TGATTCTTAATTTATCAAATTTCAAAACTTTGTCAAATTTTTCTCCAAAAAAAACTATAACCTTTTTTCTGAAAACCAAACAAAAAAATTGGTCCAATTCATTTTTTTATTTGAAAAAAAAAATTATAAAAAAAAAGGTGAAAATTTGCTTGTTCTTAAAACTGTCAATATTTTATTTTTCCCCATTTTTGCATAACCTTTTTTCTTTTTGACCTTCCCCTCTGAATGATTTATTTTGAGGTAACCAATAAAAAAGAGGATTGAGAATGCAAAAAAAGAACTTTTCCATCTTTTTGAAGAAAGTTTCAAAACATTTTCATTTTATGAAATAAAAAAAATTGTTTTTTTGACATTTTTTCCTTTTCAAAAAAAGAAAAGGTCAAATCAAATATTCTGTTTTGTTCATTTCATAAATTGTGAACACATTGAAAAAATGAAGTTTGCTGAATTTTTTTCAACATTGCTTCTTTCAATTTTTGTATTTTGTGTCTATACTCTTCACATTCATGGGAAATTCACTTATTCTTATTTTGTATTGTTTTTTGAAAAACTTTTTTGGTTAGTCTTTTTTTTGTCAAAAAAAGAAAAAAGCTTCTGAAACATCACCCATTTTTTCAAAACAACATCTATTGGAAACAAATTTTGAAAAGACTACATTCTTTAAATAAAAGACTTACGTTTACTATTTCCGAAAAATTGAGTTTGCATCTGAACCAAGTCTTCGTTTCGATATTTGCTCCTTTTTGAAAAAAGAGGGTATGGCTCTAAACCCAAGGTACTACAGATATGGCCATGTCCCAAAGATATGATTCCTCAAAAGAGGAGATGCATTTGAATTCAAACTCTGTTCATATGAATGCTTGTTCTTCAAAATGAGAAAAAGCATTGGCACCAGGTTTTGGTTCAGATGCAAAATCTTTGAATTTTTGTGTACTTTTTTGTTGTTTTTTCACACAAATTCCTTTGCACCAGATTACCAGTACAAAGGAAAAAAAGAAATTGAAAAATTAATCTAAAGGACGCATAGATAAAACTGGTTCATCTAAACGGTCAATACCTTTTTCAAATCCTGCTGCAGCAGCACGTGCACGACCAGCGTGCCATAAATGCCCTACAAAGAAGAAGAAACCTAAAACAAAGTGTGAAGTTGCTAACCAAGAACGAGGAGAAACAAAGTTTACCGCGTTAATTTCAGTTGCTACACCACCTACTGAGTTTAAAGACCCTAAAGGAGCATGAGTCATGTATTCAGCAGCACGACGTTCTTGCCAAGGCTGAATATCATTTTTTAATTTGTTTAAATCTAAACCGTTTGGACCACGTAGTGGCTCTAACCATGGACCACGGAAATCCCAGAAACGCATTGTTTCACCACCGAAAATGATTTCACCTGTTGGAGATCTCATTAGATATTTTCCTAGCATAATTGTTCAAGTAATACATCACTTTACCCCGCAAATTTTTGCATAATTTTTCAAATATGCAAAAATTTGCTGCTTTAAGTTCCCTTAAAGAACAGACTATATCTTCTTCCTGCCTATTTTACCTTTTGAAACTCCAAAAGGACAAGTCAAGAAGCTTTGCTATTTCGAATACAATGATTTCGTATTCTACTCCTATAAAGGATAGTCGTTAAACCTGCCATTTTCATTAAAAAAAAATTGGTTACACGTTACACAGCGAGCCGCTCAAGTAATTTGGCCATTTATCAGAAAGAATTCTGTTTTTTACTGTTTTATTATGAATTCTTAAATCTCTTGCTGCTTCGTTTAAACTTTTATAATACTGCCCATCAATAATGCAAGAACATGATTTACGAAATTGATATTCCTGTTCTGTATTGACAACTGAATTTTCTTCCTGGGTTAAGAAAACGTAATCCAAATTTTCTGGATTTGAAGCTTTTCGAAAAATATTTGTTCTCGATTCTTTCAAAACTTGGGCAGCATTTGATAAACTTGGCCTCGAATTTGAATACCCCGACTTGTAGAATATTTTGGAGCTTCGAATTGATTATAACGAAGTTCTTCAGGGATTTGCTGAATCAAAAAAGTTTCTCTTTCTTTTCTTAAATGTTTATTTTCATATTTTGAATCAACTTCGAAGGCTGTAAAAATAAAATTCTCTTTTGCATATTTATTAAAATCTTTTTGCATTTCAGCACAATCATGTTGATTCTTTTGTAAACTCACTGTGTGTCTCCCAATTCAACTCAGAACATTAAAAGATTCTCCAATGTACTGCTTTTGATTTGCAGTACAGGTTATTTTATATAACCCAGGGTGAAAAAGATCCGAAAGATCCATATTCATTTTTACTTTCTCCATCATTTTGAGTTCAAAATAGAATGCATTTTATTTTTCTGTATAAGCCAATTTTCCAAGTATTATGAGTTTATCATATTTTCTTTCAATTTTCAGAATTTTGAAAACTTCAAAAATTTTTCTGAAAAATGGAAAACTTTTAATGAAAATGGTTGGTATGGAATTGTCTTTGAATAATAAATTCAGAAAGAGATCTTCCATTTAAGCAAAGTATAAAAAAAGTGTTCCCACTTTAACTGGGCCAAAAAAAACCCGTAGGACCTTGAGCAGAGGCAACGTTTGCACCTAAACGTTGGTCACGTACAAGGAAAGTGAAAGCTTGTGATTGAGAAGCTTCTGGACCTGTAGGACCATAAAATTCGCTTGGGTAAGCTGTGTTGTTGAACCAAGACATACAACAAGCAACAAATCCCATTAAAGAAATTGCACCTAAACTGTATGATAAGTAAGCTTCACCTGACCAAACAAATGCGCGACGTGCCCATGGCCATGGAGTTGTGTAAATGTGCCAAAGACCACCTAAGATACATAACGTACCGATCCAAATATGACCACCGATAATATCTTCCATGTTATCAACACTTACAATCCAACCATCACCACCAAACGGTGATTTTAATAAGTATCCAAAAACAACTGCAGCATTTGTTGTTGGGTTTGTGATTAAACGAACGTCTCCACCCCCCGGAGCCCAAGTGTCGTAAACACCACCAAAATACATTGCTTTCCATACTAATAACCATGCACCAACTCCAAGAATAATAAGGTGGTACCCTAAGATTGACGTCATTTTGTTCTTATCTTTCCAGATGTAGCCAAAAAATGGGAATGATTCTTCTAAAGTTTCAGGTCCAATTAAAGAGTGGTAAACACCACCAAAACCTAAAACTGCTGAAGAAATTAAGTGTAATACTCCTGAAACAAAGTACGGGAATGTATCAATTACTTCTCCACCAGGACCAACACCATATCCTAAAGTTGCTAAGTGTGGTAATAAAATTAAACCTTGTTCGTACATTGGTTTTTCTGGTACGAAATGTGCAACTTCAAATAAATTCATAGCACCAGCCCAGTAAACAATAAGACCTGCGTGAGCTACGTGAGCACCTAAAAGTTTTCCAGAAAGGTTGATTAAACGAGCATTACCTGCCCACCATGCAAAACCAGTAGATTCTTGGTCACGACCACCTACTGTTAGTGTTCCATTAAATAATGTTTCCACGGGGAATACCTCTAGGAGGAATACAAAATCAAAAACAAGTGTCTCATAACATTTCTAAAATTTTTGAAAAAAAGAAATGTTTATAAAATTTTTTTTTATTTTTTGTTTTTGTGATTTTAAAAAAATTGCCTTTCTCTTTGGTACCAAAAAAAAGAAATCATGTTTCTTTTCTATGAAATTGAACAAAAAATGAAAACAAGAATAAAAAAAATAGACAAATACAAAAACTTTTTTCTTCAATAAATAAAGAAAATAAAAAACATGAATTCAAAAAAATGTTTAGAATCATAAAATCATTTGCTTTTTTTTCAAAAAAAAGAAAGCAGATTCTTTTCTCCATTTCTCGTTTACTAGAATTGTAAATATGAAAGGATTTTGCAAAAACCATAAACACTATCAAGTTTTGAATCTCTCTAAAAAAAAATTCTATGCCAATTTTTTTGAAAAGGTTTCTTCTCAAAAAATCGGCATAAAAAATTTAAGGATTGTATTCTGTAAAACGAGATACATAAAAATTATTTACAACTACATGATAAGTTGCATCTAAGCCTTTTTGTAATCTTTCTTTTACACGACCCATAATACGTGAAATAACATACATATAAGCTTGTTTAAATGCTTTTTGTTGATAGAATTGCACAGTTTCTTGTTTAAATTCTTCTAATTTTGATAAACGTTCTTCATGCTGAGAAACACAATTTTGAATTTCTTGACTTGCACGTAAAACACCTTCTTCACGAATTTCAACAGCTTTTTTCTTTGCAGATTCTAATTGATTTTTTGCAGCATTTAAGCGTTCTTGTGCTTCCGCAGCTCTTTGACTTGCTTCTTGTAAATTATTAAGGATTGTTTTTTTACGTTCTTCTAATAAAGCAGATAAATTTTGACCAACAAACGAAACAACAATAGCAACGACAGCTGCTAAGTTAATAATATTTGTTTCAAAAATGTTTGTATTGATTCCAAAACCTTCTGCAAAAGGAAGGCTTGCAAAAACAAAAGAATGATAAAGCATAAATAAAAATTATTTTTTTTTGGAAAAAAAATTTTGTCTTCCCTGATGCCTGCTTCGTGACAGGCGGCAGGAGCACCACTTCATTTTTCACCATATTTTTTGCCCATGCACTGCTGCCTGCTTCATGGCAGGCAGCAGTGCATGGGCAAAAAACAAAACAAAAAAGAGAAAAAAGGTACAAGAAATGAAGTACCAAATTCAAAATTTTTTCAAAAATTCCAATATCCAACAAAACTTTTGGTATTCGTCTCTTTGTAAGGGGACTTTTTCTATGTTTTTGCAAATATGCAAAAAAAAGAGAAAATTTTTTCTAAAAATTTTTGTGCCGCTCCACCGGGGGCAAAGCCATCCACTTTGTGGTGCGAAGCAGTGGATGCAAAGAAAAAAGGTACACTCAAAAAACGAAACAACAAAATAAACCAATATGCATTGGACCCTTTATTAGGGTGGACTTTCTATTAAAAATTCTTTATAAAAAAGAGAGTTTTCTCATATTTCTTTTTTGAAAAAGAGAAAAGAAGAATCAACAGAAAGAAAAGAACTTTCTGTTGATTCTTTTAAAAAGAAATAAATTAAGAAGCAAATGGGTTTGCAAATAATAAAGCTAAAGCTACTACTAAACCATAAATAGTTAAAGATTCCATGAAAGCGAAACTTAATAAAAGAGCACCACGAATTTTCCCTTCAGCTTCAGGTTGGCGAGCAATACCTTCAACAGCATAACCAGCAGCAGTACCTTGACCCATACCAGGACCAATAGCAGCAAGACCAACAGCTAATCCAGCAGATACAACAGATGCAGCAGCAACAATTGGATTCATATTTTTTCCTCCGAAGAATAATCAGTAAAATTATAACAACCACTATATATTATACTTTAAAAAAAAAAAAAGAACAAATAAAAAAAATGCTTTTTTTATTTCAAAAAAAAACTGTTTTTTGCATACAGCATCATGAAATGTGGAATGAAGTTTTTATGTATGAGAAGTTTGTAGAAGGTCAATTTTTGCAAACAATTGTTTCTTTTCTAATTTCTTTTGCACCGCTCCACTGCCGCAAAGCAGGCAGTAGTGGGGGGCTTTGCCATCCACTTTGTGGTGCAAAGGAGTGGATGCGGAGAAAGAAAATTTTAAATTTGAAAGCATTTGCTCTTGCTCTTTCTTCAAAAGAAGTTTTTGAAGAAAGAGCAAGACAGTTTTTTTTGAATATGCATAAATTTTTAAAATCGTGAAAATGTTGTAAGAAAATCAAACTCTTTTAAAAATCCTTTCGAAAGAAACTGAAAAGCAAAAAAATCAAGCATTTCTCGTTTCTTTTCAAAATATGAAAAACTTTGATAAAACGATTCCATTAAAAAATGAGAAAAAATTTCATATTGTAAATCTTTTTCAAAAATTGACCAAAAAGTCGAATTTTTTGAAAAATCTTCAACAGTTTGAAAATCAGAATTTGATTTAAAAAACCATCTACGATTTCTTGGATTATAATACTGCTCTGCATCGGGAAAATCCATAAGAAATTCAACTGTTTGATCAGAAAGTTTTTTTGAATTTTCAAGTTTGTTTTGAATCTCTTGTTGGTTTTTTATAGTTATACTTTTTTTATGAAGAAGAGAAGTTTCGGAAGAAGAAACAAACATAGTTCTCCAATCAACATCACTCAAATATGTTGTTTCTCTTGTGTGTTCTGGAAACATACCATTCCACCACTGATTCATATTTGAAAAACGGTGACGCACTTGAATATATTTTCTATAATAAAAATGACTTGAACTTGATTTTTGAAGAACTGAATCAAAATATGCAAATTCTTGAAATGAAGAGCTGAATGTGGTTTTCTGATTTGTGCGTAATTCTGAACGAAAATATTTTTGTACAGGAATATTGTATAACTGTTTTAAAAATCTTTGTTTTTGATGCATTTGGATTTTTTCATGAATTGAAAAATGTCCTTTTTGAAAAAAATCAGTTTCTGTTCGTTTGAAATTTTCATATTTTTTTGCAGGCATAGAAATTGAAGATCCTGGAGGACTTGGTGGTTTTCTCCGTTGATCCATATTTTCAAAAAACAACATTTTTGAAAGGAATAAATTTTTTGTAAATAAAAAACGTTTTTGAATAAGTGAATAAAGAAAAGGAGTCGCTGAACGCCAAGTTTCTTCATTTCCATAAACAGTCCAAGAAAAATTTGTTTTTCCTAAAAATGAAGAATCATTGTTTTGAACTGTTTTTATTTTTGTAGAAAAAAAGTTTTCATAAAGCTTTTGGCGAGAAATCAAATTTTTTTCAAAAAGAACTTCACCAGAACTCAATTTTTCTGGAAAGAAAGAAAAAGGGTTTTCAAAAAGAAAACCTTTTTGTGTTGCAGAACCAATTAAAGATTTGGAAATATCTTCTGAAAACCTGTTTTTTTGCTCTCCATTTTTTTCTCCATGAAAAAATGAAGAAATCATAAATTCTGTAACTTTTCCAGATAAAAAAACCAGAAGCTGTCTATTTTTTGGAATGTGAACCTCACAACCAAAAGAATTTGATTTTGTTGAATTGAAAGAGTCAAAAAGGATATTTCCAGAAGAGTGAATAGAATTTGCCTGAATTTGAGAAACAGGTGAATAATTTTTTACAGTATCTAAATGAAATCCAATAAAAGATGTTGGATCATGTAAAATATTTGCTTCTGCAATAAAAATTCCTAATTTTGAATATGCTAAACTCACCATGTGTGAAGGACCTTTTGGGCGAAGAGCATAACGGCCATTCAGAAAGAACGGCCAATCACGTAAAGAAAAAGGGGATTTTCCAGAAAACGAATTTGATGGAGAAGAAAACTCAGTAAATTGTTTTTGAGTATAAAAATCTTCAAAAAGAGGAGATTTGAAAAGAGCATGAAATGCTTTTCCTGGACTTCTTTGAGAATAGAGTTGTGTGTGAAGAGTTCTGTTTTCTATACCATTTTGTAAAATTTTTTCAGAATTTTTTGAGAGGAATACGTGATTTTGGACTGAAAAGGATTTTTGAAAAGCAAATTTATAATTATGCAAAAATGATAATTTTGTTTGTGAAAGAATATCAAAAAGATCCATTTCAGAAAAATTTTCAGTGAAAATACTTGCATCGAAAAAATCAAAAGTTGAAATTGAATTTTCAAAATTCATTTTCAAAATTTCAAATCGATTTCGAAAATTTGGAGTATGCGATAAAGAAAATGTTTCATCAAAACGACCTGGTCGACGCAAAGCGAGATCGAGAGAAGATGGTTTGTGAGTCGTCCCAAAAACAACAAAACCTCTATTTGATCGAACACTATCAATAATAACAAGCAAATCAGTGATCATATCAAATTTTCCACGAGATAAATTCATTGTTTTTTCTGCAAGAACAGCAATTTTTGCTCGAATAGATGAAGTTTCTTTTTGAGAAAGGAGAATTTGGTCTGCTGATAATCCACCCCAAGAAGTTTCTCTTACAATTTTTTTTGGTTTTAATTTTTTTTGTTCTTTCATAAGAAGAACAGTAAAAGGTGAAGTTGCAGGTGGTGCAAAAATTTGTTCTTTTGAAAATTGTAAAAGACTTCTCGTTTTGAAACTCTTTTTTTGAGTTGAAAAAGAAAAACTTTTCCTTTTTTCTTCTGTTTTTCCAGAATTTTGAAGAATACTTTCAAGAGAATCAAGAGGTAATGGAGAAGAAAGAAAATTTGAAATACTTGAATTCCAATTTCCACCAAAAAATTGAGAATTTTGAAAAACATGTCCTTTTCGAATCGGATAAAAAGAAGCATCAATACTTGAGAGAAATGACTTTTGATTTGAAAAAAATGGTGAATAAAATGTTTGTAAAAAAGAATTTGTTGGAATACCCATTGAAAAATCACCTTTGTATGGACGTCGAAAATCAGAAATTGAATGACGACTCGATTGATAAATCAATTGATTTGTTTCATGAACTTCTTGTTGTTCAAAACCAAAAGAAGATTGACTGTTTTGTGCATTTTCATTTTCAGAAATTAAAAATGGTCGTTTCGAACCAATAATATGTAAATCTTCCATAACAAAAAAACACGGAGTTTGTAAAGCAATTGCATCAAAAACATCACGTAAATATTTCATGCCAACTGCAACGCCTCTTTGAACAACAGCATATCGAGAAGCATTTTCTGTAATAATTTTCATTTCAGTCTCTCCTGCTAAAGCACGGAGAAAAAATGTTTTTGATGGACCTGATTCTCCAACAACTAAAATATTTTTTGAAACTTGTTTTGGAAAAATACCTGCATAAATTTCACAAATAAAAGAACCTAAAGTTGCATGAGCTGGTTCATAGTATTTTAAAAAATGGACATGTTTTAAAGATTTTGGTGGGTAAATATCCAAAAAGAAATCAGTTTCTACACTTTGAAAAGTTGCATATTGATTACATTCCCAACAATCAATTTTTTTGAAATTTCCACTGCCACTGAAAGAATTCATAAAACTTTCTTCTGAAGTTTTTTCAAAAAGTTGAAGAAAATGAGAATTTTCAAAAAAAGGAAAAAATTGGGCACTTTTTTTTGTGAGAAAAGGAGACATTGGTTGTTGAAAAAAAGAAGAAACAGCTTTGTTTTTATCAAAAGGAGATGGGTTTTGCAAAAAAAGTCTGAATTTTGTATTTTTTTTTGACTTTTGCAAGAAAGAAAAAAGAGAATTTTCACCGCTTGATAAGAAATAGAAATCAAAAAAACTTGATGGTTGATTTCGGAGAACAAAATTTTGAAGAAAAGCAGAAAAACTTTCTTTTTCTTTTTTGTCACGTTGGCCCTCAGCATGTGTTGACTGCAGAGATACACTTTTTCCTGAATGAAGCTGTAAATTTTCAAAAAAATCAGAATCTCGCACAAGTTTTTCAATAAACAATTCTTGTTCTTCTTTTAAAGTCACAAATGAAGGGAGATTTACATTATATTTTTCAGCAGCTTTTAATAAAATTTCTGCCCAAATATCCCAAAAAAGAATACCTTTTCTTTGACGTACCAAGATATCAATATCAGGTTGATAGAAAAGAGAAGGAGCATTTTCAAAAAGAGAAAGAAGTCTCTTTTGAAGAATATATGCTGTGAAATTTGAAAACTGAAAAAATCCGGTACACAGAAGAAACTGAAAAGGATTGAAAAAGAAAATGTTTTGGGCTGGTTGCAATGCAAAAAATGAATTTTGACTCAAATTTTGTGCAGAGATACCAAACAAACCATACCCAAAGAGAGAGAAGAAAGTTCCTGTTCTTGCAGGGCGTAAAAGTTTTTGAGAGCTTTTCCAAATTGAACTTTCAATACTTTCTGGAAAAAATCCAAGTATATCTGATGACCATTCAATTAAAAAGACAAAGGCAATAAATTCAATCATAAATTCAGCAGGTTTTTCTAAAAATTTATAAAAAGCATAAAAAATGCCTTCAAAAATTTCAAAAATTTTTGTTGAAATAGATGAACTCAATTTGTAAAGATCATATGGGACAGAGAGAAAATGCTTTCCAAAAACAAGAAATGAAAGTGCAAATTGTGAAAGATTTTTTTCTGTTTTTGAAAAATGAAAAGATTTTTCCATTTTTCCATGTGGAAAAATGAGATGTTCTTTATGTGTTCCATTCATAGACAAGAAGGAAAACTCATTTTCATTTTTCAAAAATGTATTGTGAGACAATTTGAAAAAAGAAATCAAATTGTTTTTTTTCTCCATTTTCTTTTCAGAAAAGCGGTTTTTTTGACTTTTTTCAAAAAGTGCTTTTCTTTTTGAAAAAATGGGTCTGCTTTTCTGCCAGGGCTGCAACCAAGCAGATGGATAAAAATTTTCTTTTGATTTTTTCTTGTCAAAAAATGCAGAAAAGTTTCGAAAAGAAGAATCAGAGAAAACCTCTCTACTCTTTTTATTTGAAAAGCAAAAAAAAGGAAAAGACAATTTTTCAAAATTTTGGAAAAAATCTTTTTGATTTGAAAAAGAAATGAATCGTGGAAAAAATTCAAAAACAAAGTTTGAAAATTGAACTTCATTTTTTTGAATTTTCTTTCTTTGAGAAAAAGAATTCAGAAAAACATATGTTCTGAAATTCATTTCAATTTTTTGTTCTTGTCCATTGAAAAAAGATACAAATTTTTCTTTCCGTTGAATTGCATTTCTTTTTTTTGTTTCGGAAAAAGGAGACGAACTTTTTAAAAGATTCAATCCATTTTTTGTATATCGTTGAAAAAGAGTATACATTGAAAAAAAGACAACAAAAAAACTGGTCCAAAATTTTGTAAAAAGAAAAAAACTCAATTTAAAAACACTTCGAATTTCTGGAATTTTAAAAAGTGTATAAAAAAGAGCAAAATGAAAGAAAAAAGCACCAAAAAGAAAAAAAGAAATTTTTGAAAAAGACGATTCTTGCAGCAAAGAAAAATTTCTTTTCTCATTTCCAAAAAAATGTGCTTTTTCGGACACATCAAACCCTTTTTCAAAAAGAAATTCACTGGCTGCGCGCGCTTCGCTCGCTGCGCCTGAAAAAGATTTTTTCTTATAAAAATCAGAATACATTTGAAATTGAGATGTACCCTGAAAATCAAAATATTGAAAAGATTTTTGAGCCCACCAAAAATGGAAAGAAGATTTTGCACAATTTTGTGGATTTTTCTTTTTTTCGGCCTGGGTGCAAATCAGGGCTTTGCTTTGCACACCCCGACGTATTGAGGCAGTTTTCACTTTTTCTGCAGGGAAATAAAAAGGTACATCTGTTTTTGTTTTTTCTGTTTCTTGTTGAAATGTGTAAAACAATTTTTTATGATTCAGAGAAGGGGAAAGGTGAAATTGAAAATATCTATATGAAATTTTTGAATTTTGCTTGAATGATTGAATTCCAAAAAGAGATGATTTTTTTTCAACATTTTGAAACTTTTTATATGTCATCGCATTCAATGAATTGAGAAAATCATGTTTTTGACTGAATTTTTTATCTGGCTGAAAAAAACGGAGCGCTTGTGATTCCTGCTTTTGCGAACTGTAGGAAAAAAGTGTTTTTTCTTTTTGAGGATTTGATTCAACAAGAGACCAATCATATTTGAATTCACGTGGTGTTTTGAATTTTTCAAAAAAATTCTTTTTTCGTAAAAAATTCATTATTTTTTTTGTACCTTTCAATGAATTTATAGCATTCTGTTTTTTTTGAAATGCCCACACATTTTGAATAGAATTTCTTTCTCGAAAATGAGAAAAATTGGTTTTTTGAAAAGCCCACATTGCACGTAATGTTGGCATATCACCTGTTGGTTTTATTGAAAAATCATGAAATAATGATGAAAAAACTGAAAAAGCAGGAATAATAGGTTCACTCGGTATTTGAAATTTTTCAAAAAAAAGTGCTGTTTTTGTGAAAAAAGAATTGTTGACACCACCCTGTGGACCAGAAAAAATGTTTTCATTTTTTCGTCGATTGATTTTGAAATTTTCGAAAAAAGAATCATTTGTCATGTTTTCAGAAAATTTGAATTTCCCTGCATTACGAATCAACAGTTCTGAAATTCTCTTTGAAAGAAGACGATTATATTCAGAAATTTTTCTTTTCTTTTCCAGATCAAAAGAAGGAAAAAATTGTTCTTGTTTTGAAAAAATAGAATTTTCACTATTTCGAGTAGAAAAAGAATTATGCACATTTGAATACCATGAAAACTTTTGAAACACAGATTTTCGAATTAAAAAATCATTTGTCGATTGGACAGAAAAAAAAGGGAAATCATAAAAGAAAAAAAATACATTTTTCACTGGCTGCGTCTGAAAAAGGTCAAAAAAATTATAAATATTTTTTCGACTTTCAACAGATTGAATTTTTTGAAAGTTTTTTTGAATTGTTCGTGTATATGGTTTGAAATTATTTAGAAACCAAGAAGACTTCCAAGATAAACGCAAAAATTCTTGGTAAATTTCATTTGACATTTTATAGTATTCAATATTTTCAGAAACTTTTTCACCTTGGAGCAGAGCATTTTTTGCATTTGATAAAAAAGACAGACTTCTTTCTTTTTCTGAAATTCCAAAAAGAGGAACATATATTTTCTTTTTTCGGAAAGAAAAAAAAGAATGGTTTTTTTGACTTTGTAAAAAAAGCAAATTTTCTTTTCTCAAATTTTTCTGATATGTTTTGCTTCGAAAAGTGGAATTTTGTTTTTTGAAGAAAAGAAAAGAGACATCATACATTTGAAAATCAGAACCTGTTTTGAAAAGAGTATTTTTCTTGAATTTTTTCGAAAAATATTTGTTCAATTGCTTTTCTTCTGTCTTTTGAAACCATTTTTCGTTTTTTGTATCATTTCTCTTGTAAAAAAAAGCAGGTGTGTATCCAGAAATGGTTTTCCCAAAAAGAAAAGGTGACACATTTTTTTTTTCTTCACTCAGGAGAGATGAAACCGAAAAAACTTTATTGGAATGGCGAGTTTTTAAAAATTTTTTATACAAATTCAAACGTAACCAGACAGGTCTTGGAAAAAAACGTTTTCTTTTTTTTCGTCTTCTTGTTTCGAGTTTTTCTTTTTGAAGCCGACGTTTTTTTTGAAAAGTTTTTTCTTTTTCAAGTCTCTGAAAACTCATATTTTTTTTCTCTTTTGACTCAGCAGAAAAAGAAGAAAGAGTAAGAAAACCATCTCTTTTTAAAACCTGTTCAGGGGAAAGTCTCTTTATTTGAAATTTTGAATACCCTTTTTTCTTTTTGATTTTTTCTTCTGGACCACCGAGGTAGAACATTGAATGCAATCCTTGCTTTGCTCCATTTTTCCTTTGGAAAAATGGGCTTTGTCCTTTTTTTTGGACCTGTTCTATGGCAAAAAAATGAGAAGCCATATTTGTATCAGTGTTATAAAACATTTTTTTGTTTTCTTTTCTCTTTTTCTTTCTTTGTGCAATTTGTGTATTTCCTTTTGAAAACGGATTCAAAGAAGATGGAATGAAAAAAGAAAACTGGGTTTGATGATTTTTTTTCAAAAATGTTGAAAGATTTTGTAAAAAAAGAACATCTTTTTTTGTTTTTTCCCGTTTGTTTCCTTTTTGTTCTGCCATATTCTCAAAATCATTTTTTTCAACTTTGATTGGTGAAAAAAATGCTTGAAATGTTTTTTCAAATTTCCGGTGTTTTTTTGAAAAACCTAAGAAATGAGAATGGAGACCATTTTTTTGATTTTTTTCTATTTTTTGAGTTGATTCAAAAGAACGTGGCTTCAAAACAAAAAAACGAGGAGACAAAGAGAAAAGACTCTTTTCATTTCTTTTTGTATTTGGAGAAAAAAGAAAAGCTTTTTCAAATTCATTTGTTTCAAAAAGAAAATTTTTTTGAAAATTTACAAAGTTTGAAACGTTTGAAAACACAGTTTTCATATTTTTTTTCAAAAAATTCTTTTTCAATTTTTCAAAAAAATCAAATTTTGAAAAAGAAAAAAAGAAATTTTTCTTTTTCTGATGTTCTGAAAAAAAAGAAAATGGAAATGTATGTGTTTCCAAATTTTGAGGAAAAAAATTTCTAGTTTTTTGAAATTCCATTTGTGTCTGATTTGTACTCGGAGAAAATTGAAAAAAAGAAGGTTTTTCAAAGAATGTTCCAAAGGTTTTTGTATACAATTTTTCAACAGTTTTTTCACTTTTCAAAAATTGAAATAAAAGAGGGCGATTCAACTGAAAAAGTCTTTTCTTTTCATCTGAGCTTTCAACAAAATTGTATTTTTTTTCTCTTGAAAAAACAATTTTTTCAAGAGAAAAAAATTGTTTTTCTTTTTTTCTGAGAAATGTTTTTGCATTGACAGTAGTTCCATATGAAAGAGTTTTTCTTTTTTCAAATTTTGTTTTCAAAGACAAATGGTCAAATTTTTGAAAAATTTTATTGGAATGTTTCAAATGAAAAAAATGAAAAGTCTGTTTTTTCAATTTGAAAAATTTTTTTTGAGAAACTGGGCTGTCAACAAAAGAATTTTGTTTGTTTTCTCTGCTTTTTTCCTTCTTTGTCCTTTGAAATTTTTGAAATATTTTTTTTGAATAAAGAAGCTCTAAATTCACAAATTTTGGATACATATTTTTTTCCAAATCCTGGTTTATTTGGAATTTGAAAAACTTCTTTTTTTCTTTTTTTTTCTTTTCTGAAAAAGAAAAGAATGAAAAATTTTGTGTTTTTGACCACTTCTCAAGAAAAGAGGTATTTTTTTTACCATATTTGTTTTCAACTGGGTTCTGAAAAAATTTATTTGTCAAAAATTTTTGTATTTCAGAAGTTTTAAAAGAAGATGCAGTTGTTTTCAAATTTGAAAAATCAAAATTTTCATTTTTACGAAAAGAAAAATCAGAAAAAAACTTTGGTGAAATGAATAAACTGAATTGGCGCTTGAATTCATCAAGAAAAAAAAGATTTTTTGATAAATCAAAAAGTGGTCCAGAATTTTTTTTGATATTTTCAGAAGGCAGAAACTGGAGATTGTGCTGTTTTTTCTCTTTTTTTCTCTGGGAAAAATGAAGTGGATTCCTTTTTTGCATTGTTTCTTGATTTAAAAAAATCGGATTTTTTTGTTTTGATATCATAAAAAATTCTGCTTTTTGAGGAATTTGAAAAAAAGAAGTTGAGAGGATTTTTTGTGAATTCAAAAAATTTGAATTTAGAGAGTACCATTCCCAAGAAAAACAATTTCTTTTTGTACAGTCACCAAGCGGACCAAGTTTTTTTTGAAAATTTTCACTTGGGCGCAAAGCAGGGGCTTTGTCTAGGTGAACTAAAAAAAACAATTTCGAGTCATTTTTTTTGTTTCTTTTTTGATTTTCAATTTCAGGATGGAGAAGAGTATTTATAAAAATTTTTTGAGAAAAGTTCAAAAATTTTTCATATTCAAGTTTTTCAAGATTTTGAAAAATGCTTATTTCATTCAAAGTTTTGTGAGAAAAGGAATATTCAAAAGGTTTCATGTAATTTTTATCACTTTTTTCAAAAGAAAGAAATTGGTTTTTTTGATTTGCCTGGTTTTCCAAGGAAAAAGAGTGCTTTGGTTCACTTGAATCAAAGGCAAAAAAAAGTGGACTCTGAAAAGATTCAAAAGAAAAAAAGTTTGTCTTCTTCTCTTTTTTCCTTTCGGAAAAAGAAAGTGGTTTTTTTTCAGAGCAAAGGTGTGAAAAAAAGTCTTTTTGCAAAAAAAGAAAAGAAGTGTTTTGTGAAAAGAAAAAAAGAACACCCAAAAATGGAAAAATCCAATATTGTTGAAAGTTTTTTTCTGCTGCCGGGACAAAGTCCAGGTGGAGCGGAAAAAATTCACCTATTTTTTGAGATTTTAGAAAATTGAAGTTTCTAAAAAGTTCAAAAGAACTGTTTTGAGGCAGAAAACTTTCATTTTTCAAATTTTGATGACTCCTTTGGTTTGGTTTTTTGAAAAAAACCAAAGTTTTTTTATCTTTTGAAGGACACAATGAGCTCTTTTTTTCTTTTCTTTTTTTGAGAAAAAGAGAATGGAATTTTTGACTTGTAAAAAAATTGAAATATTTGGTATTTTTTGAAAGAAATTTTCTTTTTTTTTCTTTCTTTTTAAAAATTTGAAAAGAATTTTTATGAGCAGAACGAAAGTTTGTTGAACTTTTCAGAGTATTTTCGATTTTTTTTTGTTCAGGACTTTTCCAGTATTCATAAAAACTCATTTTTTCTTGTTCGAAAAGAGCAAAATTTTTTGCAGAATTCAACTGATTTTGAGTGAAAGACTGGGAAGTCATATTTTTGAACGAACGCCAATATAAAAAATCAAAAAAACTTTTCTGAAAAAAGAAATATTTTTTTTGAAATTTTTGAGAACGAAATTTTTGTTTTTTCATAGAAAAACATTTCTTGAATGAATAAGAAACGAACAAATTCATCATATATTTTTGTCTTCTTTTTTTGAGAAGAAAAGAAACGAAAAAAGGAATTGTGAATTTTTCAATAAACTCACAAAGAGTTGTAAAAAAGCCCACTATCGGAGTTGAACCGATAACTTTCGGTTTACAAAACCGATACTCTACCAATTGAGTTAAGCGGGCCCAAGGCGTGATAATATCAAACATAAAATTTTTAAAGTTTTCAAAAAACATCTTTATTAAATTATATATATAAAAAAAAAAAAGTCAAATTTTGCCCTTTTTCATATTTCTAAAAATACATGAAACGAAATAGCCCAGATTTCTTGAACTCCTCGTTCCCAAACCACACGTGCCCATTACTAGGCACGGGGTTCTCCAGACATAATTTTGACCTTTTACAATTTAGTGAGTCGTTGTGAATGAAATCCTGCTTACTTAAAGCAGGCCATTATGTTTATTTGATTTTATATTTGTGTTTTCCTTTGATTGAATGTGTTGTTTATTGTGATTCGTATTTTTCTTTTTTAGAACTGGTTGTTGTTTTAACAATTGTTCTCCTACTGTTTTGTCTCATATTTTGCGAGTTCGTCTTCTATCTGGGACAAAGAAGCATGATTTTTCCCATTTTTTATTATAATTTTCATGTTCAGGTTCATTCATTTTGTCATTGTCATAGAGCATACTACTACTCACCAAGTGATTCTGTGCCAGGATGTTCGCATACAGTCAGCTGTCTGGAAAAATATTTCCTTGTCCTGGATGGATCATAATCACCACATTATGTCCTAGCCCCTACTTACCAACAACGGTAGTTTAGGCCTCTCCTCACATTTGGAATCAATCTGAAGAACGAGTCGACAGCCATGGAAGTGAGCACCGTTGTTTTCACTTTTACATATTGTCACTATTGGGGGCACTAGGGTATCATAAAATTTCTTCTAAATTTTTCTCAAGTCCTCTCAGTTCCGAAAGATCTCATGCATCAAAATGGTCTTTATGAGGGAACATCATACTCATTACAGTATGGCACCAAAAATGAAGCAAGGAATACCAATGCATTCGGTCTCAAAACTTTTCCCTAATTTGTGGGGCCTCTTCTACTGCAATGCTCTTGTCCACCTAGACTTTCGTCGGCATATTCATTTTCATATATATTGACCTTATAGTTATTATTTCAGGGTAAGGTAGTAGAATTTCAACCTCCTCTGAATAGGTTAACAATAGTTACAATGTAACAAGCTATCCAAACGTGCAAATTCAATTTTTCACTTTTTGAACTCCACTTTTTTTTTCAAAAGAAAAGTGGAGTTCAAAAAGTGAAATTTTGTTTTTCTCACAGTTTGCTGAAAAGAAAACAAAGCAAATGACCAGCATAGCCAATAAAAAAGTGTCAAAAAAGTGCATTTTTTACTGCTGCTACGCAGCAGCAGTAAAAATGTGAGAAAAACAAAAAATGAAATTTAAATTTTTTTTGAAAGATGAAAAAACCCAGTTCCTGAAGGAATTACATTTCCAACTAATAAATTTTCTTTCAAACCTTTTAAAAAATCTTTTTTTCGAGAAATTGCAGCAAGTGATAAAATTTTCGTTGTTTGTTGAAAACTTGAAGCTGAAAGAAAACTTTCAACTTCTAATGAAGCACGAGTAATTCCTAAAATAACTGGTTCATAACGAATTTTCACCATTAAAAATTGATTTATTCGTTCAACAAAATCCAAACTTACCAATTCACCTGGGAAAAAACCTGTTTGTGCTCCATGAAGAATCTGAACTTTTGTTGTCATTTGTCGAACAACAACTTCTAAATGTTTATCTGTAATGCTTACACCTTGAGAACGATAAACACGCTGAACACCATCAACAATAATCTGCTGAATTTTTAAAAAACTTTGACGAGTCGCTTGTTCAAGTGGTAAAAGAACTTTATAGCGTTCAAAAATTCCTTTCAGCAAAATTGGAAGACTCGAAACAAAAAGTCTTCCTTGAAGCGTTGTACGTGCTTCAAAAAGCTGTTCAACTTTTGGAATCCCTTGAACAATATCACCTGCCTGGACTGTTTGGTATGGTAAAGTCACAAGCGGTACATTTTTTTCAATATACGGACTCGTATAAAAATGGAAAATACCATTTGATGAAACAAAACAAGGTTGACCACGACGAAGGGTCATTGAAGAAAAACTCAAATGAATGATTTGTCCAGGCTTTTGTATTGCTGAACCAAAAAAATTGTCTCCGTAAACAACAAAACTTCCTAAAAAAGGTTTTTTTAAAACAGAAGAATATCCAACAGTTAAATTTTGAAACGTATAAATTTTATTTTCATATTTTGTGAAAAATGAAGAAATTTTTGTTTTTTCGGGTAGAGTAGAAATTTGTTCATCAAATTTCTTTTTGGTGTTTGGAGAAACAAACGAAAAAGAGTCAAAATCTTTCTCTGTGCTGCTGAAACTGCTGAGAAAATGTGTTTTGGTATACATTTTTGAAAGAACTTGAGAGAGCTTTTCCAAATGTTTTTGCTTTCCTTTTAATGAATTTGAAAAAGTGTTTTTGAAAAAAGAACTTCCATTTTTTTGATTTTGGATTTTCGTGTTTTCTTTGGAAAGAGAAAAATATACAGAAAAGAAGTCTTTTTTTGAGACAATTGTGAAAAGTTTTTCAAATTTTTGAAGTGTTGAAATTTCTGAAGCTTTTTTCCACCAGTACATTTCATGAGTCAATAAAGGGAGAAGTTCTCCTTCATAAAGACTCAAAAATTCAGTGCTCCCATAATAATGAATATTTTTTTCAAAAATTGTATTTTTGTAAATTTTTGCATTTTTTTTATGGGAAACCTGTGAAGATGACAAAATTTGAAGTGATTTTTTTGGTTTGTTAAGTGAAGAAAGAAAAAAATTCATATTGTCTTTGTTTAACCAAAAAGAAGATGTTTCAACAAAATCATAAACAAAAGAAAATCGTTCATCAAAGAAAGTTCCTCTTTTTTCACACAGGTGAAATTCAATCGTATTTTGAAATGCATTCATGGAAGAAGTTGGAAAAAAAGAATTCTCAAATTTTTTTCTTTTTTTCTTGTATTGAAAAAAAGCAGAGTCTTTTTTATTGTAAAAAAAACTGCTATGTGTACAAAAATCATTTGTTTGGACAGAAAGAACAAGAGGTTGAAATTGAACTGGAAAATACGAAAAATTCTTTTTTTCTTTGTTTTTTTGAAAACAAAAAAAGAAGTTCTTTTCCTCTGCTGCGCTCGAAGCAACACCATTTTTTTCTTTCTTTTGCCAGGGCCCACTTGGCCAAAAAAGACCACTCTTTTTTTTTTGCTCTTCTGCAAATACTGGAAAATCAATTGCTTGTTTTTGATTTGGGAAAAAAGAAAGAAAATCAAACTGGTTTTCTTTTTTTTCAACTTTCAATTTGAAATTTTTACAAAATTTCTTTTTGAAATGAAGTTGAACATTTTCAAATGAAAATGAAAAAAAAGGAGAAATTGAGAGAGATGATGAAATTTCATCAAAATTTGATGAAATTTGTAAATTTGTATTTCCATTTTTTTCTCCATTCTGCAGAAAAAAATATTTTTCTTTTTTTTGCTGATTGAAAAGAGGTGAATGATAGTTTTTCAAAAGGAGAAAACATGATGAAGAATACATTTTTGAAAAAAACTGAACCCCACCATTGAATAAAAATTTTTCAATATTTTTTGAATTTTCCAAAATTGTATACTGAAATGGACGAAACAAGTGAACAATATTTTTTTTCACTTCTTTTGAAAAATTTGATTTTTGAGAATTGATTTGAAAAGGAGATACACAATTTGAAAATAGTGTTTTTTGATTTTCTTTTTTCTTTTCCTCTGCTACACTGGAAAAAAAATCAAAAGCCAATTTTCTTTCTGAAAATTGGAAAGATGAATCATTCATTGAAAAAAATCGACATTTTTTATTTTTATACAATGAATGAATTTCATACACAAATGTTTCTCTTTTTTTTGGAAAAAGAACTGTTTCAAAAAAAGTTTCATTTTGTTCAAAAACTATATTTCTCCCATCAGCGTTTTGACCAGGTAGACCAAAACAATGTCCTTTTTTTTCTATTGCCTTTTTTGTTTTCAAAAGACATTCTCTCGAAGATGAGAAAAAGGGAAAAACAGGCCACCCTTGTTCGAGAGTGAATCGAAGTTTTTCCTTTTGGAGAGACAATTTTGCTTTTTGGAAAGAACTGGGAAAATTTGAATTGAAAAAGACCTTTTTCTTTTGTTTTTTGAAAAAAGAATTTTTTTTGAAAGGCAAACATGTAAAGCATTGAGTTTTGAATTTTTTTGCAAAAAAGATTTTGTTTCTTGAACTTTTTGAAAAAGAGAAAGAAACAAAATCTTTTTTATCTTTTTTTCCAGCATTTTTTTTTGCATCTGCAAAAAAACTGCATAGGAAAAAAGGAGAAAAAAGTTTGAGAGTCTTTTTCAATTTTTTGTACCTTTTTCTTTTTTGAAATTGAAAAGCAATACTTTTTTGAAAACTTGAAATGTGTTTATATTTGCTTTTTTTCTTTTTCTGCGGAGCAGTATGAGGAAAAAAAGAAAGTTTTTGAAGAAAACTCTTTTTTTCATATTTGCTTTTTTTCTGTTGGGCTGTCGAAGTTTCTGGGAGAAAAGTTTTACAATTTGAAATTTTCACAAAACCTTCAATTCCATTTTTTTTGCTTTTTGAAAAAACTGTGCCCCCATTCCAAGAAAAAACTTTTTTCTTTCCTTGTCGATTGACAAAAAAAAGAAAAGGTTTTTGGTGAAGAGATGAATAAAAATTCTCTACCATTTGCTCCCCAGAACTGTTTTTCACAATTTCTGTGGTTGATAGAAGAATATTTTCTTGTGGAAGCCAAGAAATTTCTTTTTCATACAAATCAAAATTTTCATTTTTTCCTGTTTTGTTTTCATCTGCATTCTTGAAAAGCGAGGAATGTTGTTTGGAAATATTGAATTCATTCAAACAGAAATGAGAAAAGACAAAATATTTCTTTTTTTCTGATTGGCAATTTCTCTTTCTCAAAAATGGAAATGGTTGTTTCTGAAAATCAAAAAAGGCAATTTTTGATGTTTTGACATTTCTTCTGTTTCCATTCTTTTCTCCATTTCCATTTCCAAAGTGAGAGTCTCTCAAATTTTTTTTTTTTTTTTGTTCAAAAAGCAAATTCACTGGTTGATAAAAAGCATCTTTAAAAAAATGTTTCGAAAAAGAAAGAAAAGAAAACGTTGGCATTTGAAAAAGAAAAATCGATACGTTTGGAGAAAGAAAATTTTTTTTCAATTTTTTTGAATTGTTGTTTCTATTTTTCAAAAATGTAGAGTATAAAAGATTTTGTCCAGAAAGCACCAAATTTTTTTGGTCCGCTTGAGTGTCTGGTTGAACTTTGGAAATTTGATTTTCATCAGAGAGAGAAAAATTATCACATAAAAAAGAAAAAATTCTTTCTTTTTTTGAAGACTGTTCAAAAGATGAAAAATAAAAAATTCCACCATTTTTTGTTTGAGAATTTGAAAAAAAACAAGAACTCAATGTACTTGGAGTTTCTTTTCCAAAAAAATTTTCATTTCCATCTCCAAGAGAAAAAATGTTTTCTCTTTTTCCAATATTTCTTTGCCCGTCTTTTTCTCTGAAAGTTGAAAAAGTGAGAAAAGAATTTTTCAGTTTTTGATTTTTCTCCAATGTATAAAATAAAGAAAAATATCCAAAATTTTTATAATACATTTGAGAGAGAGGAAATCTGAAAAATGTTTTCTTTAAAAAAATATTTTTTGTATCGTTTTCATTGGAAAGTGGATACCCACGTGAAAACTTCTTTTTCTTTTCAGAAAAAAGAAAATGAGTTTTTGCCTTTCTATTTGGTTGAAGTTTTTTTGATCCACCAGGGTCAGGGCAAAGCCCAGGCCCTGGTGAGAAAAATGATGTTTCCAAAGTTTTTTCACTTTTTGAAAAAAAAACATTCTGGATTTTTTTGCTTTGCTCCTCATCCACCAGGGTCAGGGCTTTGCCCAGGCCCTGGTGGATGAGGAGCACTTTGCCCTGGTGGTAAAAAGCGGAAAAAACTTTTTTATCAGACTTCGAAAGAAATGACGAATTTTGAGAAAGATTTATAAACGAGAAACGATCTCTATATTTGAAAACAGGACTTTTTGAAAAAAGAAAAGATGAAAAAATACCAAATTTTTGAGAATTTTCATAAATTTTTGAAAAAGTAGAAATATTCAAAGAGAAAGGCAAACCTGCTGTTTTTCGTTTCTGTAAAAATTGAAAAAAAAGATTTTTGCCAGTTTTTTGTTTCTCTTTTTCTTTTCTTTCAATATGGAAAGGAGATTGGTACATTCTTTTTTCAAAATCAGACAAAACACGATTTGATTTGTTTTGATAAGCAGAACGCAAAAAGGCAAAATCATTCTTTTTTTCACTCTTGAATGAATTTTTTTCATTCAAAAAAAAAGGTGAGAAAAAAGAAGTGCAAAAGAAAAAAATTTTTTTTGTTTTTAAAAATGTATTTTCTTCAAACGGGTGAAAAGAAAAAAGAGAAAAATGTGTTTGGACATTTTTTTTCATAAAAAAGTTTTTCTCAAAATTTTTGAAATTTTCAGAAAGCATTTTTCTCTGTTTTTTTTCTGCATTTTCAAAAAAAACAGTTGCTCTATTTGAAGAAAAAAGAAATTTTTCTTTTTCAAAAATGAGATCCACATTTTTTTCTTTCAGAGAAGAAGATTGATTTGCTTTCTTTTTTTCAAAAGGGGAAAAAAGAGAATTCAAAAAAAGAGATGAATTCATAAATTGTTTTTCAACAGCAAAAAGATACTTTCTCTTTTTTCTAAATTTTTTTTGAATTTTTTGACTTCCCTGGTTTTCGAGAGAAAACCAGGGCCTTGGTTCAATAGAACCAAAAGCAAAAAGAGAATATGTGTAGTTTTTTTTCTTTTTCCAAAGAACTCTTTGAAGAACGGATGTTTTTTTGAAAAAATCCCCTTCACAGCTCTGCAGAAAAAGAAAATTTTTATTGAAAAAATGGGAAAAAATATTTCCAGATAAAATCCAAACAGTTGTCCAATTTTGTGATTTCCAAAGAATATCATTTCGAAGTTCAACTTCTGAAAAATCTCCACTTTTTCTTTTTTCAAGAAGTAATGTTTGTTTTCCAATTCTATTCAAATTTTCAAAACTTTCTTTTTTCCCTTTTCTTTTGGAATGGTCTGCAAAAGAATCATTTCCATCAAACAAAAAAGATTTGCCAAAAACAAATTCTCCAGCAGACATCGAATACAATGTTTGTTCTGCTCGACCATACTGCATTTTTTTCAAAACACTTGAAAATTGAGCTAATACTTGTTTTTTTTTCACAAACTCATTATTTCGACAAAACAAAACAGCATATGCTGGAATTCGAAAAATTTCTCCTTTTTTACCTTTTTTCTTTTTTTCAAAAGTGTTTTCATTAAAGAGAAAATTTTTTTCTGTTTCTTTTTCAACGAGAAAAGACCCAGGCATTTTTGTAAAAAAAGCAATTTCGCTCAAAGCATTTCTTACACAGGTTCCAGGAATATTTTTGAAATATTTTATTTTTCCATCAAAAGGTGCAAGAATTTGATCAGTTAATCCCCCCGCAAAAACTCCCCCCGTGTGAAAAGTTCGCATTGTTAGTTGAGTTCCAGGTTCTCCAATTGATTGAGCAGCAATAATTCCAACGGCTTCTCCAACTGAAACAAGTTTTCCATGAGAAAAACTCCACCCATAACACAATTGGCAAACAAAGCGAGAAGTTTCACATGTCAAAGGCGAGCGCACAAAAGCTTTTTTTGTGACTTTTGAAAGAACTTGGGCAAGTTTTGAATCAATTTCTTGATTTCGAAAAGCTCGTTTTTTCTCTTTTTCATGTACAATTTCATTTTTTGCATTTGTACCAGTTGACAACGGGGTGTTCGAATCCAAAAATTCAATATTTTGTGCTAAAACTCTCCCAATTAATCGGTTTTGAAAAGAATAAATGGTTTTTTTTCCATCTTTCATATCAAATAAAAAAATTCCTCGCATTGTTCCGCAATCAAACTTTGAAACAATAGTATGTTGGGCAACATCAACAAGTCGACGTGTTAAATAGCCGGCAGTAGCTGTTCTCAAAGCAGTGTCAACAATACCTTTTCGTGCTCCATACGTTGAAATTAAATATTCTGTTAAAGTTAATCCTTCACGAAAATTACTCATAATTGGAAAATCAATAATTTGACCTTGAGGATCAGACATTAAACCTCTCATACCAACTAATTGGCGCACTTGTGACATATTTCCACGTGCTCCTGAAAAAGCCATCATATAAATAGGATTCAATAAATCAGTTGTTTCAAAAAGTCGAACAACTTCTTGTTTTAATGTATCATTTGTTTGATTCCACGTATAAATAAATCGTTGAATACGTTCGATTCCTGTGATTTGTGCATTCCGATAATGAAGGAAATCTTTTAAAACTTTTGTTTCTGCTTTTGAAACAAGAGCAATTTTTTGATTTGGAATTTTCAAATCATCAATTCCCAAAGAAATTCCAGCATTTGTTGCTGAACCAAAACCAACTTCTTTCAGTTTTTCTAAAAATTTTAAAGTTTTATATTGACCATGTTTTTCATAAAACCAACACACAATATTTTTAAGACGACCTTTATCAAAGGGGTAGTTGAAAAAAACTGAATCCTCTCTTTCACTTTTCTTTTCGACTGCACCCACATCCACAGAGTGAATGGCTTTGCCCTGACCCAGGTGGATGTGGAGCGGATCCATTTTTTCAGCTGGAAAAAAAGAACATACCAAAACAGAATTTTTTTGTCTCGGTTTTTGCAAAAGTTCATAGAAATTGAGAAAATTTTTTTGAAAACTCCCTTTTGGAGGAAATGTTTTTTTTTTCACTTTTTGCATCTACAGTTTTCAGCTTTTTTTATTTCATTTCTTTTTTCCTGCAGTTTCCTGCCTGATTTTTTGCTCTATTGATTTTTTTGACCAGCAGATCTGGTCAAAAAAAATGCTCTGTCTCGCTCAGCAAAAAGCTTTGCCCTGATATTTTTTGCCCTTTTTTTCTTTCAACAAAAAATTTTTTGTATTAATAAAGTTGAAAAAGAGACACATAAAGGAACTGATTCTGACAAATTTTTTTATGAAAAAAAAAAGAAAGAGGAAAAAGAAAAAATTTTCTTTTTGAGTACACCAATTTTTCTTTTGAAAAATATATTTGTTTTTTCAAAAGAAAAAGGAGAATTGAAAAAACTATAAAAATTTTTCCCTGTAAAGAGTATGTTGTGGTGTAAAAAAAATTTTTATGTCAATAGAAATGAGAAAAAAGAAAAAATATGTTTTTTTCTTTTTTTATGGTTTTTTTCTCCCTTTTTTCATTTTTTCCTGCCGCTTCGCAGTGGCAGGAAAAAATGAAAAAAGGGAGAAAAAAGTTGCCCAAAGTCTCCTGTTTCTAAATAAAAAAGACAGAGACAAACGGCATCTTCTTATAAAAGATCAGAGAAAAGAGAAGGAGCATTTGCAGTAGGTTTACACATTTTTGTATACCCTTTATAGATCCATACTTTTACCCCAATAATACCATACATTGTTTGAGCTGTTTTGTAACAATAATCAATGTTTGCACGTAATGTTTGTAAAGGTACACGTCCTGCGCGCACCCATTCTGAACGAGCAATTTCAGCACCATTCAGACGACCTGATACTTGAATTTTCACTCCTTTTACTTTCGAAGTTTTCATTAAATCTTCTTTTGCTTTTTTAATGACTCTGCGGAACGCTTTACGTTTTTCTAAATCATCAACAATTGAATCAGCAACAGCAGAAGCTCTTGTTTTGAAATTTTGTGGTGTTACTGAATAAAATTGCAGAGAAATTTTTGGCATTAATTGAGTATTTTGACTATAAATTTTTCTTTGTTTTTGAAGTTGCTCTACAAAAACATCATGATAATTTTTTGTCTGATCTGCACCTTGTTGATACACATTTTTTTGTGAAATATTCAAAAATGTTTTTGTTACTTGATTTTTTACAACTTGACGTTGTTCTTGAACAGATAAATTTTGAATATTTTTCAATGAAACACCAAACAAGAAATCAGCTTGCTGTTTTGTAAAATTTTGAATTTTACGAAGATGTTTGCGAGCATCAGAAATTGTCGATAAATACAAGAAAAGATTTTTTGAACGGTGTTGTTGAACCATTCCTTGTAAAGAATCTAAAAATTTGATCGTATTTTTTTCAGTTCCAAGTTCAGAAGATGAAAAATTTTTATATTTTTTTTGAATTGCTTTTTCTGTTGAAGCAGCAACTTTTGATGCAAATTTTTGACGTTCTAAAGATGTTGGCTCTTTTCCACGAGAAGTAAAAGAACCATTTGTTTTACGAAGAGCAATGTATTTTTTGAAATTTTGTAAAAAACGAATTCTTTGATAATACGAAAATGTTTTTGTTTTTGAAAATTTTCCAAAAACAAGATATTCCTTTCTCAAACGCTCCATTTTTTGAAATGCTCTTTGTTGAAGAGATTTGAATAATTTTGTTAATACAGGAAGTGAAAGTTTTTCAAAACGTTCGAAACGTTCGAAACTCCATTTTTTTTGTGAACCAAATGGTGCATAATGAAAAGTTCCAAATTTTTCAATTTGAGAATTTTTTGATTTTTGGTACACAGTATTCCAATAAAGCATTTCTGCTTTAAATGCATTCAAAAATGAAAGATTTGTTTGTGACATATAAAAATTCACAAATTTTGTACAAAGTCTTGAAGAATTTGATTTTTGTGAACGAGATTGTACAAAATCAAAAAGAGCTTTTTGTTTGTTTTCTGAACCACGAAGAAAATTTTTTCCAGAGCGGAAATTTGATGAAGATTGCATTTTCCCACGAAGTGGATTCTTGTTTTTTTGAGAAGCCATGAATGTACCACGTGTTTGGTTTGTATTACGAGAAAAACGAGAATTTCTTTTTTCTTGAGAATTTTTCTTTAAAAACGTACGTAGATTATTTTTAAAAACTACTCGTGCATTTGGATCATATTTTTTGAAAATTCTGTTTTTGTTTTTCAGCACAACAAATTTTCCTAAAAAACGTTGACGAAAAGATGCAAACGCTTTTTTCTTATTTCCCACCATTTTTTTTCCTGAAAGAGATGGTTTTTTTTCAAGATTTGAAGAATCTCCCCCATTTGAATTGTTGCTGATTTGATTTTCACTCGTTTTTGTATTTGCAGAAAGAGCTGTTTCATTTGCAAAACTTGGCAGTTTCCCTTTTTGAACTGTTTTTTCTAAAAGTACATGATTTTTTAATAAATTATGAAGAATTTCAGGCTGTACATCAAAATTTTCAAATGCCGTTTTTAAAACTTGACAATTTTGTGCATGAATTTGAATTCCAATTTCATAAGGAATTAATCCACGAACAATTTGAATATGTGAAATTTTCGGCATGTTTTCTGAATTTTTAAATTTTTTTTCAAATAATTCTGTTAAAATTTTTGACACGTTTTTACGTAAAAACGTGTCTTCTAAAACAGATTGCGCATATTGATGTTTTTGAAATCTTGCAAACCATACTGATTGATGTTTTTTTGTAATTCCTACACGAAAACCAAATGGATGAATTTTTTGTCCCATATTTTTGGAAAATATCAATCTTTTGAGAGTTGAAAACAATTCTCAAAAGAAATTTTGAACTTTTTTTGGTCCTTTTTCTTCTCCAAAAAAAGCTCCTCTTTACCATTGAATCATTTTTTTTCCTGCCCATTTTTCCCTGCTGCCTGGACTTTGTCCAGGCAGCAGGGAAAAATGAAGCTGCGAAGCTGTTCAAAAATGAAGCTGCCCTCCACATTTTTTTGCTTTGGTTCAATAAAACAAAAGTCAAAAAAAAGGAAAAAAACAGCAAAAAACAAATTTTTCTCTCTTTCAAAAAGTTTCAAAAAGAGAAAAATTGGTACATGCAAAGAGCAAAAAACCGTAAAAATCAAAAAAAGAAGTGATTTTCCAATTGTAAACAAAAAAACCAAAAAAGTCAAAAAAAAACTTCTTTTCTGATTTTTATGAATTCTCTCAGAAATTCATAGATTCTGGACTCAAATGTTTTTCATTTTGTACAAATTGAATTTCACTGTTTTGCCCAAAAGAAGAAAATGCTTTAATATTTTTATTTCTTCGTAATGGACGAGTCACAAGCTGTAAAATTTCTCTTGCATTTGTAAAACCATGAATTTGCGCAAAAGTAAATTCAACTGACCATTTTGTTGTGATATTACGAGCTTCTAGTGGATTTGCGTGTGCCATACCAGTAATAACAAGATCTGGTTGTAAATCATGAATTCTGGTAATTTGATAATAATTATCTGGTTTTTCCACAATTTTTGGAAGAGGTACGTTCATATCGATGCAAGTTTTTTCTAATAAAGCCAATTCTGCAGCTTGAAAACGTCGATCCATGTATGGAATACCAATTTCATAGACAATCATTCCACAGCGGATTAAAAAACGAGCTAATGAAATTTCAAATAAATTATCACCCATAAAAAAAACAGACTTTCCACGTACAATTTCAATTAAATCTTCAAGCCCTTTCCAAATTTGTGTTTCACGCTCTTCTAATCCAATTGGTTTTTTGTCTTCTTCTGTTGAACAAATCCAATCTTTCCAAAGCGGTCGAGAAGGATATGTTTTGCAAATTTTTTCCACCCATGCTTTTGTGCCATCTGGACCAATTGGAAATGGAGCTCGTATCAATTTACACTTACGTCGACGCATTAGTGTCGTTGCAGTGCGACTTAAAAACGGATGAATTCCACAAACATATGTGTTTTCATCAAATGCTGGCAATTCAGAATAGCGAGAAGAAGGCAACCAACCAGAAATTTCAATACCTTGTCGATTTAATTCAAGTTTTAATTGAGTTGCAACTGTATTTGGTACAGATCCAAATAAAACAAGTTTCGGAATTTGAGAAGAGAAAGATTTCAAATCGTCATGGTGTTTGCTCTCACCAATTTTTGTATCTTCTTCATTTTTTTCATTTTGCTCTATTTCAGAAAAAGATTTATTCTTTGAAGGACAACGTTGTGCGAGAGCAGCTAAAACAGTATCTTCACCCTGGGTAAAAGCGTAATCTAACCCATTTGCTCGAGCAACCACAATTGGAATTCCAATTTCTTTTTCTAATTGAGGTGCAATACCTTCTAAATCCATTTTGATAATTTCTGTCGTGCATGTACCAATCCAAACAAGAACACTTGGATTTCGTTCCTCCTTGATTTCAAGACAGAGACGTTTTAACTCTTTGGAATCATTTAATTTTGCAGAAATATCACTTTCTTCAAGTTCTGCCATCGCATATCGAGGCTCTGCAAAAATCATAACACCAAGAGCATTTTGAAGAAAATACCCACACGTTTTTGTACCAATGACTAAAAAAAAGCTATCTTCAATTTTTTGATATAACCAAGATACACAGCTAATTGGGCAAAATGTATGATAATTTCCTGTTTCACATTCAAATGTGAATTTTTCTTTTTCTTTGATAAAAGTTGTCATTTCAAATTTCTCCGCAAAACGGCAAAAATTCTTGTCACTCGTTTGTTTTCTCTGAAAACAGAAAATGTGTGTGGTTTTTTTCTCGTAAAAAAAAAAAGAAAAAAATAGAACATTTCTTGAATAAAAACACTGCAAATAAAAAAGTCGATTCTTTTATGATAGAATCAACTCTCTCTTCTCCTTTTGGAAAAAATAAAAATTTGCCTTTTTTGAAAAAAAAACGCAAAAAAAACATTCCATTTTTTGAGTACAAAAAAAAGTCTGGAGAACTCAGAAATTTTCTCAATTTGAAAAACAGAAAGGTCCAAATCTTTCTGTTTTTTCTATCCTCTTTTTTCAAAGAGAAAAAAGGCTTTTCCTTTTTCTTTTTTCCTTTCAAATTGTTTTTTTGTTTTTTCTATACTGGTCAAAAAAACAATTTGATTTTCCTGTTGAAAGATAAATACTCTCTTGAACTGAAGTATAAAAATGCATGTCTATGAATTTGAAATTGTCAAATTCAAAAATGTCTTGGTTGGTTATCCTAAATTGAAAAAGTTCAAAAAAAACAATTCTCTCAATTCGGCTTTAAAACTGTGCAAAAAAATTTCTTTTTTCACAGCTTTTTTTGAATTCTTAGAAATTGAACAAAAAGAAATGTATTTTCTTATTTTATAAAAAATGTATTTTTTTATTTTCTATTTCAATTTTTCCAAAAGAAACTCATTTTTTTTTTGAAAAATTTATTGCCGCGAAGCACTGCTTTGCTCCACCAGGGCAAAGCCTTGGGGGGCAAAATCCCTTTTTTCCCTGCACGCCTGCCAGGACAAAGTCCAGCCGGCAGCGGCGGGGAAAAATGAAACAGCGGAGCAATAAAAAACGAAAAAAAAATGTTAAGGGCAAAGCCCACTCCAGGAAAAAAGTTTTCTAGCTCAGCTGCTTCATTCGTTTTGGAACAAACCACTGCAAAAAAGGGCTTTTTTGCAAAATTACGGCAATTGCATTAAATGTTTGATTTGAGTTAAAAATCCTTTTTTATTCAATCTGTATAATCCCATATCTAAACATAAAGCTTGAAGTTCACAAACTAAAACTTTAAAAGATTCAGGTGTACCGATATAAATTGGCATATTTAAAAGAATGTTTGACCATAAAGTCATACGACCACTGATATCATCAGATTTGATTGTAAGCATTTCGAGTAACACAAAAGCAGCCCCGTATGCTTCAACAGCCCATACTTCCATTTCCCCTAATCTTTGGCCCCCGTATTTTGAACGACCTTTCAAAGGTTGTTGAGTGACTAATGAATATGGACCTGTTGATCGTGCATGAATTTTATCATCAACCAAATGGACAAGCTTTAAAATATAAGAAATTCCAACTGTAACAGGGTTTTCATAAGGCTCACCGGTGCAACCATCAAAAATCTGAATTTTTCCAGGATAACAAGGATTCAATAACCATTTTTGTGATGTTTTTTGACGTGCTTCATAAAGTTTTGAAAAAGTAAAACTTCGTGAAGCTTGCGGGCCATAAATTTCATCAAATGGCTGAATACGATAATATTCTTGTAAATATTTGGAAGCAAGTCCTAAAATACATTCATAAATTTGTCCGACATTCATACGTGAAGGAACTCCTAATGGATTTAAAACCATATCCAATGGAGTTCCATCTGGTAAAAAAGGCATATCTGGAAGAGGAAGAATTTGCGAAACAATTCCTTTGTTTCCATGTCTTCCAGACATTTTATCTCCAACTTGAATTTTTCGTTTTTCAACAAGATAGACTTGAACTTTTTCTGGCTTTCTGTATTCGTTTTGTGGAAAAGCAAAATTTTGTGAATGGAAATATCCATTTCCAGATTCAAGAGTATTGAACAGTTGACTGCTTTCGAAAGTATGAGAAACTTCATTTTCTTCTTTTCTTTCAGAAAAGAAAAAAGTTCTGTTTTTTTGAAAATAAAATTTATATTTTGTGCAAAGAAAAACTTTCAAAAGTGATTTTTCAATTGTGCTTTGATTTTTCTCTTTTTTTGTATTTGTCAAAAAAGAAGGTACAAAAAAGGAGAAAGTGTTTTTGTTTTTTTGAGAGAAATTTTTTTCAAAAAAAACTTCTTTTTTTTCAGGAGACAAATTCGAAACAGTTCCAATTTTTTGAGTGAAAAAAGGATTTAAAAGAATTGTTTTCTTTCTTTTTTCTCCACTTTGTCGGAAAAAATGAAAAAATTTTTTTTTGTTTTTTGAGACTTTTTCACTCAATATATTTCTTTTATGAATCGAAGAGTTCAAGATTTTGATTTCAAGAACTTTTGCTTTTAACCCTTTTGGCGTACGTAATGAAGTGTCACGCATTGGAATAAGTTCTTTTTCAAGAATTGTATACAATAACTTTTCATACGCTGACAGAAATTTTTTTTGAACAGGAGTCACTTTCCCCACCAAAATATCACCTTCTTTCACAGAAGTGCCTCGTTTTACAATTCCTCTTTCATCTAAATGAGAGAGCTGACTTTCTGGGACTTCTGGAATGTTTTTTGTGATTTGTTCTCGTCCCAATTTTGTATTTCGTGTTTCGACTTCATATGACTCAATGTGAATTGATGTATATACATCTTCAGTCACTAAACGTTGACTTATTAAGATAGCGTCTTCATAATTATAACCTTCCCAAGGCATGTATGCAATACAAATATTTTTCCCAAGACATAATTCTCCACCTAAACTTGTCGAACAATCTGCAAGAATGTCACCTGATTGAATCCATTCACCTTCACGTACTAATGGACGTTGACAAATCAACGTATCTTGATTTGAACGTTGATATTTTTGCAAAATATATTTTGTATTTTTTTCTGTTTTTTCTTTTTTTGAAAAAAAAAGAGAAAAGTCTTTTTTCATTTTTGATGAAAAGAGACATACACCAGAAAAACCATTTTCAAAAAAAAGTGAAGTTGAAACATTCATTGGAGGAGAGGTCGAAGATGCAAAAAAAGTGGAGCACATCATTTGTTTTGCAGAGCTGCTCTGCAGAAAGGAAGTGGAGAAAAAGTGAGCAAACTGATGTTTTTTTAAAAATTGTATGTGTTTCTTTTTTCTATTCATTCTTTGACAACAGAGAGTATATAAAATTTGTGTTTTCTTTATTTCTTTTTTCTCTGGTTTTCCTTTTTTCCTTCTTTTTTCGTTTTTTTGAAGAAAAAAGAAGGAAAAAACAAAAAAAAATATGGGAAAAAAAGAAAACAAAAGAAAAAGTTGTTTTTTTACTTTTTTTTTGTTCTTTTTTTGACAAATTGAAATTCTTTTTTCACTTTTTTTTTAAATTTTGAAATGAAAAAATACCCGCTTTTTTTGCATCCACGAATGCAAAAAAAAGTGGACCATTTTTTTTTTAAATTATTTTTCAAAAACAAGGGCTGTTCTTCAAAAAAAGTTTATGAAAAAGAAATTTGTTTTGAAGAAATTTGCAAAAAAAATACATTTTTTTCAATTTTAAATATAAAAGAATTTTTCCTTCTCACAGAATACAATTTCAAAACCCTTTTTTTCTTTTTTGGTGAGACTTTGTTGTAGAAGATTGAAAAAAGAAATAAAGGGCTAAAAAGAGGAAACGAGAAAAAACAAAGAATATCAGTTATATATATTGAAAAAGAAAGAGTGTTTTCTCTAGTGCTGCTTTGCCACTTTGCAGCTTCTTTTTTGTCCTTCCACTCCTTCGAAGCAGTGGAAGGACAAAGTGCAAAAACCACAAAGAATTTTTTACCCTCAAGGGTAAAAAAAAATCAAGTAGGAAAACTAAAAAACATAAAGAGAAATACTTGAAGCACTTGAATACATGACATATCCACTTTTTTTTGAAAAAACAGCATGCCCTGAATCACTGATAACTCGTGCTTCAAAACCTGTACCAAGAAAAGGTCGTTCAGGTCGTAAAATTGGAACAGCTTGACGTTGCATATTTGAACCCATCAAGGCTCTATTTGCATCATCGTGTTCTAAAAAAGGAATAAATGAAGTTGCAACTGAAATCATTTGTAAAGGTGAAACTCCGATAAAAGATAATCGATGTGGTTTCATACGTACAAACCGTTTTCCAATACGTACAGGAATCGAACTTTTTGGTAAAAATCCTAAACGAGTGAAATTTAAATCAGGTGTTGCAATTTGAAAGTGTTCTTCTTGTTCAGGATCAAGAAAAAAAACACCAGCATTTTTTTGGACTTGACCTTTTTGAACTTTATAAAATGGAGATTTTAAAAGTCCTGAGGAAGAAAGTTTCGCATATGTCGTTAATGAATTTACAAGACCTGTATTTTTTCCTTCAGGTGTTTCGATTGGACAAATACGACCATAGTGAGAAGGGTGAATTCCTCGAATAGCAAGCGTAGCCGTGTCTCGAGAAACCCCACCCGGACCAAGCGAAGTCAAGCGTCGTTTGTGAGTGATTTCTGCCAATGGGTTAATTTGATCCATGAATTGAGAGAGAGGATGTGTCCCAAAAAATTCACGAAAAGCACCATTGATTGGTCGAGTATTCAGAAAAGATTGAAGTTGAAAACTCGAGTTTTGTGTTTTTTGAAATCCAGATGTACGAATTTGCAGTTTATTGGTTTGTGAAGAAGGCGTTTCTGAAGCTCCATTTGAAGAAGAATTATAAAGAAATTCATTTCCAGTCGAGAACGAATTCAATTTTAAACGAATTGATCTCTCAAGACGGAGAAAACCAATACTGAAAATTTCTTGTAAACATTCTCCTGAACTTCGTACTTTTTTATTTTTTAAATGATCAATATCATCGACTTCGAAAAGACCATCTTGCATTTTCATTAAAAAATCAGTGGTTAACAAAAGGTCCAGAGCAGTTAAAGTAGTTTGTTCTGGAGGGAGGTTTAATCCAAGTTTTTTATTGATAGACAAGCGGCCTTGTTTTCCTAAATCATACATTCGGGGATTCATAAACTTATTAAAAAACCATTTTCTTCCAAGATCATACGATTCGAGTTTTTTTTTGTTTTTTTCAACACGGTGAATCATTTGAAGTTTCTTTTTTTCTTTTTGTTTTGAATCTGTACTTCTTGTTTGTGAACCATCAAGAATTTCTGTATTTTTTGTGTCACTGGCTTCGACTGCTCTGCTTGCTCTGTTTGCTTCGCTGGCTGCGCTCACTTCGCGTGAAAGAGATAAAGAAACAATTGATTTGTTTGAAGTTTTTTTAAGCTTTAAAAGTTTTTGAATTTGTTCCCAAGCTTGTTGAGGACTTGAAACATAAGGATATTTAGGTTCTTTGAGAGAACTTCCTGCACGACTTGATTTCTTTTTTTGGCTTTCTTTCGTAAAACTTTCAAATAAATTGGTTGGCTTTGAAACAGAATTATAAAGATATTTTTCACTCAACCCCATTCCCAATAAAAACCAGAGCAAAGGAATTTTTGGACCCTTTTTCATTTTTGCCCACAAAGAAAAATCTTTGTCTGATTCGATTCGAAGCCATGTCCCTTTCGAACAAATAATATCGGCATAAAATCGACAAAAAGTTGTTGTTGGTTTTTCTGACCATTTGCTCGAAAAAACTTCATGCTTGTTTTCACGAAAATAAATTCCTGGACTACGTACCAATTGGTGAATAATAACTCGAGGAGAACCATTTAAAACAAAATGACCTCTGTTTGTCATTAAAGGAAAATGAGCAAGAAGTACCCATTTTAAAGAAATTCTTTTTCTTTTACGATCTGTCAACTGAACTGGAACATAAAATTTTGAAACATAACTTTTTTTAAAAAAAAGAGCTTGTTCGATTGAATATAAAGGTTTTGTAAAACGATAATATTCAGGATAAAAAAATATTTCGATTTGGTTTTCACTATTTGTAATTGGATTTCTTTTTTGAATTTCTTCAACAATGCCTTTTTCCAACAAATAAAAAAAACCTTGTCTTTGTATTTCTAAAAAATCTGGAAGAAAAAAATTTGCATGTACCATAAAAAAAGGAAAAAATCAGAGAAATTGATTCAAGAAAAAATGAAATCATGGAACTTTTTGTTCCTTCTTTTCTCAATTTTTATGTCTCTCTTCAAAAAAACAGACATAAAAATTGAGAAAAGAGAAATAAAGTGTAAAAAAGTTGTGTTGTTTCATAAAATTGCAAAAGAGGAATTGTTTTTATTTAAATTTTTCTTACTTTATTTTTGAGAAATGGTGAAATCTCTTTTTTGAAAATGCTTTTTCCTCCGTTCAAAATTTTAGGTCTTCTTTTTTTTTGCTCTGCCTCTGAGCAAAGCAAAAAAAAATGCGTCCACTTTTTTTGCACCCACGCGCAGCAAAAAAAAATGCTGTGAAAAAAAATATCAAGAAAGAAATGAAACACACTCTCTTTTAAAATAAAAAAAATTTTTTAAAAAGAAGAAATTATGATAGAATATTCAAAAAGAGAATAAAAAAGATCTCCCAAAATGAATATTTCTAAAAATTTCTTTCATTTGAAAGCTCCATTTATAAGTGAAAAACAAAAAAAACATCATTCTTCAAGTATCTTAATAACTCTTTCTATGGATTTATTTGAAAAGAAAAAGAGATATTTTTTTCTTTCCAACTTTATTTTGGAAAAAATGTCTCTCAACATTGAAAAGAAATCAGAAAAAAAAAGTTTTTTTTCTCCTTTTTTCTGTCTTTCTAACATGAATATTTCTAAAAAGGAAAAATTTTTTCTTTTTAGAAATATTCACTTTTTCCACTTCTTTTTTTTTCTGAAAAACAAATTTTTATGACTTCATGCGGCAAATCAGTTTCACCCCGCAGTGACCCTATTATTAGACAGAGTCATTGCAAGGTAAAAACAAAAAAAAGAAAAAAAACCAGTTTTTTACTTTGTAAAAATTCCCGCAAAAGATTTCATTTCCACTTCTTCTTTTCCTAAGTCACAAAAAAGAACAATGTATGCAGACCTTTTGCAAAAGAAGAAAAGACACAAAACAAAAATCCACCTCTCCAGGTCCATAAAATGGAAAGTTTCACGAAAAAAGAACCATTCTTTTTTTCAGTGACTCTGGATTCAAAGGAAATACTCTCTCCACAAAATTCATACAATTTGAGTATTTCCTTTTAAAATTATTTTTTTATTTTATGACAACAAGAAAATCAGCTGAAGCAATTACGTATCCTATTTTCACTGTTCGTTGGTTATCTATTCACGCATTAGCTGTACCTACTATTTTCTTTTTAGGTTCAATTACTGCTATGCAATTTATTCAACGTTAATTTTTCAAAAAGTTTCGACATAGAGAAAAAATTTTTCATTTTGTCGAGATAAAAAACATGTATTCTTTTCATTCAGAAACTGGTTTTTCTTATTTCAGGAAATGAATACGCTTTTTTCACCACCGCTGCCGCTGCTTCGCGGCAGGCAGTAGAGGGGGGGGCAAAGCTCAGGTTGGTGCCTGCCGCGAAGCAGCGGCAGCCCTGAAAAGCAAAAAAGCGGTTCCATTTTTGATATATTCAAAAAAAGGAACAAAGAGACATATTTTTAAAAAGTTTTCATTTTTTTAAACACTTCACATTTTTTTTGCTCCGGTTTTTTTGTGCACCCGCATCCACCGCGAAGCAGGTGGATGCGGGTGCACAAAAAAACCGGAGCAAAAAAAAAAGGCATAGCCCCCCAATCTGTTTTTTTGCCTTTTTCGAAAAGCTGCAGGTTTTTCTCTGCTTTTTTTGAAATGGTAAAAAAAGAAACAAAAAAATTGAAAACGCTCCAAAAGGTCCATTGCAAATGGAATTTTTTCCTGCCCCCTTCTCAAAAAAGTTTTCTTCTTGTTTGTGAAAACTTTTTTCACTTTTTTTTCCAATCGACTGACAGAATTTGAAAAAACCCTTTTCAGTCAAAAGGTTTAAGAATGAAAAAACAGGGGAATTACAGTAAACGTACAAATAAAGAAATGGCTGAAATAAACCAGATGCATATTTTTTCTGAAAATCTCTGCTTTTTTCTTTTTTTCGCTGCTCATTTTTTTTTGCAAAAAAAAATGAGCAGCGAAAAAAAGAAAAAAACTGGAATATTTGAGACCTAGGTTATTTTCACTATGGCTAGACCAAATCCCAATAAACAAGTTGTAGAATTAAACCGTACGAGTCTTTATTGGGGACTATTATTAATCTTTGTATTAGCTGTTCTTTTCTCTTCTTACATTTTCAACTAATTTTCAAAAAGAAAAAACAGTTTTTGTTTGGCCATTTCTATTCTCTTAAGAGAGGAAAGCGTTAAACAAAAAGCCAAACCTGTCTGCTGTTTTGATTGAATTTCTCTCTTTCAAAGAAACAAAGTTTACAAAAGTCAATGTTTTTTCAAAAAAAGAGCTCCTTTTTTTGAAGAAAAAAACGAAGAGAAAATTTTCAAAACCATGTTTTTTTCTTTTTTTGTCTACGATAAGAAGGAAAAAACTCTACTTCGTGACTTTGCAGCTTCGCAGACCAATCAATTTCTTTGTAAGAAATTTCTTATGGATGTATTTGTTGTTTTCGTGTCTCCATTTGGTGAACACGAAAACATTTCTTTCTTTTCATTTTTCTATAAAATTTTTTTGAAAAAAAATTTTATAGAAAAATGAAAATTTCAAAAAAAAATGCTATAATAAAAAAAAGAAATGGGGATATGGCGGAATGGTAGACGCTACGGACTTAGACTTTTAGAAGACTTTTTTGAGCTTTTCTAAAGAAATTTAGAAAATGAATGCTTTCAATATCAAAGAACGAAAAGAATGTTTTTCAAATTTTGAACCTTTTTGTATAAACAAAAGGTGCAGAGACTTGATGTGAGCTATCTTTGAAAAACAGAAGCAGCCTGCTTCAATAAAACTGGCTCTCAAATAACCACAACCACAAATACAGATAAAGAAAAAGTCCAATACTATAAACATACAATGAAAATCCGTTGATTTTTTCGATCGTGAGGGTTCAAGTCCCTCTATCCCCATAAAAAGTAAGAAACAAATGGAAGAGAAATAAAAACTTTCTGGTTTTTCCTTTTCTCTTCTTTTCTAAAAGAGAAGAAAGAGGAAAAGTTTTTGAATTCGCTTTTGTGAAAAACAATGAATTTTTTCACAAATTTCACCACTCCATTTTTGGGAAATGAAAAAATGGAAGAGAAAAAACAATATACATTTTTATTTTTCTTTTCAAAAAATGGAGAAAAATGTATTTTTTTTTTCGAATTCAAACTGAAAAAAGAGACATATTTTTTCAGTTTCTACATTTTATAAATATTTTTTATGGTTGAACCTTTACTTTCAGGAATCGTATTAGGACTAGTACCTGTAACTATGGCAGGTTTATTTGTGACAGCGTACTTACAATATCGTCGTGGTGACCAAGCAACTTGGTAAAAAAAGCTTTTTCTTAACAATCGTGAAAAATTTTAAAATTTTTCACGATTTTAAACGTTTTTTTGAGAAACCGGTTTTCACGTTTCTTCTTTTTCAATTCAAGTCACCAAAAGTGGACCTTTATTTTTTTGCAGAACCTTTTGAAGACGCTAATTTTGCACCGTATTTCGAACGGCTTTGAACTCTGTTTTTCACACCAGCTGTATCTAAAGTTCCTCGAACAATGTGGTAACGTACCCCAGGTAAATCTTTCACCCTTCCACCACGGACTAAAACAACAGCGTGTTCTTGTAAATTGTGTCCAATTCCCGGAATGTAAGCCGTTACTTCGAAACCTGATGTTAAACGCACACGAGCAACTTTACGTAATGCTGAGTTTGGTTTTTTCGGAGTCACGGTGTACACACGAAGACAAATTCCACGACGTTGAGAACATGATTTTAAAGCAGGTGCTTTTGTTTTTTTTGTAATTTTTTTACGTGCTGAACGAATAAGTTGTTGAATAGTAGGCATTTTTTTTTGACTTTTGAAAAAAGAGAGAGTCTTTTTGAAACAAAACACATACTTTTTTTTCCAGAAAAAAGGAAAACTTTTTTCAAAAAAAAAGAGCATTTCCTCTATACGTAGAGGAATGTTTCTATAATTCTTTTTGATAAAAGTATTTTTTTATTTTTTTTGCAAAAAAAAAAACAAACGTTTGAAACATTTTTCTTTTTTAAAAATATTTCGATTTTTTTTTCAAAAAAATCTTTTTTTTGAGAATTTCCATTTATCTCTGGAGAGCCCTTTCTGCAGATTTTTTGGAGTTTTTTGAAAACTCCAAAAAATGAAAAAGAGAAAAATCATTTTTTAAAATGAAAAAACTAAAGGATCAGGGAAAAATCGATTGATTTCAATTAATAGAGCTGCTGTAATTGTAAACCACACAAGTGCAACAACAGGAGCAGTTGATAAATAAGTTGTAAAATTTTTCATAAAAATCTTTTTTAAATTTGTTTCAAATACTTCTCTTCATTTCAAACGCTTCACCTTTTTTTTCTTTTTTTTGACTCTGTCAAAAAAAAGAAAAAGAGAAAAAAGAAAACTTGAAACACTATTTTTTCTTGGTTTTTCAACGCTTTTTTTTTGCGTTTTTTTGTTCCACCGCTGCCAGGACTTTGTCCTGGCGTGCAGGCACCACTCCTGCTTCGCAGGAGTGGATGGTTGTTTTTACGTCGCAAGGCCCGTTAGTGGTGGTCTTCGACAGCTTCACCAATATAAGCACCAGCTAAAGTTGCAAAAACTAAAGCCTGAATAGCACTTGTAAAACATCCTAAAAGCATAATAGGAATAGGGATGATTAAAGGCACTAGTGAAACTAATACTCCAACAACAAGTTCATCTGCAAGAATGTTCCCGAATAAACGGAAACTCAGTGATAATGGTTTTGTAAAATCTTCTAACACGTTGATTGGAAGTAAAAAAGCAGCTGGTTGAACATAACGTTTGAAATATCCTAAACCTTTTTTGCGAATACCTGCATAAAAGTATGAAATTGACGTTAAAAGTGCAAGAGCAACTGTCGTGTTGATGTCATTTGTCGGTGCAGCTAATTCACCATGAGGAAGTTCAATAACACGCCAAGGAAGTAACGCTCCTGACCAGTTCGATACAAAAATAAATAAGAAAACAGTCCCTAAGTAAGGTACCCATTTTAAATATTCTTCTTCACCGATTTGTGTTTTTGCTAAATCACGAATGAATTCCGTCACGAATTCAGTAAAATTTTGTAATCCATCTGGTGTTGATTTTAAGTTGCTGTTTGCTGCAAACGATAAAATAAAAATAAGACCTAAAACAAACCAAGACATTAATAAAACTTGTCCATGAACTTCGTATGGGCCGATTTGCCAATAAAAATGTTGACCAACTGAAACTTCAGCAATTTCCGATACTGGATTTAGGAAAAAAGCACTCATAATTTTTGAAAACAAAATTTGATATTTTTTTTTGAGGATAAGCGTTCCCCCGAGATGTCACCTCGGCAAGGAGAAGGTTTTTCTCCAACTCTCCCCATAAAATTAACAACCAAAAAATTCCCTCCTCTCTGCCTTCTTCTTTTGTCCGCTCCACCACGAAGCAGGTGGGGGCAAAGCCCTCAGCAATTTTTTACCAATTTTTTTCTGTTCACTCCACTCCGCCTGGGCTTTGCCCTTGTGCGAAGCAGTACAAAAAAAATGCCTGGGCAGGTCCCACCGCCTGGACTTTGTCCCGATGCGAAGCAGGAGCAAAAAAATCCAGAGAAAAAGCCAAAAAAAGAAAGAACTCACGTATACTTTTTTCTTTTTAAGGAATTTACAGAATTTGAAAGTAACTACGTTACTTACGAAAAAAGTGTCCTAGCTTTCATAAAAAACATGAGACACTTTTTTTTGCATTTTTTTATCACTTTTTTGCCCTGCCGCGAAGCAGGCAGGGCAAAAAAGTGATAAAAAAATGCAAAAAAAATGGAAAACGCTTTTTTACCTATTCCTTTTGAAAAAAAAAAGGAATAGGTAAAAAGGAAATTTTATAATGAAGAACCTAAACCAACATAAGAACCGTAGAAAAAAATTGCAAGAATACCAAGAGCTGCTGTACCTACAAGAGTACCAATTAACCATAATGGAATACGTCCAGTTGTTCCTGTATTAGACATAAGAAAAAAAAATACATGTATTTCGATAAATCAAGAAAAAAAAAAGAAGTCACTGGCTGTTTTCCAGTTGTTTTTCTTCAAAAAAATTTTCTTGGGAATAGAAATGGTACGACTCTTTCAACATTCATAGAAACGACTTTTCTTTTCAAAAAAAAAGAAAAGTCGATAAAAAAAGGAAAAGTGCATAGCACTCTATAGCCATAAAAAGAAAAAAAAACACAAATGTACTCAAAATTTGAAAATTGGAATCGGTCCAATTTTTTTTTGAAATTCAAAAAGAACAAATTTTCAAAAAAGATATACCATTTTGAGTTTCCTACAATTCAAGAGACACTTTTTTTGCACCTTTTTTGCACAAAAATAAAGTTTCTCTCAAATTTTTTAACGTTTTTGAGAAACAAGAGTTTCCTTCGAGAGGCTTTTTTTCGCCATTTTTCTTTTTCTTTTTTCAGAGAGAAAAAAGAAAAAGGGGGTTTTTATGAAACAGCAGCTTTCTCGTAAAAGAAGTGGACTTTTACGAAAAAAGGCTCTTTTCTGCTTTGCAGCAAATCACGAAAACAGAAAAAGAAAAAAGCATATTTCAAAAAATGGAAAGAATTTTTTAAAAAGCCTCTCAATTTTTCATTTTTTTTGACCACAAAAAAATGAAGGAGGAAAACACTTTCAAAAGCTTCAAAGAGAGTTTTTGGCTCCCCTCGTTATGAAAGGAAGAAGACAGATTTTTGTTTCAACAAATTCGTTTCGCCCCCACTTAACCAAATAAAGATAACACCTAATTGTCCGAAGTGAGCACTAAAAACTTTTCTTGAAATTTCTTCTAAATCACTCGTGTGACTATCGAAGTCATGTGCGTCAGCGTGAAGATTCCAGATCCAAGTCGTAGTGTTTGGCCCTTTTGCAAGCGTTCTTGAAAAATGTCCAGGTTTTGGAGGATAAATGAAAGAAACTGCACTCCATCCTTTTTCCTCTTCTCCAAATTCAAGATCAAAAAAACCAAAAAGAAGAAAATTTTATGTTTTTTTGGTTTTGAGAGGAGAAAAAAAATATGGTGGGCTGCCCCCCTGCTTTGCGGCAGAGCGGAAATTCATTTTCCGACGAACTGTACGTGCTCCTCTCGAAGCTTACAGCTCAAGTACTCATAAAGTAAAAAAGATGCCGTATGAAAAAGGCATTTTCTTTTTTTATATAAAAAAAGAATGTAAAAATTTTTTTAAAAACAGTGGTATTCGGTTTTTCTTTTTTTTCATTGAAGAAAAAAAAAGAAAAGAAAAGGCCTTTTTGGAAAAAAAGACCTTTTCTCAAAAATTTTCTCTCTTCCAGAAAAGAAATTTTTCAGAAGGGAGAAAAAAAAGTGGACTTTGGTTTTTTTTTACAAAAACCAAAAATGAGAGAGGTATTACAGAGCGTTACCACGAGGTAAAACTTCCTCAGGGAACACTAAGCGCTCGTGTGGTTGGTCTTGAGCAGCCATCCAAGCACGGATACCTTCATTAAGTAAAATATTCTTTGTGTAGAACGTCTCAAACTCTGGGTCTTCAGCAGCTCGAAGCTCTTGCGATACAAAATCGTATGCACGTAAGTTTAGAGCAAGACCTACAACACCAATAGCAGACATCCAAAGTCCCGTTACGGGAACTAAAAGCATAAAGAAGTGTAACCAACGTTTGTTTGAAAAAGCAACTCCAAAGATTTGCGACCAGAAACGGTTCGCAGTTACCATAGAGTATGTTTCTTCAGCCTGCGTTGGGTTGAATGCACGGAATGTGTTTGCACCATCACCATCTTCAAATAATGTGTTTTCTACTGTTGCACCATGAATAGCACATAATAATGCTGCACCTAATACACCAGCTACACCCATCATGTGGAATGGATTTAACGTCCAGTTGTGGAAACCTTGAAAGAACAAGATGAAACGGAAAATAGCAGCTACACCAAAACTCGGTGCAAAAAACCAACCAGATTGTCCTAAAGGGTAGATTAAGAATACTGACACAAAAACAGCAATAGGAGCTGAAAATGCGATAGCGTTGTAAGGACGTAAGTTTACCGAACGTGCAATTTCAAATTGACGTAACATGAATCCGATTAAACCGAATGCACCGTGTAAAGCAATAAACGTCCATAATCCACCTAATTGGCACCAACGTGTGAAATCACCTTGTGCTTCAGGTCCCCATAAGAATAATAAAGAGTGAGCCATACTGTTTGCAGGAGTTGAAACAGCTGCAGTTAAGAAGTTACAACCTTCTAAGTATGATGTTGCTAAACCATGTGTGTACCATGAAGTTACGTAAGTCGTTCCTGTGAACCATCCACCTAACGCGAAGTACGCACAAGGTAGAAGAAGAAGTCCTGACCAACCAATGAATACAAAACGGTCTTGACGTAACCAGTCATCAGCGTCATCAAACCATGTACGTTTTTCTTGATATGTACTACCAATCGCAATAGTCATTGTGCGATTACGAAATTTACTTTATAGAGTTCATCGATACGTTTTCATAAAATTTTTTGTATTCCCTTTGTCCTTTTAAAAAAAGAAGAAATAGAACATTTTTTTGTGGAAATGGACAAAAAAATGAGGCGGGAAAACATTTTCTTTTTTTTACAAAAAAAAAGAAAAAAAAAGCAGAGAAAAAAACCTAATTGTGAAAGAATTATATCATAATTGTTAAAAAATGAAAAATAAAAAAACCTTTTTATTTCTTTTTTTAACAGTTTGGTAAGTGGTAAATGATATCGCCGAAAATTGAGAAAAGGCCAAAATCAAAAAAAAGGAATATTGTTCTCAAATGGAGAGGCTCTTTTACCTTCTCCACTTTGGCCCAAACTTTTTCTTACTCTTTTTTTTCAAAAGAAAAAAAGAAGAAAGAAATACTCAGCTCGACCTTTGAAGTGAACAGTACAAAGTGCCAAAAAAAATGAAGGCTGCACTCGGAAAAAATTTGATACATTTTTATTTTTTTTCTTTTTTATCCTTTTTTTAGAAGGTACAAGAGTGCTTTTTCTTTCTCACGATTCCGAAGTTGCAAAGCAGTGCATGCCTGCACATCAGCCTGCCGCCTGGACAAAGTTGTGCTCTGCCTGATGCGAAGCACAACTTTGTCCAGGCGGCAGGCTGGGTAAAGGACTTTGTCTTGGCCTGGGCAAAGCCCTGACCCTAGCAGTGAAAAAAGAAAGGTTTCAAAACTTTCTGTTACAAAAATATATTTCTGGAAAGTTCTGGCTGCTCAAAAATTATTGAACAACCAGAATAAAAAAAAACAGACTTTCTTTTTTACAAAAAGTAAAAAATTAAGCGTTTACAGAAGGAGCTTCTACAGACGCTAAGTCTAATGGGAAGTTGTGAGCGTTACGCTCGTGCATAACTTCCATACCAAGGTTAGCACGGTTGATGATGTCAGCCCATGTGTTTAATACACGACCTTGAGAATCTACAACTGATTGGTTGAAGTTGAATCCGTTTAAGTTGAAAGCCATAGTTGAAATACCTAAAGCAGTGAACCAAATACCGATTACTGGCCAAGCAGCTAAGAAGAAGTGTAATGAACGAGAGTTGTTGAAAGAAGCGTATTGGAAGATTAAACGACCAAAGTAACCATGAGCAGCTACGATGTTGTAAGTTTCTTCTTCTTGACCGAATTTGTATCCTTCGTTAGCAGATTCGTTTTCAGTTGTTTCACGGATTAAAGATGAAGTAACTAATGAACCATGCATAGCAGAGAATAATGATCCACCGAAAACACCCGCTACACCTAACATGTGGAATGGATGCATAAGGATGTTATGCTCAGCTTGGAATACGATCCAGAGTGTTGTGTAAAAATGAACTTTTTACTCTTTTTATTTCTAAAAAGTCTCGGACTATATCATAAACACAAAAAAATATATCTTTTTTGTATTTTTGGGAACTCAAAAACAAAAAATTTGTTTTTAGTCTCTGAACCTTTTTACGACTCGAAAAGTTTTTTTAAAAAAAGAAAAAACTTTTTGTGTAAATTTGGTTGATGATTTAAAAAAAGATTTATTCTGCTAAGTCCTGGTGAAAACAGTTCGAATGTCAAGGCTGTTCTTTGCACCCAAAAAGCAGCGTGCCCGCCTTTTTTCCTGCGAAAAAAAAGCACAGAAAAGAAAACCATAAAAAATGATAAAAAAAGGTTGCTCTCAAAAAATTTTTGAGAGCACGTTTCAAATTATTGTAATTGAAGTTCTTTTTTGCGTTCAAACCAATCAAAATTGTAATGAAGTTGACAAAATTCAACAAATTGTGATTCAGTATTATTTCCATAACCATAGAGATCATGAAATTCTTTGTGAATCTTTCGTGTTAAATAAACTCCATTTTCAATCAAATATCGTTGCTCCACATAAATATCATAACTGTTTAAATGATGACAAACAAACCCTTTTTGGCCTCGTTTTTGCTTTTCTAAAGAAATAACACAAGTATAGCAACAACGTTTTCTTACACCTGTTTTCCAAGCATAATCAGCTGTGCTTGGATTTTTGAAATCGCAAGCAAGACCACCTTTACTTCTTGGGTGTAAAGAACCAGTCTTCCCTGTTAATGATCCAGGTCGCTGTTTCGCTTTTTCACCAATTTTTTGTTTTGTTTGTTCACTTGTCATTTTACCTTTATGAGTTTCAGATGCAATTCTTTTTTTACATTCAGGACAACCTGTCTTCTTTGCATTTTTATATGAATGAACAGAGGTTGTAAAGATTGTATCGCAAGTGCAGCACTGAATAGTTACATCACTTTTTACATTTTGATAATTTTCAAATACAATTACAGTATGATTACGTTCATTTGCAATTTTTTGTAAATCTTCCTTTGTTAATTTTCTACTCATAAAAATTCTTTTCTTTTTTTTTATTTTCATCAATTGACCCAATTTTCAAATAAACTTTCCTTTTGAGTTTATTTGTCACGTTCGTTTTTTCATGAAGTTGAAAGTTCCTGAAATACCTAAAGGCATACCGTCAGAGAAAGAACCTTGTCCGATAGGGTAGATGATGAATACAGCAGTTGCAGCTGCTACTGGAGCAGAGTAAGCAACAGCGATCCAAGGACGCATCAAAAATGTGAATATGTTCTTTTGATTTCTCAAAAGTTCAGACTATGTCATAAAGTTTTTCTAAATTCTTCAAGAATACCAAAAATAAAAGAATGATATAAAAAGAAAAAGAGAAAAAAATTGTGGGCACTTCTTAAATTTTTTCTATAGAAGTTGAAAAAATTTTACAAAAATAGAAAAATTTAAAGTCGTTGAACGGTTTGAAATATTTATAAATTCAAAAGAAATTTATAAATTTTGAATAAATATTTCAATTTCGTTGCAAGTTTCGTTTATTTTTTCATTTTTTTTTGTTTTTATTTTTTGTTTTCTTTTCTCAAAGCGAAAAGGTTTTTTAAAATTATAAATATTTTGAAAAAAGACGCCTTTACTTAAAACAAAAAATCAAAACTTAAAACAAAAAAAACTTTGAAAAAAGAAATCAACACTTTTTATTACCGATAAAATAAAGAATACCAAAAAAAATCTTCTGAAACATGAACACGCGCTTCGGTATATTCAAATTTCCCTGTTTCAATAGAATACGTTTGATATGGTGATGACTGACGTTCGTTACCAACAAGAAAACCGCGATAATTTACTGAGCGTATTCTTTGAGACAAAGGATTATAAATATTTTTTCCTTCGTTTTTTTGTGTTTCTAAACCTTTCAATAAATTTTTTTTTATTTTTTTTTGAAAAATTGGATCTGTTTCATATTTTTCTTTCCAGGCATTATCTGCTTTTACTTTATTTTCCAAATCAAAAGCACCAACTCCAAGAGAACGAGCTTTTGCTGCGCCTTTTTTGCCAAGTTCACTTTGAACTTGTGAATTGTACCATCCACGGTTTTGTTCTTGTAACAACTCTTGTTGTTTTTTTCCACCAAGAGAACCAGCAAGAGAAGCTCGTAACTGTCTTGTTTGTGCATTTGAATTTTAAAGCATTAATGAAACTGCGAGTTTATCTTCAATTTTTCCATATTGTAAAAAACGTAAATGATGAGCCATAACATGTTCTTGAAATGTTAAAAAAAGAGTGTTGTTTTTTTCATATTTTCCATTTTCATGACCAGGAACAATACGATGTTTTTCAACATAAACAACATTGCCAGTTTTTTTAAGAATATAACAAAATTTTTTCTTCTTTTGTTCATTGTTTAATGTTATTTTTTCATAATTTTTTTGTTTTTTTTCAATTTTTTCTATAAATTCAAGATACACATCTCTGTTTTCATTTTGCCGAGCTTTGATAATGCTTATAAAAGTTTTTGAGGTTGGAAGTTTAAAAGGTTGAAATTTTCGATTCCTTGGCAATTCACCCATTTCAAGAAAAATGTTTTTTGATTTTTCCGGGCAAGCGTCAAATGCAAAACAATAAAATTGTTTGATTTTTTGCATACCTAAACGGTAAGATAATTCCCATTCACGACCCATGTAGCAGCAGATTCCTAAGAAGAAGTGGCAAACGATTAATTGGTAAGGACCACCGTTGTATAACCATTCGTCTAAAGAAGCAGCTTCCCAAATTGGGTAGAAATGTAATCCGATAGCGTTTGAAGTTGGAACTACAGCACCAGAGATGATGTTGTTTCCGTATAATAATGAACCAGAAACTGGCTCACGGATACCATCGATATCTACTGGAGGTGCCGCGATGAAAGCGATGATGAATACAGAAGTAGCTGTTAATAATGTAGGGATCATGATAACTCCAAACCATCCGATGTATAAACGGTTTTCAGTTGACGTGATCCATTCACAGAAACGTGCCCATAAGCTTGAAGCTTCATTTTTTGCTAAAATAGCTGTCATAAGATAAATAAATAGAAATAAATTTTCTCCGAAATCAAAAAGATTTATAACTTGAATTCAAATAAATTCTTGTTCATTTTTAGAATATCGAAGCTCAAAAAAATATCAATTTTGATATCATAATACTCTCCTTTAATAAAATGACTGCAAAGCCAACAAAATGCTTTGTTCTAAAATTTTTTTGCAAAAAAAAATACTCTCTTTTGAATTTTTCTTTAAAAAAAAAAGTTTTTTTTGCAAAAGTGTACATCTACCATTTTTAAAAATGGTAGATATGTTTCAAAGTCATGTAAAGAGCATAAAGCTTCTTTTAAAATCTCCTTGAAACATGCAAGTTGAAAATGAAAAAAAGAAGAATGTTCTTTATTTGAAAAATGATTCAAAAAATTGAAAAAGAAAAAACTTAAAAATGAGTATCAACCTTCACTTTTGATAAAAAAAATAGCAAAAGGCCTTTGGTCCATAGATTCTAAAAAAAAAAGCTTTTTTGCTCTTTGCAATTCTACATGTATTTTCGCAAAAAAACATTCATTTGAAATATTTTTTTTTGAAAAAAGAAGAAAAAAATCAAATGGATGGAAATCTGAGAAAAAACCAGACCAAAGCACTCAAAAAGGAAAAAAGCTTTTTTCTCTTTCTTTAAAACATATTTTCAAAGAAAGAGAGAAAAGTTGAAAAAAATGTGTTTTGGTTTGTGAAAGTTTTCACTAAACACGGCGTTTTTTAGGAGGACGGCACCCATTATGAGGAATTCCTGTTTTTTCACGAATAACACTTACTTTAATGCCTGCCTTAAAAATTTCACGAATTGCTGTTTCACGCCCTTGACCTGGACCTGTTACTAAAATTTTCACTTCATTCATGGAAAAATCACGTGATTTTTTTGCAACAACTTCTGCTGCTTTTTTTGCTGCGAATGTTGTTGCTTTTCTTTTTCCGCGGAACCCACAAGCACCAGCAGAACTCCAGCATAACACTTCGCCTCGAACATTTGCAAGAGTTACGATAGTGTTATGATGACCTGCTTGAATAAAAAGAATTCCGCGATATTGATTTTTACGAAGTTTTGTACGAGTTGCTTTTGCAGTTTGTCGAGCCATAAAAAGAGGTTTCTATTTCATATTTTTGAATTTTTGAAAAAATTCATTATCTCTGTTTTGATTTGCTGCTTTTTTTATTTTTTTTTGAAAAAAATGAAGAAAGAAAAAAATATATATCTGTTTTTTTTTTGAAGAGAAAAAATGATTTTTTGGATGAAAAGAAAATTTCAAAAAATCAAGTTCAACAAAAAAAACACATTTTTCTACTTGAGAAAAAAACATTTTTTTTCCAAGTAGAATTTTTTACAGCTATGTTTCAGAAAAAACAAAAAGACTTTTGAGAAGAGAGATATAGAATCTATGTATGTCTATCTTTTATTGTTTCAAAAAGAATTTGTACCATACAAAAAATTTCAAACTTTCAAACAATTTCTATTTCTTTAAAAAAAGAAAAAATGAGCTATTTTGGGCCGAGTCGGATTTGAACCAACGAAGGCGAGCGCCAGCGGATTTACAATCCGCTCCAGTTGACCACTTTGGTATCGGCCCTTGAAAAAAAAATGAGAACTTTAAACAACTTTTATTATAAGAGAGAAACAAAAAAAAATCAATTTTCTCTTTTTTTGCTTTTTTTGGCACAAAGCAGGAAAAAAACAAAATTTTTGACATATAAAAAATATCATTTGATTTGATTTCTCAAACCAAATGATAAAAAAAAAAAATTATAGTTTGTCAATAGTTTCAAATTCAAATTTGATTTCTTTCCAAACTTCACAAGCAGCTGCTAATTCAGGACTCCATTTGCATGCAGAACGAATAACATCACCACCTTCACGAGCTAAGTCACGACCTTCGTTACGAGCTTGAGTACATGCTTCTAAAGCAACACGGTTAGCAACAGCTCCTGGAGCGTTACCCCAAGGGTGACCTAACGTCCCTCCACCGAATTGTAAACATGCGTCATCTCCGAAGATTTCAACTAAAGCTGGCATGTGCCATACGTGAATACCACCAGAAGCTACTGGCATTGTTCCTGACATAGAACACCAGTCTTGAGTGAAGTAAATACCACGGCTACGGTCTTTTTCGATGTAGTCGTCACGCATTAAGTCAACGAAACCTAATGTTACTTCACGTTCACCTTCTAATTTACCTACTACAGTACCACTGTGTAAGTGGTCACCACCTGACATACGTAAAGCTTTCGCTAATACACGGAAGTGGATACCATGGTTTCTTTGACGGTCAATTACAGCGTGCATAGCACGGTGAATGTGTAATAATAAACCGTGGTCACGACAGTAGTTTGATAAAGAAGTGTTTGCAGTGAAACCACCAGTTAAGTAGTCGTGCATGATGATAGGTACACCAAGTTCTTTGGCACACTGAGCACGTTTAAGCATTTCTTCGCAAGTACCTGCAGTAGCATTTAAGTAATGCCCTTTGATTTCACCAGTTTCTGCTTGAGCTTTGTAACAAGCTTCAGCTACGAATAAGAAACGGTCTCTCCAACGCATAAACGGTTGTGAGTTTACGTTTTCGTCATCTTTCGTGAAGTCAAGACCACCACGTAAACATTCGTAAACAGCACGACCATAGTTTTTTGCTGATAAACCTAATTTTGGTTTGATCGTACAACCTAATAAACCACGACCGTATTTGTTTAATTTGTCACGTTCTACTTGGATACCATGAGGTGGACCTTGGAAAGTTTTTACATAAGCTGGAGGAATACGTAAATCTTCTAAACGTAATGCACGAAGTGCTTTGAAACCAAATACGTTTCCTACGATTGAAGTGAATAAGTTTGTAACTGATCCTTCTTCAAATAAGTCGATAGGATATGCTACGTACGCGATGTACTGGTTGTCTTCGCCTGGTACGGGCTCGATATCATAACAACGTCCTTTGTATCGGTCTAAAGTAGTTAAACCGTCAGTCCATACTGTTGTCCAAGTACCTGTTGATGATTCAGCTGCTACCGCTGCACCACATTCTTCAGCTGGAACACCTGGTTGTGGAGTCATACGGAATGCTGCTAAAATATCAGTATCTTTTACAACGTAATCTGGAGTGTAGTACGTTAAACGATAATCTTTAACACCGGCTTTAAATCCAGCACCTGCACGAGTTTCTGTTTGTGGAACCATTTATAGTTCTAAGAAAATTTTGACGATTCGACAAAAATCTGTCCGAAAAAAAGATAAAAAATTTTGAACTATTTTAACTCGTTTTCAAAAAGTTTTCAAAAATCAAGACATTTGAAAAAATTGTCTTTCTCAATTTTTTTTCTTTTTCCATCAAATTGAGAAAGAAAGAACTAGAACATTTCAAAAAAATGGTGAAATGCACTTTGTTTTTTTTGAAATGAGGTTTTTCAAAAAACCAAAAAAGAAATCCCTCATTTCCTTATACGATGAAACAAGAGAAAAAGAAAAACAACAAGAACTTTGGAATAATCCTATTCATTTCATTGAAGTTCTTACAGGGAGCAGAAAAAGGAGAGGTCAGCTGGGGGAATAAAAAAAACAATATGTTCAATTGATGATGCTTTTCCAGTTCATTCCAGCAAAAACAAAAAACAACATGATTGTTTGCAGAGTAAGTGTCAAATGAAAAACTTTTTTTTCTTCTGCTGCAAAGCGGCAGGGTGAAGCAGGGCTGCGAGGAAACAACCTGAAATGTTTACAAAAGTTTCTTTTTTATAAAAATTGAGATATCTTAAAAATATTGAAAAAAAGAAAAAAGTATTTTCTTTTTTTTTTACGCAAAACTTCATAATATTGGTATATTTTTTTTTTAATTTCAAATTTCAAAAACATCCTAAAAAAAAGATGCAGAGAAAAAACCATACATTTTTTCTCTCAAGTTTTCTTTTGAGAAAATTCAAAATTACCTTTTTCAAATTTTTAAAAATGACTCGAGTAAAACGTGGAAATGTGTCACGCAAAAGACATAAAAAAGTATTAAATTTAACAAAAGGTTTTCGAGGTGCTGCCTCTTTACTTTTTAGAACGGCAAATCAACAAAATATGAAAGCTTTACGTTCTGCATACACAAATCGAAGAAAAAAGAAAAGAAATTTTCGACGTTTATGGATTTTGCGTTTAAATGCAGCCATTCGTGCAAATGGATTCAATTACAGTGAATTTTTATTTTTCTTAAAAAATTCAAAAATTGTATTAAACCGCAAAGTTTTAGCACAATTTTCGATTTGTGATCCAGAAATGTTTGTAAAATTTATTCATTCAATTGAAAAAAAATAAAAAACTATTGACTGGGAAAGAAAATCAATAAAAAATGGGCAAAAAGCCATTTCCTGTTCAACAATTTTGAGTGAAAAAAGCCTTTCAATTTGAAAAAATTCTTGAAGGTTTTGAAGCCGAAATCAAAAAAGCGAGATTTTAGGGTAACAAAAACGTACATCAAAATCAAAAAAAAATATTCGTAAAAATGCTTGGAAACAAAAAGTTGAAAAACGAGCAAATCATGCTCTTTTTTTAGCAAAATATGTTTTATCAACAACAGATAAAAGTTCTTCAGCTGGAACCAATGAAAATTCATAATTTCTTCTCTCCCAATGATATTTGAGATACTTTTTCAAATATCATTGGGAGAAACTCTTTTTATAGAAATTTTTCAAATATTTCTATACTTTATTCAAAAAAACGTCTACTTTTAAAAGTAAAAGTTTTTGAAAAAAAAAATCGACAATTTAGAAATCTTTTTTCATACTTGTTTTTTAAAAAGAAAAAACAAGTATGAAAAACAAAACATGTGTTTTTGAAAAAACATTGATAGACACATTTTTGAATCTGTTTTTTTCTCAAAGAGTCCACCAGATTTTTTTTGACAAAAAAGCAAAAAGAGAAAAACTTTTTCTAAAACGGAAAGGGAGGGATTCGAACCCCCGGTGACCGTAAAGCCACGCTGGTTTTCAAAACCAGAGCATTCAACCACTCTGCCACCTTTCCATAAAATTACAAAACTATTATAGAAAAAATTGGAGGAAAAATCAAGTTTTTTCTATAGATTGAAAAAATATCAATTTTTGCTCCTTTTGAGTTCCTTTCAAGTTTTCAAAAAAAAAGGAACTCAAAAGGAGCAAAAATTGAAAAAGAGAAATATGTTTTGAGGAAGCTCAACTCATTTTAAGAAAATTTATTTACTACTTTCACAACTTGAAAGCGTGCTTTTGCACGTTTGTAAGCAAAATTTGCCTCAACTTTTTGTTTTACACCTTCTGCTTTTTCTAAATTTGCTTTTGCAATTTCAAATGCATTTCTTGCTTCTTCAGCATTGATTGTTTGAGCTGATTCAGCTTCATTTGCTAAAATTGTTACTTTGTTTTTTTTTACAACTGCAAAACCACCCATTAAAGCATAAGAATTCCATTCTTCTTTTGTACGAACAAGCATTGCTCCAACGTCAAGTCCAGTAATAATAGGTGCGTGATTTTTTAAAACACCCATTTCTCCTGTTTCTGTTGGTAAAATGATTTCTTCTGCTTGTCCATTCCAAAATGGTTTTTCAGGTGTTAAAATTGAAATTTGTAAACTCATAAAAAAATAATAAATTTTTTACTTGTGAATGGTCAGAATTCTACGTAAAGTTTTTTTCTATTCTTTTTTCTTTGTGAAAATGCTTTGTCCAAATCGAAAAAGCATGTTAAAAAACAAAAATGAAAAAATGGGCTTTTCAAGTTCATGCTCTGCTGCTGCGCAGAGCAGCCTGGACTTTGTCCCTGCTTCGCATGCAGCAGAAAATGCTAAACTTGTGCCACTGCATTTAAAATAATTTGTGGTCTTTTTGAATACATTGCATTGCTCACTGCAAGTTTATGTAATTCTTCTTTTTTCTTCATAGCATTTCCTTTTTTTTCATATGCATCTAGAATTTCTGTTTGTAATTTTACAACCATGCTTTTTGCTGATTTTTTTTCACAAGAATCTAAAATCCAGCGTAAAGCTGTTGCTTGACCACGATCAAGCGAACGCAAAATGCTTGGTACCATTTGCACAGTACCTGCACGTCGACGAGGCTGAACTTCAACTTTTGGCATTACATTTTCCAATGCAATTTCAAAAACTTCAACAGGATTTTTTTCTGTTGTTGTACCAATATTTTTGAGTGTATTATAAACAATTTTATATGCTAATGATTTTTTTCCATTTTTCATAACACGATTCACAAGCATATGAACAGTAACACTGTTGTAAATAGGATCAGGGAAAACTGCACGTTTTTTCTGAATAGGATGACGAGGCATAATGAAGAAATTTGAGAAATTCGAATCTATACATTTTTTTCCAAATAAACAAAATACGAGGTGAGATTTACGGGACTGACGGGACTCGAACCCGCAACTTCCTCCGTGACAGGGAGGTGCTCTAACCAATTGAACTACAATCCCTTTTCAAGAAATATTTCCATTTTTTTTGAGAAAGCTCTCCTCTTTTTTTCTTAGCTTCGCTATAAAAAGAGAGTTGGTTTTTTTTCGAAAAAAGGATGCAGAATTCCTCTCTCCTTTTTTCTTAGCTTCGCTTCGCTATGAAAAAATCCCACATTTCTTTATTCAGGACATTTCTAAAAAAGCTCTACTCCAAAATTTGAAAAGGAAACAGATTTTTTTCTCATGAATTCTTTTATAAAGAGATTTTAAAATATTTCATACAATTTTTCAAGTTTTGAAAACTTCAAATTTGAAAAAACACTGTTTCTTTTTTTTGAATAAAGAAAAAGAGAAAAAAAAAATTTTCTCTTTTTCTTTATTCAAAAATTTCTAAAAAGTTTTTGCACCATATTTTTTTTTGCCTTTTGTTCAATAGAACCAACCTGTCAGGGCTTTGCCCAGGCGGAGGAAAAAAAGGCAAAAAAAATTTATCCAACAGCAATAATACGTGCTAAGAAGAATGACCATGTTGTGGCAATACCTCCTAAAAGATAGTGAGCAACACCAACAGCACGACCTTGTGTGATACTTAAAGCACGCGGTTGAATTGACGGAGCAACTTTTAATTTACTGTGAGCCCAAACGATAGATTCGATTAACTCTTGCCAATAACCACGACCACTGAATAAGAACATTAACGAGAATGCCCACACGAAATGAGCACCTAAGAACATTAAACCATAAGCAGAAAGTGCAGAACCATAAGATTGAATTACTTGAGAAGATTGCGCCCAAAGGAAATCTCTCAACCAACCATTAATTGTGTTTGCACTTTGTGCAAAGTTTCCACCTGTAATGTGAGAAACACCATTTGCAGTTACTGTACCCCAAACATCAGATTGCATTTTCCAGCTGAAGTGGAAAATTACGATCGATAAAGAGTTGTACATCCAGAATAGTCCTAAAAATACGTGGTCCCAAGCTGATACTTGACACGTACCTCCACGACCAGGACCATCACAAGGGAAACGGAATCCTAAATTTGCTTTATCTGGAATTAAACGAGAACTACGAGCAAATAAAACACCTTTTAATAAAATTAACACAGTTACGTGAATTGTGAACGCATGGATGTGGTGAACTAGGAAGTCAGAAGTACCTAACGAAATAGGCATCATCGCAACTTTTCCACCAACTGCCACAACATCACCACCCCAAGTTGCACTTGTTGCTGCAAGAGCATTTGGTGCTGTGAATTGAGGAGCTAAGAAATGTGTTTTTTGAACCCACTGTGCAAAAACGGGTTGTAACTGAATAGCTGTATCAGAAAACATATCTTGTGGACGACCTAATGCACTCATTGTGTCATTGTGAATGTAAAGACCAAAACTATGGAATCCTAAGAAAATACATACCCAGTTTAAGTGAGAAATAATTGCATCACGGTGACGAATAACACGGTCTAAAAGGTTGTTGTAATTATTTGTCGGATCGTAATCACGTACCATGAAAATAGCAGCGTGAGCACCGGCACCAACAACACAGAAACCACCAATCCACATGTGGTGAGTGAATAGAGAAAGTTGTGTACCATAATCTGTTGCAAGGTAAGGGTACGGAGGCATTGCGTACATGTGGTGAGCCACAATAATAGAAAGAGAACCAAATAAAGCTAAGTTAATAGCTAATTGAGCATGCCAAGAAGTCGTTAACAGTTCGTAAAGACCTACGTGGCCTTCACCCGTGAACGGCCCTTTGTGCGCTTCCAGAATCTCTTTCATAGAATGTCCGATACCCCAGTTTGTGCGATACATGTGACCTGCGATTAAGAATAAAACAGCAATTGCTACGTGGTGGTGAGCAGTGTCGCTTAACCATAAGCCCCCAGTTACGGGGTTCAGACCTCCGTTAAACGTTAAGAAATCACTGTATTCACCCCATTGTAAAGTAAAGAAAGGTGCAAGACCTTTTGCAAAACTTGGGTATAAATCTTGCATGATAGCACGATTTAATAAAAATTCATGAGGTAATGGAATTTCTTTTGGATCAACACCAGCATCTAATAATTTGTTTACTGGTAAAGAAACATGGATTTGGTGACCAGCCCATGATAAGCTTCCTAAACCTAATAAACCAGCTAAATGGTGATTTAACATTGATTCAACGTTTTGGAACCACTCTAATTTCGGAGCAGCCTTGTGGTAGTGGAACCAACCAGCAAAAAACATTGCTGCAGCCATCACTAACCCACCAATAGCTGTCGTGTAAAGTTGTAATTCACTTGTAATCCCACTCGCTCTCCATAATTGGAAGAAACCCGAAGTAATTTGAATACCTTGGAAACCACCCCCAACGTCGCCGTTTAAGATTTCTTGACCTACGACCGGCCATACGATTTGTGCGCTAGGTTTGATGTGCACCGGGTCACTTAACCAAGCTTCGTAATTTGAAAAACGTGCTCCATGGAAATACATAGTTTGGGAAAGGAAAAAGAGAAAATTTTTAGATTGTTTGGTTGCCCAAAAAAGAACAAACAAATAGACAGCTCCTTTTTTCTTTCCATAAAATCCATACGTGCAACTTTTCATTGCATATGGCTTGCATTTGTGAAAAAAAAAATATATGTTTTTTGACTTTTTCTTTTGTCTTTCTTTTTGAAAAAGACAAAAATTTTTATCAATTTCATCCATCTGATTTTATTGACATTTTTTACCAGTGCTTCGCACTGGTAAAAAATGTCAATAAAATGGGGGGAGAAAAACAAACTTTATTTGTGTTTTATTGGGTTACCTAGGACTCGAACCTAGAACTTATCGGTTAAAAGCCGAGTACTCTACCATTGAGTTAGTAACCCTTTCTTCAGAGAAAAAATGTCTCTGAAGAAAGAAAAAATATTAAAGATTTCCGCCACGAGCAGATAAAAGAACAACAACTAAAGGACCTGCTGCAAGAATGAAAACTAAACTAGCAAGTTGAAGAATGATTTCAAAATTCATAAAAAATTCGAAGTATAATTTTAGAAAAAAAACAATCAAAACAGTTTCAATTTCTTCTATTATTTCATAAATTTCAAAAAAATGCAATTTTTGAACAGAAAAAAAATGATTTGCTCTTTTTTCTGTCCAAATTTTTTGCTTTTTTTAAATTATGCATTTACTGATTCTTTTGCTGCAAACATAAGTTCAACGGTAATAGTGTTTTCTTTTTTCTGCTGTGCATATGTTTCAACATTTCGTTTTACTTTTCCACGTACAAAACCTGGGATTTGAGACAATTCTTGGAGAGCTTCTTTTGACCAGTAAAGACCTTCATTTGGTTTTCCATTTTCAAGTGAAATCTCATTTTTTTGAATTTCTTTCGTGTCATGCCCATTAAAAATTTCAAGTAAGTGGTCTTCCATACCAAGTGTAAAGGAGTTATAAACTAAATCAGCAATTTGGTTTGTACCTTCGTATCCTAAAAATGGACGATAACCAAGTGGAAAATTTTGAATATGAACTGGTGCAGACACAACACCACAAGGAATATCAAAACGTTTCCCAACGTGACGTTCCATTTGTGTTCCAAAAATAGCAGCAGGTTCTAAACGTGCAATCATATCGCTCACTTGAGTGTGATCTTCTGTAATTAAAATTTCATCACAAAAACCAGTCACTTGTTCACGAAACCAGTCTGCATCATGTTTACAATAGGTACCAGCACAAACAACTTGAATTCCCATTTCACACGTTAAAATTTTTGTCATGCACGCTGAATGTGTGGCATCACCAAAAACAACAGCACGTTTTCCTGTTAAATTTTGACAATCGATTGATCTTGAAAACCAAGCTGCTTGTGATACATAGAGTGTTTGTTTTTGAATGTACTGTTCAAAATTTTTTGTTCCATTTTGAAAAAGAGAGTCTCTTTGATTTTTTGAAAAAGAGTCATGGATTTCATTTTTTAAAATGTGTTCAATTTCACGAATAAATTGTGCAGTATTTAAAATTCCCATAGGAGTTGTTGAAACATACGGCATTTTATATTCATTTTTTAAATACACTGCTGTCATGAGTCCAATTTCTCGATAAGGTACAATGTTAAAATGTGCTTTCGGTAAATTTCGAATATTTTCAGCTGCAGAACGTGTGCTCCCACCTTCTGGAAGAACTTCGTTGACTTGAATACCCAAATCAGTTAATAATCTTTTTAATTCACGACAATCATGTGTATTATGAAAACCAAGTGTGAAAATTCCTAAAATATTTGCTGAAATTTTTGTTGTTTTTTTTACAGCTTCTTTGCCTTGGCTGCTCTGCATTTTTTGTGGAGGCAAAAAATAACGAACAATTTGTTCAAACGTTCGATCTGCTGCTTGAAATTCATTGATACGATAATGATTCACATCTGCAAAAAGAACATTTGTTTTTGAGGACTGCTGACCTTTTGAAGAATTTGCGGGAGCCATATTCACAGCACGATTTACAAAATTTTGTAAATCTTCTTGCAAAATACTTGAAGTACATGTTGGTGTTAAGACAATTAAATCTGGACGTTCTTCTTTTTCTTTTCTCGTAATATTTTCAACGACTTTTTCTTGAGAACCTCTGGCCAACACATGTCGATCCACAATACTTGTTGTTACCGGAGTAAAATCTCTTTCACGTTCTAACATTGAACGCATTACATTAAAATAATCATCTCCCAAAGGAGCATGCATAATTGCATGAACATTTTTAAAAGAACTTGCAACTCTTAAAGTCCCAAGATGTGCTGGACCAGCATACATCCAATAAGCTAATTTCATTTTTTTGGTTTTATTTTTTTGCTCTGCTTTTTTTACCACTTTTTTTTGCATTTTTTCTTATCATCCTGCGGAGCTGCGGAGCACATGAGTTTTTTCAAATAAAAAAAGTACCAATTCATTTTTTTTCAAAAAAATGGGCCTGCTCAATTTTTCTTTCAAAAAAAAAACTGAAAAAAATAACAAAAAATGCAAAAAAAATTTGGTAAAAGATGCAGAAAAAAGAATTTAAAATGTAAAATCTCATCTCTTTTCATTTTATCATAAAAAAAATTTTATGTACACACAATTTTCTCTTTTAAAAATAAAGAAAAAAGTACAAAAAAATATTCAAAAAAAAAATAGAGCACAAACCTCTGCTGCTCTGCCGTGAAGCAGAGCAGCAGAGCACCGATATTCTTTCTAAAAAAGAAGCAGATTTTAAGCAAAAAAATGGTCAATCTGAATTTTTTTCTTCAAAAAAACTCCGCGATAAAAAAATCCATTTTTCACTATACATTGAAAGAAGTAAAGTCAGCTGGAAAAGAATCTTTTGTTTCACCAAACTTTTGATCCTCTTCTTGGCATACTATACATCCATACTCTTTCATGTACATTTCTTTTGCAAAATTTCATTCAAAAAACTGAGAGAGGTCTTTTTAAAAATTCTCTCTTTATTTTTGAGAAGTTCTCTTTTTGTATACAGTTTTCAAGTTTTGAAAAGACTGAATTGCATATACCCTTCTTCTTTTAAAGGTTTCCCTATTTCGTGAACCCTGAATTTTCTTATTTTCCAAAGAAGTTGATGTTTTTGTATTCCTCAGTTCTCATGATGTATGCTGCATTTTTACTCCAAGTGGAAAAGTGAGCCTCATACCTCTCCTCCCCATGGTTTTTGCATTCCCTGCTGCTGCTGCTGCATGCAGCAGCAGCAGCAGCAGGGAACATTCAAAAATCCTTTTCTGCTTCGACACTTTGTTTTACAGATAAGCCTTTCTTTGAACTTTCAAAGTTTAAGCTTTTTTGCACTTTTTCCTCTTTAATTGCATAGTCCTGGTGCAGCTTGCTGCGGCCCCAACCTCAGCTCTGCTCCGCTTTCCTCTGTTCAATTCTACTTTGCCCTTTTTGCTTGCATCCGCTCTTGCTTTACTGCTTCGCACTACCTGGGCAAAGCCCCTTGCTACGCGGAGTGGAGCGGACAGCACCAATTGAATAGACAACTTTTTTTTTGATACTATTTGCTTGCTTTTCTTTTTGGGTTCCCCCTTCGGGGATTATATCAATTTTTCTTTTTTTTGTCAAGTTTTTTTTTTTACTTTTTTTTCTACTTTTTTGAACACATTGAAACAAAGTTTCTTGAATATTTGATTTTTTGAAAAAGAGAATATTTATGCAAAAGTCAAAAAAAAAAGCATTGTAAGATTCGAACCTTTGATGTGAGGTTTATTCTCTAAACACATTGACAATTTCTTTTTTTTTTAGTTTTGCTCCAAAAAAAGAAGATACACAAAAAAATTTGCTTCCCAGGGCTGCTTTGCTCCACTTCACCGCTGCTTCGTATGCACTGGAGTGAAGCAAAGCAAATACAGAGAAGGAGCAGTGCATTTTCATACAAACAACAAAGTGCAGTGTGAAAAATTTTCGACTTGTTGATGAATACTCAAAAAAGCTGAATCCATTCAAAATTGAAATCTGCAAGAATTTTTATGAAATTTGCAAAATTTATAGAGATTTTTCCTTTTCAAAGAAGAATTCCAAATTTGAAAAAGAAGATTTGGTTTCTAAAAAAAAAAAGAAAAACACTTGACAAAAGAAAAAGAAATTGGTAAAATCCAACAAGAGGAATTTACAAAAACAAAAAAAAATTGTAGAAACGCGCAGGATAGAGCAGTCTGGTAGCTCGTGGGGCTCATAATCCCAAAGTCGCAGGTTCAAATCCTGCTCCTGCAAAAAATGTATGTATTTTCTTTTCTGAAAAATTCTCAAAAGAGGAAGAATTTGAAAACTCTTAATGGTTCATGTTCTTTTCTCCTTTTCATAAATATTTTGAACCAAGGAATTCTCAATCTTCTTTTATTAAAAATTTTATAAAAAAAAATGTCACATATCGTAAAAATTTATGATACTTGTATTGGTTGTACTCAATGTGTACGTGCTTGTCCATTAGATGTTTTAGAAATGGTACCTTGGAATGGATGCAAAGCAAATCAAATGGCTTCAGCACCTCGAACTGAAGATTGTGTTGGTTGCAAACGTTGTGAAACAGCTTGTCCAACAGATTTCTTATCAGTTCGTGTTTATTTAAGTTCAGAAACAACACGTAGTATGGGTCTTGCTTATTAATTTTTGAAATTTTTTTGCAATTCTATCAAAAAATAAATTCATTTTTTGATAGAATTGCAAATTTTTTTTCATTCTTTTTTTCTCCGCTCCACATCCACAGAGTGGAGGGCTTTGCCCAGGTGGAGCGGAGAAAAAAAGAATGAAAAAAAATTTGCTTGTCTCTTCCTTTTGGAAAATACATTTTCAAAAAGTGAATATTTCATATTTTTTGTTTTTTCTATGTTAACAATTACAAGCTATGTAGGTTTACTTTTTGCAGCTTTAGGTTTTACTTTAGGTTTATATTTTGGTTTAACGAAAGTTGTTAAATTAATTTAAAAAAAGTGAAATAAAAAAACCAATTTTTTTTCTAAAATTTCCAGAAAAAAAATTGGTTTTTTTTTGAAAAAAAGCTTGCAAAAATAAAAAAAGGATGTTAGAATAGAAATGGTTTATAAAAAATAAAAAAATGTATCTTTGCATTTTTAGAAATAAAAAATTATCCTTAGTAGCTCAGTGGTAGAGCGGTCGGCTGTTAACCGATAGGTCGTAGGTTCAAGTCCTACCTGAGGAGATATTCTGAAGCACTGAAGCAGAGCTTCTGGAAAACTGAAAAAGAGTATTTAGAAAATAATCCGTAACTTTGAATACACAACTTTGCAAAACGCCTAGACGTTCAATTCCTTTTTTCTTTAAATTTTTCTCTTTTTGAATACATACTTTTTTTCCTCTTCAAAAAATGGATTTCCCCTCTTTTTTTGAAGAGGAAAAAAAAACAAAAGCAGTAAAAAACTGAAAAATTTTTATAGAAAATATTTGAGAAAATAAGAAAGAATTCAAAAAAAAAAAAGAAATGGAAGTACGTGAAAAAAATTTAAAACAAACGAAAACTTTTCAAAAAAATCCAAAAAAATTTGGTCCACAAAATGGAAAAGAAAATCTTCAACAAGGTGATATTTTAACAGTGAAAATTCGAGCATTGGGTTCAAAAAATATTGGTGTTGCTGAATTACGCAATGGTACAACATTATTAGTCCCAAATACAAAATGTGGTGAAAATGTTCAAGTCAAAATTGAAAAAGTTTTTTTAAGTCAAGAATCAGATTCGAAAAAAGTAAAATATGCTGTTGGTACAGTTGTACAATTGGCTCTTGAAGGGAAAACTGATAAATTTTCTCGCAAATCTTTTCAATTTGATTTGAAGGTTGGACAAAAATTCAAAGTTACAATTCAGAAAAAAGGACCAAAAAATTCAGGCTTTGTACCAATTTCACCAAATTTTTTAATTATTGTTCCAAATGCAAAAGTTGGTGAAAAACTTGTGGTACAAATTCAAAAAATCAAACAAAATTATGCTTTTGCAACACCAGTTGTATCAGAAAAAGAAAACACAGTAAAAATTTCTGATTTTGTTCGTCACGAAAATACATTTGTTGGTCAAGAATTTCATATTGATCTTCCTGCTACAGCAAAAACATTTGGAAATTTCTATGTTGTGAAATTTCATGGACGTATTGTTTTTGTGAAAAAAGGACTTGGTGTACAATCAAGAGATCGAGTACAAATTCAAATTCAAAAAGCAACTGAGAATTTTGCAATTGCCAAAATTCAAAAAATTTCACCTCTTTCGGTTGACGAAAGAAAAGCTCAAGTAAAACGAAGTCTTGAAAAAATGATTCAATCAAGTATGCATTTTGGAGAAAAAGCAATTCATTGTAATGCAAACATGAGAAAATATCTTTGGTATAGAAAAAATGGATCTCATCTTTTTGGCCATTCGACAGGCTCAGTGCAAAATTCTGCTTTGCGCCCAAGTGGAGAAGCTGGAAGAAATGGAACATTTCAAACTTCTCAAAATCACCATTCAAATTCTTTTTCTTTTTTTTCTGCTCCGCAAAGCCCTGGTGGATCAAATGAATCACTTTTCCATTCACAATTTGGAAATTTAGCCAGCTCTCGTGGAGGAAAAGCGAAAAAAGGTGATCAAAAACCAATGGTAAAACGTGGTCGCCATATTCTGAATCTTTTTAAAACAGAACGTTGTTTTCATCATGCTTTAAAACAATTAGCAAAATATGCAGCAAAAGGAAAAACATTTTTATTTGTTGGTACAAAAAAACCAGCAGCTTCTTTAATTGCAAAAACAGCATTATTAAGTCATACATCGTTTTTTGTAAACACACGATGGTTAGGTGGTATGTTAACGAATTGGAAAACAATTTTAAAATCAATTGCTCAAATTCGTCCTCTTTTAAAACAAAAACAAAAAATTCAAAAGAAAATTTTTGAAAAACGTCAAAAAATCCAACGTCGATTATTTTTAAAAGTTTCTCTTTTAAGAAAGAAAAGTCAAAAATTCTTAAGCAAAGGGAAATATTTAATTTCTCAAATTTTAAAATCTCAAACTTCTCGAATTGAAAAAAGTCAAAAACTTCTGCAAAGAAAAAATGCACTTTTTGCTGCAAACCTTTCTTTAGTGAATGCTTCAAAAAAATTAAAAGCAAAAAAAATCGAAAGATTCCAAAAAATTCAAGCATTTGAAGTTGCTGCAACAAAAATTGTATTGCAAAAAAAACAACTTCGTTCATTACTTGCAAAAAATCTTGAAAAATTTGCAGAACTTGAAAAGTTTTACGAAATTGGACAAGAATTTTTAAAATTGAAAAATTCTTTTGAGTCCGCACAGCAGGGTAACGCAAAAAAATTTGTTGCTGTTTCATACACAACAATTGAAAAAATGAAAGAAACTGGTACACAAACAAATGTTGAAAATTGGCAAGTTCCAAATCCTTCTCCTGAAATTTTCAAAAAAATGATTTCTCTTCTTTTTACTTATAAAAAAGGAAATATTAGTCATCCTTCTTTTGAAAAGGAAAAAAACACTACGTTTTCAAATCGTTCAAAATCAACAGAAATGAAAAAACAAACAGCATCAAATTTACTTTTCAGCAAATTTTTGAATAAATTTCTTTTATTTTTACCATTTTTACAAAATTCTCTTCACCAATTAAGTGCTGAAATTCTTTCTGGTCAAAAAATTCTTGAAAATTTCCAAAAAACATTTGAAAAAATTGTACAAGTTCAAAAAATTTATAAAGAAATGTACCAAAAAACAGTTGTTCAATTTTCTTTCGTTTGTTCAAAACTTGTTCTTCAAAGAAAAAATTTTGAAGCTTTCCAATTCGCTTTCAAACAATTTGCTGCTGAAGAACGTCTTTTAAAATTTTTACCAAAATTCCGTTATTTTCCAACATCAAAAGCAAAAATGTATGAAACACTTGAATTTTTTATGAAAAAATTTGTGGATCCAAAATTCATTTATCCTATGGAACAAATTTATGATCAAAAATTGAAGTTTACATCAAAAAAAATTGCAACAACACGTAAACAAAAATGGCAGCGTTTAGAAAAATATTTTGGTGGTATTACAAAAATGGCAAAAATGAATAAAAAACAAATTTCAAAAAATGTTGCTATTATTGTTGGTCAACAAGAAGAAATGAGTGCAGTACGAGAATGTCGTAAATTAGGCATGAAAATTTTTGCAATCGTTGATACAAATTGTGATCCAAAATTTGCTGATCACATTATTCCTGCAAATGATGATTCAAGAAACTCTATTCATTATGTTTTAGGAGAAATGTTACGATATATTCGTCTTGGTCAAAAACTTCGTCGAAAAATTTCTTTTCGTTCAAAAATGAGACAAACTCTGAACCAAAAGAGACGTTTTTCATCTTAAAAGAAGTGTCTAAAAATTTTTTTTAAAATTTTTTTTGCAATCCTCATTCAGGGGGGGACCCCTGAATGAGTTTTTCCTTTCTTCTTTTTTTAAGAAGAGAGGAAAAAGTGCATATTCTTTATACCAGGGGGTACGGGACTCTTTTTTTTCAAAATTTTTCTCTCTTCTTAAAAGAAGAGAGAAATGAAAAACAAAAAAAACAAGTAAAAACAAAAGAATCAAAAATCTTTTAAAATAAAAAATATAAAAAATATATACTGATAATTTCGCAAATAAAGAAAACATATGAAAGACTTTACAAATCTCAATTCATTGAATGAAGAGAAAAATACTTTTCAAAAGAAGACTTCAATTGTAAAAAAACAAAAAAAATTAGTTGATATGGAAGGTTTTGTTACACATAATCTTTCAAATGGTAAATTTCGTTTAAAATTAGAAAATGGAGTTGAAGTCATTGGCCATTTATCTGGAAAAATTCGACAAAATCGTATTAAAATTGTTGTTGGTGACAAAGTGACTGTTGAATTAAGTCCTTATGATTTAACCAAAGGAAGAATTACATATCGTCATCGATAAATTTTAGAAAACTCTTCTTTTTTCAAGTGTTCAAAAAAAATAAAAATTTTTATTCATGAGGTATTGGTTTCTTTTTGTGCATGAAATCTCTATGATTTTTGACTTCTATGAATTTTTTTTTGAATTTCTGAGAAATGTTTTTTTTGGTCTGAATTTTTTTTTGCTTTGGAGGGCTGCTTCTTTTGTCCCTGCAGCAGGGACAAAAGTGGCTTTGCCTTGCCGGGACAAAGTCCAGGCAAGGCAAAAAATATCAGGGCTTTGCCTTGCGAAGCAGTGCCGGGACAAAAAAAAATCAGTCAAACTCCTCTTGTTTTTTTTTTAACAAGAGACAAAAACAAAAGCACAAAAAACCAAAATGAGGAAAAAAAAACTTTCCATCAATTTCTAGAAATAGAGTAAACAACAATTCTTTTTTTTTTTCAATGGGATTACCTTGGTATCGTGTACATACAGTAGTTATTAATGACCCGGGGCGACTAATTTCTGTGCATTTAATGCATACTGCTTTAGTTGCTGGTTGGGCAGGTTCAATGACACTTTTTGAAATTGCTGTTTTTGATCCATCAGATCCAGTTTTAAACCCAATGTGGCGTCAAGGTATGTTTGTATTACCTTTCATGACACGTTTAGGTGTAACGCAATCTTGGGGTGGATGGACAATTAGTGGAGAAACTGCTACAAATCCAGGCATCTGGAGTTACGAAGGAGTTGCCGCATCGCACATCGTTTTATCAGGATTACTTTTCTTAGCATCGGTTTGGCATTGGGTGTACTGGGATCTGGAATTATTCCGTGACCCTCGCACAGGAAAAACAGCTTTAGATTTACCAAAAATTTTTGGAATTCACTTATTCTTATCAGGTCTTTTATGTTTTGGTTTTGGTGCATTCCACGTAACAGGTTTATTTGGACCTGGTATTTGGGTTTCAGATCCATACGGATTAACAGGAAGTGTTCAACCAGTTGCTCCTTCTTGGGGTGCTGATGGATTTGATCCTTTTAACCCAGGTGGTATTGCGGCTCACCACATTGCAGCTGGTATTTTAGGTGTTTTAGCAGGACTTTTCCACTTATGTGTACGTCCTTCAATTCGTTTATACTTTGGTTTATCAATGGGAAGTATTGAAACAGTATTATCAAGTAGTATTGCAGCAGTATTCTGGGCAGCTTTTGTTGTAGCAGGAACAATGTGGTATGGTTCGGCAGCAACTCCAATTGAATTATTTGGTCCAACTCGTTATCAGTGGGATCAAGGTTTCTTCCAACAAGAAATTCAAAAACGAGTACAAACAAGTTTTGCAGAAGGTTCTTCTCTTTCTGATGCTTGGGCAAAAATTCCAGAAAAATTAGCTTTTTATGATTATATTGGAAACAACCCAGCAAAAGGTGGTCTTTTCCGTACAGGTGCTATGAACAGTGGAGATGGTATTGCTGTGGGATGGTTAGGTCACGCAGTTTTCAAAGATCAAGAAGGTCGTGAACTTTTTGTTCGTCGTATGCCTACTTTCTTTGAAACATTCCCTGTTTTATTAATTGACAAAGATGGTGTTGTACGTGCTGACGTACCATTCCGTCGTGCTGAATCAAAATACAGTATCGAACAAGTTGGTGTTTCTGTAACTTTCTATGGTGGTGAATTAGATGGATTAACATTTAATGATCCAGCAACAGTGAAAAAATATGCTCGTAAAGCACAATTAGGTGAAATTTTTGAATTTGATCGTTCAACTTTACAATCAGATGGTGTTTTCCGTAGCAGTCCTCGTGGTTGGTTTACTTTTGGTCACGTATGCTTTGCTTTATTATTCTTCTTTGGGCATATCTGGCACGGTGCCCGTACTATCTTCCGTGATGTATTTGCTGGTATTGACGATGACTTAAACGAAAGTTTAGAATTCGGAAAATACAAAAAACTTGGTGACACAAGTTCTGTTCGTGAAGCTTTCTAATTTATTCTTTTGTTCTCAAACTTTCTTTTTGAGAACAAAAGAAGTCTGCTTTGCTTTTTTTTGAAATTTTTCTTTTTTTTTGTTTTTTCAATAAAGAAAAAACAAAAACTGGACATTTGCTTTGCTGAAGAATGGAGAAAAAAAACAAAGTTGATTTGTCAATTGATGGGTCTGGAGTTTTTCCAAGCAAATAAAAATTCATTTTTTTTTTCAAATCAGTTTTGAAAAAATTGAATTTGTCTTTATTCTTTTTCAAAATCGACATATTTATTAACCACATTTCATTTTATGGAAGCATTAGTTTATACTTTTTTATTAATCGGAACATTAGGTATTATCTTTTTCGCTATTTTCTTTAGAGAACCACCTCGTATGGTCAAATAATTGAAATATAGCTTTTTCTAAAAATGGAGAGAAAAAAGTTTTTCTCTCCATTTTGAAACTTTTTTCTCCATTCTTTTTTTCTTTTTATGAAAAGAAAAAGACATGCTGAAGAAAAAAAGTCTTTTTTCATATTTTGAAATTGAATTGAAAACACAATTTTTTCAAAAAATATGAACAGCATATTGAAACAAAAGTCTATTTTGAAAGACTTTTGCTTCAAAAAAAAACTTTGAATTTCTGTTCAAAGTGAGTTTAAAAACAGAAGAATACTTGTTTTGCATTTTTCTACTTTTTGAGGTCAAAAATTAAAAAAAAAATTTTTGTGCAAAGCACTTTTTTACTTCTTTTTTTCTGCAGAAAATCCACTTTTTTGACTGTATATTTTTGTCCGCCAGGACAAAGTCCCGCGAAGCAGCGGACCGCATTTTTTTTTGCTCCCGCTCCACTACGTGGATGCGGAGCAAAAAATACAGGCAAAAATGAAGTGGATGAGAATCTGCAAAAAAAAGGTGAGAGATGAACTTTTTTTTATATGAACTTAAAAAGCAGTTGATTTGCAAATACATTTAATCTTCATGTTCTTCAAAAGGATCTCTCAGTTTTTTTGAAGGAGGCCCAAAACTCACATAAACTGAATATCCTGTAGCACTTAATAATAGAAACCATAAAAAAAAGGTAAAGAAAAATGCAGGACTATCCATAATTAATTTTTCTCCGCTGCGCGGTTGAATTTTTCAAATTTATTCTCCAATAACTAGAGTACGACAGAAAGTAAAAAAAATCAAAATTTTTTTTTCATGGCAACTGGAACAACTTCAAAAGCAAAATCAAGCTTCTCAGATGCACTTCAAGAACCGGGAATTGTAACTCCATTAGGAACATTATTAAGACCGTTAAACTCTGAATCAGGTAAAGTTTTACCTGGATGGGGAACAACTGTTTTAATGGGTGTTTTCATTGGGCTTTTTGCTGTTTTTTTATTAATTATTTTAGAAATCTATAACAGTTCATTATTATTAGAAGATGTAACAATGAGTTGGGAATCTCTTGCTTCTTAATGTCATTCTTTTTCAATTTTCTTTTATCTTTTTGATTTTCTTTTATTTTTTTGATTCTTTTTTCTTTTTTTAAAGAGAGTCAAGAATTGGAATTCAAAAAGTTTTTTTCATTGGTTTTTGATAGAAAATTTCTTCAAAAAGAACAATTGAAATAGTTAATTTTTTCTTGGCATATTTTTGTGCTTTGTTTCATTTTTTTATTTTTTACAAAAATTATACAAAAGAAAAAAGTTTATAAAATTTGATGAAATAAGTTTCATGTTGAACTAAATTTTCTAAAAAATTTTATTTTTTTGTTTTGAGTGGGCTCCGCATTTTTTTTTGCACCAGTTTTTTTTTTGCTATGCAAAAAAAGGGCAAAAGAAAGTTTTATTTATACTTACTTCATTATGCACTCAACTTTTTTTCTATTTTTTTTTTTTGCTTTTTTATCTTTTTTTCAATTCAATAAAAAAAAATTGTACAAAATTGCCAAAAAAGAGAAAAAATATTTGATGAAGTTTCTCAAAAACAATATATTTTTTGATCCGCTCCACCGCTGCCAGGACAAAGTCCAGGCCTGCACTGCTTTGCATGCACTGCTTTGCAGTAGTGGAGGGCAGAGCCCGTATGGTGAAGAATTTTTTTGTTTGAAATGAAAATCAATTTTAAAAATAAAATTTTTTAAAAATTTTTAAAAAGTTAAAACCATTTTTATTTTAAGAATCCTATGGAATCTATCTCTTTAATTTTAGCAAAATTACCAGAAGCTTATGCACCTTTTGATCCTATCGTGGATGTTTTACCAATTATTCCTATTTTCTTTTTATTGTTAGCTTTTGTATGGCAAGCATCTGTAAGTTTTCGATAAAATTTTTTATTTCATTAGCAACTTTAGCTCTTAGTTATGCTAAAGTTGCTTTTTTCAATTTTCTTAAAAAAAGCAGTTTTTATTTTTTTATTGGAAAAAAGCAATTTGAATTTTCCTTTTTTTTTGAAAAAAATGAACAAAGTGCAGAAAAACAAATTTGAATAGTTTTTTGAAATAAGAAGGTTTTGAGAATTTTTTTCACAAAAACTAAAGTTTGTGCAAAAAAATTTTGAGAGAATTAACTTTTCTCTCAAAATTGAAAAAATATATACAAATTTTTTTTGAACTTGCATTTTTTCAAAAGAAAAAATAAAAAAAACAAGATAAAGTTATGGGCGAACGACGGGGTTTGAACCCGCGAATGATGGAGTCACAATCCATTGCCTTACCACTTGGCTACGCCCGCCATTTTCATTTATGGAAGAGAAGTGTTCAAATTTTCATTTATGAAAATACTGCAAAAAAAAAGAAATTCTTTGGATTTTATTTTCATCTTAACATTTTTTTATTCAAAAAAAAAGAAAGAATTTACAAACTTCAAATTTTTGATCTTTTCATTTTTATTTCTTTTTCTTAAATGAATACAAAATTATTGTTTCAAAATTTATAGAGTTTCAAACCTTGGTATAGAGTTCAAAAAGAATTATTCATATATATATTTGGTGCTTTGTTTTTTTTTATTCAAATGCATTATAAAATTTTTTTGAGGAAATTTTTCATTTAAAAAAATAAAAAAGAGCTTTTTTTTATTTTTTATATTTTCTTCTATTTATTGAAAATAAAGAAAAAAAGGTTTTCAGAAAAAAGGTTATAGTTTTTTTTGGAGAAAAATTTGACAAAGTTTTGAAATTTGATAAATTAAGAATCACCGAATGTTCAAAAAAAAAATATCACAAACCTCGAAAAGTTGAGAAATGTCGAAAGACAAAGATCAGGAAACGAGCAGTTTTGATAGAAAGCAGGTGGTTTTGTTTGCTCTCTGCATTACGATAGAGAGTTGAAAAAAGCCACACACAAAAATTTCAATGGAGAGTTTGATCCTGGCTCAGGACGAACGCTGGCGGTATGCCTAACACATGCAAGTCGAACGAGATTCTTTTTTTGTTTACAAGAGAATGATTGCAGTGGCGGACGGGTGAGGAACACGTAAGAACTTACCTTTTGGCGGGGGATAACAACGGGAAACTGTTGCTAATACCCCATAATGCTGAGGAGCGAAAGGGAAACTGCCAAGAGAGAGGCTTGCGTCTGATTAGCTAGTTGGAGGAGGTAAATGCTCCCCAAGGCGACGATCAGTAGCTGGTCTGAGAGGATGATCAGCCACACTGGGACTGAGACACGGCCCAGACTCCTACGGGAGGCAGCAGTGGGGAATTTTCCACAATGGGCGAAAGCCTGATGGAGCAATACCGCGTGAGGGATGAAGGATCGTGGTCTGTAAACCTCTTTTCTTAAGGAAGAATAAATGACGGTACTTAAGGAATAAGCACCGGCTAACTCCGTGCCAGCAGCCGCGGTAATACGGGGGGTGCAAGCGTTGTCCGGAATGATTGGGCGTAAAGCATCTGTAGGTGGTTTTTAAAGTCAACTGTTAAAGCCCAGGGCTTAACTTTGGAAAAGCGGTTGAGCACTTAAGGACTCGAGTATGGTAGGGGTAGAGGGAATTCCTTGTGGAGCGGTGAAATGCACAGAGATAAGGAAGAACACCGAAGGCGAAAGCACTCTACTGGGCCATGACTGACACTGAGAGATGAAAGTCGGGGGAGCGAAAAGGATTAGATACCCTTGTAGTCCCGACTGTAAACGATGGATACTAAGTGCTGACAAAATCAGTGCTGTAGCTAACGCGTTAAGTATCCCGCCTGGGGAGTATGCTCGCAAGAGTGAAACTCAAAGGAATTGACGGGAATTGGCACAAGCGGTGGATTATGCGGTTTAATTCGATGATACACGAAGAACCTTACCAGGGATTGACATGTTCAGAACTTTTGAGAGATTGAAAGGTGCCCTTGTCCTGTCAGGGCTTCGCCCATCAAGACGAGGGAGCTGAAACACAGGTGGTGCATGGCTGTCGTCAGCTCGTGCGGTGACGTGTCGAGTTAAGTCTTTAAACGAGCGCAACCCTTGTCTTTTGTTACCACTTTCTTTATGAAAGGACTCAAAAGAGACTGCCGGTGTAAATCGGAGGAAGGAGAGGATGACGTCAAGTCAGCATGCCCCTTACATCCTGGGCTACACGCGTAATACAATGGCAAAGACAACAGGACGCGAACCCGTGAGGGGGAGCAAATCCCATAAACTTTGTCTCAGTTCGGATTGAAGTCTGCAACTCGACTTCATGAAGCCGGAATCGCTAGTAATCGCCGGTCAGCTATACGGCGGTGAATACGTTCCCCAATTTTGTACACACCGCCCGTCACATGCTGGGAGCCGTCTTGTCCCAAAGACAGGTTGTGAACCTCACTTTCGCTTTTTTCCTTCGGAAAAAAAAGGAAAGAGGAGGATGCGAATGTCAACGGTTGGGTCGGTGACTAATATGAAGTCGTAACAAGGTACCCGTTCTGGAAGGAGTGGGTGGAGAACCTCTTTTTTTTATATTCTCTTTCATGTGAATATATCTTTTGTTTTTCTCAAAAATCATTTTTTTCTTCTCAAAAAAAAAAGTGATTTTTGAGAAAAACGAAGGACCATTAGCTCAGTTGGTAGAGCGCTCGCTTGATAAGCGAGAGGTTCACTGGTTCAAGTCCAGTATGGTCCAGCTTTTTTTTTCCTTTTTTTGCTTTGCAAAAAAAAAAAAATCGCAAAAATGGGAATATAGCTCAGTTGGTAGAGCACTGCCTTTGCAAGGCAGGGGCCGAGGGTTCGAATCCCTCTATTTCCACCCTCCTTTTTCCGCTTTCGTGTGAAAAAGAAGTGATCCATTGATTTTTTGATGTTTTTTTGCCTTGCCGTGAAGCAGGCATGCATAGCCCCGGCACCGCTTTTTTTTGCACCCGCGCGCGGAGCAAAAAAATCCGGGAAAGGAAAAAAATGAAAAAATTCATTTTTTTTGGTTTTTTAGGTCAAAGAAATAAAGGCTTACGGTGGAGACCTAGGCACTCAGAGACGATGAAGGGCGCAGAGGCCGGCGATACGCTTCGGGGAGCTGGGAACAAGCATAGATCCGAAGATTCCCGAATAGGGCAACCTCCTATGGAACTCCTTTTTGAATTCATAGAAAAGGAAGAGGCAACCTGGTGAACTGAAACATCTCAGTAGCCAGAGGAAAAGAAAGCAAAAGCGATTCCCGGAGTAGCGGCGAGCGAAATGGGAACAGCCTAAACCATTGTGTCAAAGCAATGGGGTTGTGGGAGTCAAAGAACTACAAAAAATGATGAAAGATGAGACGAAGCAGCTGAATCCTGCACCAAAGATGGTGAAAGTCCAGTAGTCAAAACCTTCTCCTTTTTTTTTTGAAAATCCCGAGTAGCATGGGGCACGTGGAATCCCGTGTGAATCAGCGAGGACCACCTCGTAAGGCTAAATACTCCTGAGTGACCGATAGTGAAGAAGTACAGCGATGGAAAGGTGAAAGAGAACCCCTGGAGGGGAGTGAAAAAGAACATGAAATCGTAAGCTGACAAGCAGTGGGAGGATGAAGAGTCTGACCTCGTGCCTGTTGAAGAATGAGCCGGCGACTTATAGGAAGTGGCAAGGTTAAGGATCTTCATTCCGGAGCCCAAGCGAAAGCGAGTCTGAAAAGGGCGATCGTCACTTCTTATGGACCCGAACCTGGATGATCTAATCATGACCAGATTGAAGCTAGGGTAACACCTATCGGAGGATCGAACGCACTGGTGTTGAAAAATCAGGCGATGAGTTGTGATTAGCGGTGAAATTCCAATCGAATTCAGAGCTAGCTGGATCTCCCCGAAATGCGTTGAGGCGCAGCGGCAACGATGTCCTGTCAAAGGGTAGAGCAACTGTTTCGGTGCGGGCTGCGAAAGCGGTACCAAGTCGTGGCAAACTCCGAATATTTGGCATTGGATTCCGTGAGCCAGTGAGACTGCGGGAGATAAGTTTCGTAGTCAAGAGGGAAACAGCCCAGACCATCAGCTAAGGCCCCTAAATGGATGCTAAGTGGAAAAGGATGTGAGAATGCTGAAACAACCAGGAGGTTCGCTTAGAAGCAGCTACACCTTGAAAGAGTGCGTAATAGCTCACTGGTAAAGCGTTCTTGCGCCGACAATGGCCGGGACTAAGCATCCTGCCGAAGCTATGGGATTTGTTCTTTCTTTTACCATTTCTTCTTTCCTGCGAAGCTCTGCTCCTGGGCGAAGCCCTTCAGAAGAAAAAAGAAAAAATGAATCGGTAGGGGAGCGTTCAGCACTGGGTGAAGCTGAGATGGAAATCTTTGTGGACAGTGCTGAAGCGAGAATAAGCCAATTGTTCTCGATAAAATGGGTGATTTGCAAGGAAAAGAGGGATCATTTTTGATTCAGTTCACTTGCATCGTAGTTTACGTTGAGTAAAAACGATCAACGACTAGAGCTTTGCCTCTTCAAGAGCCCAAAAAAGTAAAAAGACTTTTATGACATAGCCTGAACTTTAAAGAAATTTAAAGAAAGAAAGACATCAAAGAATGCTCTTTCTGTGAGAGAAATTTTGAAATAGAAAATAATCCAAATTCAAAAAAAACAAATTTATGATCCAGAGAAACTCGAATTTATATTTATTGTCAAATGACATGGCTTTAGGCTTTTATGATGCTGATGGTGGTGTTCTTATGAACACAACTTTTCGCAATAATTCTGTGTTGAAAAATACATTAGGATTTCAAGTTATTTATTTTGTTGGTCAATCATTGTCAAAACTCGAAAGTGTTCAAAAATTTGCAACAAAGTTTGGCGGAAATGTTCCAAATCGAGAATGTCGAATGAACCAAAGTTCACCTGCGGGTCAAAGATTTCGGCAATTTCTTTTGGAAAACAATCCAAAACACCCAGATCGACGACGTGATTTTTTACTTTCTGAAGAAGTTATTCCTTTTTTAAATAGAAAATTGACTACTGCTCAGCAAGTAAAAGTAGCTTATTTGGTTTCACAAAAATCTGTTTTGCTGAATCAAAAGACTTCTGAAGAATATTTCAGCAAATGTTGTTTACATTTAGGAGCAACAAATGATGAAATTCAAGAAGGACTCGTTGCGGCAAATCAGATTATGGAAGTCATCAACAAAAATCTTGAAATTTATAATGAACAGTTACCAACAATGGAATTGTCCGCTGATTATGTTTATGGTGCACATGTAGGAGATGGTTCATTTTATGTTGCTCTTTCTTGGAAACCAACAGAAAAATCACATCGTTTACGTTGCGAACCAGAATGGGCAATCTGCGGTTACAAAAAAGCTTATTGCGAAGCATTCGCAAAAAAATATGGTGGGGTAACAAAAAAGGTCGATGCTCGCGGGCAGATCAAATTTGTTGTAAGTGGTATTCAAAAATGTTTGGCAATTGTCGACTTCTTTGAGAATGTGCCGTGGCTGCCAGCTTACAAACAAGACCAATTTGACCGATGGAAACAAAGTTTCATTTTATTGAAGAATCAAGAACATTTCTCAGAAGAAGGAATTGTTCGTTTACTTGATTTGACATATGGGTTAGCGGAAAAAGGAAGTCGAAAATATCCAAAAGAGCAGTACCTTGAATGGGGTCTTCTTTGGCTAAATAGCCCTTCTCGACAAAAGCGAGCTCCGCGTTTCAAAATGTAATCAGAAACACATTGGTCGGCTTGAGTAACGAAAACATTGGTGAGAATCCAATGCCCCGAAAACCTAAGGGTTCCTCCACAAGGTTCGTCCATGGGGGGTGAGTCAGGACCTAAGGCGAGGCCTTTGGCGTAGTCGATGGCAAAGAGGTTAATATTCCTCTACTGATTTTTGTGGGAACCGAGGGACGGAGAAAGCTAAGTTGGGTCTGTTTATGGATTGCAGTGGAAGCGCTCGAGGCAAAGATCGAAAAAAAACGATTCAATCTGCTGAGACGTGATCCCGCTTTTGAGATTCGTCTGAAATAGCGCCAATGACGTTATGCTTCCAAGAAAAGCTCGTACACCATTTTTCATTTATGAAAAAAAACACAGAAATCACCTGTACCTGAAACCGACACAGGTAGGTTGGTAGAGAATACCAAGGGGCGCGAGAGAACTCTCTCTAAGGAACTCGGCAAACTAGCCCCGTAACTTCGGAAGAAGGGGTGCCCCCTCAACGGGGGGTCGCAGTGAAGCGTTTCTCGGAACTGTTTATCAAAAACACAGGTCTCCGCAAAGTCGTAAGACAATATATGGGGGCTGACGCCTGCCCAGTGCCGGAAGGTCAAAGAAGTTGGTTAGAGACTTTTGTCTTGAAGCTGACGACTGAAGCCCCGGTGAACGGCGGCCGTAACTATGACGGTCCTAAGGTAGCGAAATTCATTGTCGAGTAAGTTTCGACCTGCACGAAAGGCGTAATCATGAGAAAACTGTCTCGGAGAGAGACTCGGTGAAATAGACTTGTCCGTGAAGATGCGGACTACTAATACCCGGACAGAAAGACCCTATGAAGCTTGACTGTAGCCTGGAATTGGGTTCGGGCTTTTCTTGCGCAGACTAGGTGGGAGGCGACGAAGATTTCCTTCCGGGGAAGTTGGAGCCAACAGTGAGAGACCACTCTGGAAAGGCTAGAATCCTCATGGTGATCCTTGAATCAGGACACTTGACAGTTTCAGGCGGGCAGTTTCTCTGGGGCGGAGACCTTTACCACTTTTTAAGGGCTATTCTCTTGCAAAAGAGAATAAGTAGTAGCTAAATTGCTGGAAAATGTTCATTTACTTTGGACAACCAGCAAGGTTTTTTGAGAAAAGACTCCTTCTTTGTTCTCAAAACCTTCAACGACTTGATGCTACAATGCTCTTTTTTGAAAAAAAAGAAGCATTATGATAGAGTCTGAGCTCATATGTGAATACAAGATCCATTTGAAAGAAAATGGAAACCTTGTTTCACAAAAAAGTTCATATTTATTGCAGATCATTATTCATAATTTTTAAAAAATAAAGAGGTTCACTATGGGTAGAAGACGCCGTAAAATTCTTCAAAACAAAACAAAAACACAGAAAACAATCGTACAAAAAGCAACGGAAATGCAAATTTTAAATGCGGAAAATCAACTTTTAAATGTAAATAATGAAGTATCAAGTGTAAAGAGTGAAATTTTTGTAAAAAGTGAGGCAGTTTTCGCTTCTGAAGAAAAGCTGGAAAAGAAAAAACCAACAGGTCGACCAACACATAACGCAAGTTATGTGCTGACTCCACACCAAGTTGGATTGATTACAGCATTTCTTTTAACAGATGGTTGGCTTTCTATGGGACCAACTTATAGAAATCCATCTATTGGATTGCAATTAGCAAAACGCAGTTATTCACTTATTGAAAAATTTGTGACAGAGTTACAAGAAGTGGTAACAGGAACACCACTTCCGCGTGAACGTGAAGCCTTCAGCAGCGGCGAGAAAACGTTCATTCAATACCAAATTCGTACAGTCTCACACCCACAAATGCACCAATTTGTGAAAGCATTTGGAGGTCATGGCAAAAACAAAACAGTTCCAGCAGTGTCATACCTAATGGAGGTGCTCAATTGGGAAACTCTTGCAGTTATCTTTATGTGTGATGGAAGTCGTAAAAGTGCAGAAGGACGTGGTATGGAACTTCACTTTCAAGGTTTTAAGGGTTACAAGCCTCTTGGGCGTTTTTGTATCGCTTTGTATCGAAAATTTGGTATAAAAGCTTTCCCTTCTTACTATGGAGAATCACTGAGTGGTGAGGAAACGCAGTACCATATTCAAATATCAGCTTATAGTGTTGACATTATTCGCGATAAACTTTTGCCACATATGCTTCCTGCTTTTACATATAAAATTCCAACAAAAGAAGTTACTCAGATTCGAGATGCAAGAGTGAGTCCTTGGCGAAAATGGTATCATGAAAACAAAAATGCAACTTGAATTGAAGATATCTTTGAAGAATAAAGGTAATTTACTGATTACTTATTTTAAAAAACGATGACACGTAATATGAAACAGCTTTTAAGTCAAAAGTTGAAAACTGGCTTATCTATTAACCAAATGAGTTACACACTCACGCGTTCAAAAACAAATGAAGCAGTGTATACTCATTTTGGTGGAGGTTCTTTTTTTGTAAAAAACTTGACCAGCGGTTCAGGTTTGACAAAATATATTGGTCAAACCAATGCTGCTGGTACAGTTTTTCTGGGGTATTGTGAAGTGTTGAAAACATATGTTTTACGCTTTTCAGGAGAAGAAGTGGAAAAATCATCTCAAAATTTTGTTGAAAACTTCTTACTTCCTTGTACAGTCGAAGAAATTGGTCAAGATGTGCGATTAACTTCTGTGGAAGCAATTATGATTGCAATGCCGGGGAATTATTCAACTCCGGAAGCATTCATGAATGCTATTCAAGAATGTTGTAACGTTCAACAAAAAACTGTGCCAAAAGTTGAAGTCAAACAAGGGACTCTTTATGTTGGTGGTAAATCAGGAAACAATTCAATCCGTGTTTCTGCTTTGAAATCTCCTGGTGGGAATCTTGAAAGCATTGTCATGGTTTTGAAAGCAAAAGGTCCTGTTGCTGAAAAAATTGGGAACTTGTTGAAAGCAAATGCACAAAGTGGTTTAGTTGATGTTATTGCATTTCATATCTTAACAACATGAAATTCTATTTCATCAACTTCATTCTTGGAGTTGTTTAAAAAGGATTTTATGAAATTATATGCTGTCGGAAGTATTTTGCTTCAACAAAATACTGAAAAACAAGTTTTTTCTGGTTCAGGTCAATATGTTTCACGTAGTTTAAAGTCTGTGTTAAACAAACTTTATTCAAGTACTCATAGCGCTGAAGTACAAGAACTTGTTGTTGAGTGGTTACACACGCTTATTGTGAATCAAAAATTTATCAAAAACGGGGGTGTCTTTATCAATTCTTTAAAAGCTCTTCTTGACGAAAAAACTGTGGTTCCAACAGAGTCTGAAAAACCTGTTGAACCAAAAGCTTCGAAAAGAAGAACAGCTCGCAAAGCAGCAGAAGACAAAACTGGAGATGCATCTTAAATTCTCTGGTCATTTTTTGAAACATATTTATTTTTTTTGAGGTTCGGGTATTTTTTTGAATGAATGTGACTATTTGTGAAACAAAGTTTAACAATAGGCTGCATAAAAGGTAACTGAGGTGCGCAAAGGTTCCCTCAGTCTGGACGGAAATCAGACATTGAGTGTAAAGGCAAAAGGGAGCTTGACTGCAAGACCTACAAGTCGAGCAGGAGCGAAAGCTGGCCTTAGTGATCCGACGGTGCCGTGTGGAAGGGCCGTCGCTCAACGAATAAAAGTTACTCTAGGGATAAGTTGTTGTCCCCTCAAGTAGAAATACTTGAAAGAATTGATTTGGTTTTTCATATTTGCTTTGCAAATAAAGAAAATTGAATACAATTGGAGTTTAACAATCAAGTGAATTGCAAAAAATCCTTTTTTCTCAAAAAAAAGATTATTTGCAGCATAATTGTAGGTTCTTTTCTTCAATTTTTTGAGTGTTTGAATAAAGAAGAGTGTTATGAGCTGTTCTATTGACTGTTTTTTTTTTAATATTTAACAAACTTTTTTTCATTTATGACAACAAAACAAAACCAAGATAATGATTTTCAATATGCTCAACGACTTCCTTTGGGTCAAAATATAAAAAAAGTCCCAAAAGTGCTTGAGAACTTTCATGATTATAAGGCAGACTTACTGCAAAAACGAGAAGAATTAATAAGATTAAACAAAACTGGTGGAAATAATCTCTTATTGAAGGAATATAAAGCATTACTTCCTAAAGAACTTTCACCTTTCGTGTTTTCATGGTGCATTGGTTTCATTTTGAGCGATGCAACAATTCAAAAAAGTTATTCTCTGAAGAATGTAACCTTTCGTTTGAAAATTCAACAAGTTGGGTACAATCTAGAACTTTTAGAGGTAACTCTTGAACTCCTAAAACCATATGTCTTTGGTATTTCACCTGTGAAAGGTAGAAAGGAAATGTTTACTATTGACACAATTCGACACGAAGCATTTAATATTTTCCATGACATTTTTCAAAACCCTATGAGTGAATTAGGGAGAGAAGGTTGTGTTGAAAAAATTATTCCTTCAAATATTGAAGAATATTTGCATCCTATTGCAATTTCAAGTTGGTATTGTGGTGATGGTGGAAAATCTGATTATACTTCGAATCAAGGAAAAGGTATTGAATTCGCAACGCATGGTTTTTCTTTTGAATGTAATGTAATCAAAGATTAGCGAATGCATTAAGAAAAAGATATGGTTGGGATGTAAAGGTTGTTTACGATTATACTAGCGAAAAGAATAATATTGACCGATACTACCTAAAAGTGGCTTCAGGATCATTTCATTCTGTGGAAAAAATTTTAAAACCTTATCTTTTAGATTCATTTTTACGTAAGTTTCCTACGTCTCGCTCTTTACGAAGTAAATATCGAGATGTTCCATAATCAAAAGTTTATGACATAGTCTGAACTCTTGTTATCAAAACAAGAGAATTTTCATACAAAAAACGAATTTTTGGTGAAAATCAAAATAATTTTTGTGATTTATTTCAACAAAATTATTATGTAACACATTGAACAGGCTGATCTTCTCCAAGAGTTCACATCGACGAGAAGGTTTGGCACCTCGATGTCGGCTCATCACATCCTGGGGCTGTAGTAGGTCCCAAGGGTTGGGCTGTTCGCCCATGAAAGTGGTACGTGAGCTGGGTTCAGAACGTCGTAAGACAGTTCGGTCCATATCCAGTATTAGCGCTAGAATATTGAGGTCAATCACTCATAGTACGAGAGGACCTGTAGTGAACATGCCTATGGTGTACCTGTTATCTTTCCAAAGGTAAACGCAGGGTAGCTATGCATGGAGTGAATAAGTACTGAATGCATCTAAGTACGAAGTCCAGACCAAGATGAGTATTCTCTTTAAAGCCGCAGCAAGATAAGCTGTTTGATAGGTATCAAGTGAAAGGCCAGTAATGGTTTCAGCTGAGATATACTAAAGGCGAATTGATTTTGACCTTTTTTTTCTTTGTGCACTCTCCGCGGAGCGTGGAGCAGAAAAAAAGTGCACAAAAACCTTCTCCGGAGCTTTGCTCCGCTGATACTCTGGTGCTCTTTGCTTCAGTGGAACCACGCCAATCCATCCCGAACTTGGCTGTGAAACTCTGAAGAAGTTGACAAACTTGTTGGAAGTCTAGCAGGAAACATCAACTTAGTGCCAGGGTGATTTCTTTTTCTTTTTTTTTTGCAAAAAAAATGAGCAGTGGGTCAGGGCAAAGCCCCGTCTGCACGCCTGCTGCCAGGACAAAGTCCAGGCATGCAGCCGTGTGGAGCGGACAAAAAAGTCTTTTTTTTCTTCGGGTCCGCCTGGTTTCTTTGCAGTTTCTTTGCAGTTTTTTTGTGTGTTTTTTTCTTTTTTTTTTGCAAAAAAAAATGAGGAGAGATGGCTGAGTGGTCGAAAGCGGCTGATTGCTAATCCGTTGTACGAGCTCAATTCGTACCGAGGGTTCGAATCCCTCTCTCTCCGAAAATGAAAAATTTCCATTTTGCCAAATCAACTCACTCTTTCATGACAGAACTTTTCTTTTGTCTTTTCTTTTTTGAAAAATTTCAAAAACAGGAAAAAAAAAAAAAATTTCAAAAATATTTGAAACACGGAATGGAGCGAGTTCATCAACATGAAGTGTCTTTCCCGCTGCCAGGAAATGAAACAAGTTCGTGAACTTTTCAAAATCAGGAAGAGTCGAGGGGGAAATTTTGATGACTTCCTGAAAATGATTCAGAACTCAAAATTTGAGAGAACTCTTTTCAGCAAGTCAATAATTTTTTTTTCTTTTTTATGTTCGACACCCCTGAATTTTTGGGTGTTGAGCATCATATTAGCAGGGGAGCTGGTCACCCTTGGGGCTGCTTCATTTGTCCCTGCATGCCTGCCAGCTGGACTTTGTCCTGGCAGCCGGCAGCGGGAAAAAAGGGCAAAAAAAATGCTTTCATAGTGGAATGGTACACCAGGTGGTGAATACTCCACAAAAAAGACGAAAGACTTGTATAAAAAAATTTTTTTCTTTTCAAAGAAAAAAACTCTTGTTTTTTCTCTTCTTTGATGTCAAAAAAGAAAAACAACAATGAAAAGGAGAAATTTTCATACTTTTCACTGTTGTTTTGTATTTCTTTTTTTCTTGTGAGGTCAAAAAGATCAGAAAGAAAGATGGATTTTTGATCTCACAAAAAAAGGAAAAATTCGAAAAAAGGAAAAAATTAAACAATTTTTACTTTTGCACCAACGGCTTCTAATTGTTCTTTTGCTGCTTCAGCTTCTTCTTTTGAAACTGACTCTTTTAATGTTTTTGGTAATGTCGCTGTAAAATCTTTTACTTGGTTTACAGCAATGTTTGCAATATTACGTACAACTTTATAAACTCCTACTTTTTTGTCACCAGGAATTTCTTCTAATACAACATCAAATAATGTTTTTTCTTCTTCTTTTGGAGCTGCTTCTGCTGCACCTCCAGAAGGCATTGCAGCCATCATAACACCACCTCCAACAGGAGCTGAAGCATCAACTCCAAAAGTTTCTTCAATTTGAGAAACTAATTCTGAAGCTTCAAGTAAAGTTAACGTTTTTAATTTTTCAATGATTTCATTCACTGTTGACATAGAAAATATTTTGAACCGCCGCTGCTTCGCATGCATTGCTTCGCAGGGCTCCTTTTTCTCTTTTCTTGATTTTTTGAATTCACCTCTTTTTTACAAAAATGGCAAGACGCACAGATGCAAAAAAAGTGGTTTTTTTTGTTTTTCACTCCTGCTTTTTTCTTCTTTTTTTCAAAAAAAAAAAGCGGCAAATGGTCAAAAAAAGAAGTCAAAAAAGTATATCAAAGATTTTGGTTTTTTTGTTCTGCCTTTTTTACCTGCTGCCGCCTGCCGCAAAGCAGGTAAAAAAGGCATGCAGGTAAAAAAAAAGCGGCCCGCCTGCCAGCTGCCAGGACAAAGTCCAGCTGGCAGCCGGCGGTCAAAAACAAAAATATATTCCCAAAAAACAAACAAACTGCATTTTGTATTGTATCACTTTCTGTTTTTTTTTTCATTTTTTTCCACAATTTGATATTCTTTTTTTTTGCACAGGATTTCTTTTTTTGCAAAAAAAAAATCCTGTGCAAAAAAAAAGCAGAGGGCTGCTTTGCATTTTTTTGAGCCTTTGGTTCAATTGAACCAAAGGCTCAAAAAGAGCAGGAAAAAAAAGCGGGAAATGAAAAAAGCGGCCCGCTGCCGCTGCCAGCTGCCAGGACAAAGTCCAGCTGGCAGGCGTGCATGCGGGACTTTGTCCCGATGCGAAGCAGGACAAAAAAAATGCGGTGAAAGAAAAAAAGACACTTTTACTCAATCATTGCATGATATGTTGCAACTGTGGCTGGAGATGCTCGATTTAAATGACGAAAAATCAAATATTTAAATAAAACATCTAATAAAACTGGAAGTGTGGCAACTAATAAAAAAATCGTTGTTTGACTTTCTGGCAGCCCATAATGATCAAATAACGTTTGAAAAAACAATTCCCAGATATTTGGTGAATGATAGCCGACTAAAAGATCTGTTAAAAATAAAAGGAGCAATGATTTTTTGCTGTCGTCCAATCCAAAAAACACTTCCAGCAAAAATGATTTTGTAATGTTTATTTGAATTTCTAATCGTACGAGTAAAAACCAGAGTGTTGCAAAACTCAAAATATCTGCAAAAAAATTCGTGACTGCTTCAATACTTTCTTCATTATAATGCTTTGCAAATTCAATGATTTTTGTTTGTAAACGTTTTTGAAGTGAATTTTGAAAGTTTGTCGAGAAAGAGAGACTTTGGTCTGTTTCAAACATGACGGTTTCCTTTTTTTCTTTCGAAAAATCGGTGCTCAAAAAATCCTCTGCATTTTTTTGCCAGGGCCCTGCTTTTTTCTCCGCATCCACATCCACCTGGGTCAGGGCTTTGCCCAGGCCCTCCACTCCGTGGATGTGGAGCGGTGCAAAAAAGAAGTCGGGAGGAAAAGTCCACTTTGCAGTGCTGTCAACAGTGCTTTTTTCGCCTTCTGTTGTGAAACGTACGACTTTGCTACTCTTTTCTTGACTCCCCTCTCTTGATGCTTTTCCTTCAATCAATGCTCCCTCCACGCCTTTTCGATTTTCTTTTTCAAATTGTATGTCTTTTTGTGAAGAAAATGAATTTGAAGGATCTGAAAAAAGAAATGATTCAAAATAAATTTTTTCCTCAAAATTTTTAAATTCAGAAAAAGCTCTTTTTTGTTGATAAGAATTTAAAAAAATTTCATGATTTTGTGTATTCCAATAATATTCTGTAAGGGGTCGAATAAAATAATTTTTTGAAAGAAAATTGACACTTAAAGGTACAAAAAAAAGAATAAAAAGACATTTGACTGTAGTTAAAAAAAGATAACGATAAAATCGATATTCTTGAATTACAAAATTTTCAACATCAAAAAATAATTGTTTGAAAAATCGATCAAATACACGGTTGAAAGATCGAGGAAAAAGACCAATTTCTTCATATGTAATTGAAACAACCTGTTGCTGTTTTTGTGGTTCTGACAAACGATTTGTACCATAACTTGAGTTTTTTGAACCACTTTTTGAAGAAAATTTTTGTTGAAAAGAAGTTTTTGAAGAAAAATTCCCATTTTTTTTGTTTTTGTCAAAAAAAAAGGAAAAATTTTCTTGTGCTTGTTTTTGAACACCTTGTTGTTCTTTTGACCAAGCATTTCTTTGTGTTTCTGAAATTCCATCCCTTTCTTCACTTTGTGCTCTTGGAATAAAAGTCATTTCAGAAAATTGAAAAAAATGATTTTGTTGAAAAAACAAAAAAGCATTTTTTGATTCATAAGAAAAAGAAGAATGAAATGAATTTTTACCGCATCCACGTAGTGGAGCAGATACATTTTTTTGTTTTTGATGATAATCAAAAAAAGGAGAAAAAGCTGGCATAAATGGTTTTCTATGCCAAATTTTCAATTTTTGGAACTTCAAAAAAATAAAAGAAAAAGGTTTGAAAATAAAGAGTGGAATTGTTCTCAAAAAGTTTCATTTTTGAATTTTCTTTATTTCCGAATTTGAAAACCAAGGAAAAATCTTCATTGTAAAAAAAAGTTTTTTTCTTAAAAAAAAACATAGAAAAAATCTTCATATAAAATTTTTATATTCATAGAAAAGAAAGAATATTTTATAAATTTTTATTTACAAAAATATTCAAATTTTTTGTTTCTGCAAAAGTGACAAGAGAACCATAGTTGGAAATTTGTCCTTTCTACATTTGCTTGGACACATTTGATAAAAAATTTCAGCCTTCATTGCAGAATTTGGTTTCTCCAATTTGAAAGAGTGGAGTCTCAAATTCATTATTTATTATTGATTTTTTTCCAGAAAAAAAACCCAAATCAATTCTTGGCTGAAAAATTTTTGAATTTTAAAAGTTTCTTTCTTCAAAAAATGAATGCCTTTTTTATGAATTCTGCATGTATTTTGAAATTGAATAGAAAAAACAAGAAATGTACCAAATTTTCCTAAAAAATTTCAAAAAAAACAAATGCTTTCCTTCAAAGCTTTTTCTCATAAATTTCATAAATCTCTCTTACCTTGAGTCAAAAGAAAAGATCTGTTCTTTTTCATAAAAAAAGCAAAAAAAGAGAAAATTTCTCTTTTTTTGCTTTTTTTATGAAAAAGTTTTTGATTTTAATCTAAATTTCCTTTTCCTGGGTTACGAGCAGGGTCATTTGATAAGAAACCAAAAATAAATAAAAATACAAAGAAAGTTACAACAGTATAAACAAAAATTTTAAGTGTTAACATGTGAGAATATGAAATTTCAAAGTTTTTCATGATTTATCAATACAAAGTAGAGTTTTGTCCACTTTTTTTGCAGCCCGCTGCTTCGCGGGACTTTGTCCCCCCACCGCAAAGCAGGTGGAGTGAAGCAGTGCTTCACAGGAAAAAAAAGTGGACAAAATGATTTTGATCATTTGCAGACAAGCTTTTTTCATTTTCACAAAAAAGTTTTCAATAAAGCATACAAAAACAAAAATTTTTTTATGTATCTTTTTTTGAATTTGAAAAAATCAAAAGTGTATGAATTGAATGAAGCAAAAACAAATTAATTTGTTTTTGTTGCTCCAAACTCAGCTAAGAAATCAGTCAGTGCTTTTTTCAGTAAAGATTCTGCTTCTGGTGTAAATGTGTTTGTTTTTCCAAGAATTTCACCATATTGTGGAACATTATTTACTAAATAAGTACGGAAACCTGCTAAGAAAGGACGAACATCTGAAACTTCAAGAGTATCTAAATATCCATTTGTTCCAGTATAAATACTTGCAACTTGCTCTGCAACAGATAAAGGAGAGTTTTGAGGTTGTTTTAAAATTTCTCTTAAACGAGAACCACGAGCAAGTTGTTTTTGAGTTGCAGTATCTAAGTCTGAAGCGAATTGAGAGAAAGCTTCTAATTCTGCGAATTGAGCAAGAGATAATTTTAATGTACCAGCAACTTGCTTCATAGCTTTTGGTTGTGCAGCAGAACCTACACGTGATACAGAAATACCAACATTAATTGCAGGACGAATACCAGCGTTAAATAAATCTCCAGATAAGAAAATTTGACCATCTGTAATTGAAATAACGTTTGTTGGAATGTATGCTGATACGTCACCTTCTTGTGTTTCAACAACAGGAAGAGCTGTCATACTTCCTTCTCCTAGAGCATCACTTAATTTTGCAGCACGCTCTAAAAGACGTGAGTGTAAATAGAAAACATCTCCAGGGTAAGCTTCACGTCCTGGTGGACGACGTAATAATAATGACATTTCACGATAAGCTTGTGCTTGTTTTGAAAGGTCATCATAGATTGTTAAAGTTGGACGACCTGTGTACATGAAGTATTCCGCTAAAGTTGCTCCTGTATAAGGTGCTAAATATTGTAAAGTCGAAGGTTCATTTGCGTTTGCCATTACAATAATTGTATAGTCTAATGCTCCACGTTCTTTTAATGTATTTAAAACTTGAGCAACTGAAGATGCTTTTTGACCAATTGCTACGTATACACAAATTACACCTTTTCCTTTTTGGTTTAAAATTGTGTCAACAGCAATAGCAGTTTTTCCTGTTTGACGGTCACCAATAATAAGTTCACGTTGACCACGTCCAATAGGAATCATAGCATCAACAGCAACTAAACCTGTTTGTAATGGTTCATAAACTGAACGACGAGAAACAATACCAGGAGCTGGAGATTCGATTGCACGGCTGTCAGAAGTTGCAATTGCACCTTTTCCATCAACTGGACGAGCTAAAGCATCAACAACACGGCCTAAGTAAGCTTCTCCTACTGGAATTTCAGCAATTTTTCCAGTACAACGTACACGGCTCCCTTCAGTAATTTTTAAACCATCACCTAATAAAACCGCACCTACGTTGTTTGCTTCTAAATTTAAAGCAATTCCTAAAGTACCGTCTTCAAATTCTAAAAGTTCACCTGACATTACTCGATCTAAACCATAAATACGAGCAATACCATCACCAACTTGGAAAACAATTCCGAAATCAACCATTTTTACTTCTGGTGTATATTCATTAATTAAGTCTTTAATTAAATTACTTAATTCTTCAGGCGTACGCATTGACATAAAAATTCAAAGTTTGAGAAAAGTATTTTTTTCCAAAGCACTTCTTTTGAAAACTTCGTCCAGTGGAGAAAATACCTTTTTGAAAATAACAAAAAGTGAAGAGAGACTCCAAAACAGAGAAAAAATATTTTCTAAATTTGAAGTTTTTTATTTTCTTTCAAAATATTGAAAAAAAAAATCTCATTTTTTGTATTGCTCTTTTTAGAACTTTTTTCTTTGATTTTCTGTTTTTCAGAAAAAACCATTTTTTGAATTTCTTTTTTTGAAAAAAAAGAAATTCAAAAAAAAAGATGAAATCAGTTTATTTCTACTATTTTTGTGAAGAAAAGTTTTTATTTTAATAAATAAAATAGTATATCATGTGAACAAACTTAAGGTAAAAAAATTTTAAGCGGATGACGCGATTCGAACGCGCGACATTGGACTTGGAAGGACCACGCTCTACCAACTGAGCTACATCCGCAATTGTAGAATTATTATAACAAATTCTAAAAAAAAAATCAAGTTTTTACAAATTTTTGAAAAAGAAGTTTTTTCTTTTTCAAAAATTTGTAAAAAAAAAAGCATTTGTACAAAAAAACAAAATAAAAATTACCAACTTGCTTTTCTTACACCAGGTAAAAGTCCTTCATGAGCCATTTCACGTAAAACATGACGAGATAATCCAAAATCACGATAATATCCTTTTGGACGCCCTGTTACTAAACAACGGTTATGTAAACGAACAGGAGAACTGTTTCTTGGTAATTTTTGAAGTTTTCGTTGATAAGAATATTTTTCTGTCATAGAAGAAGCATTTTTCATTTGTTCTTTTAAAAATGCACGTTTCTTTGCATACTTCATTACTAAATTTTGACGTTTGATTTCACGTTGAATCATTGCTTTATTTGCCATTTTTTATTCAAAATAAAAATTTTTATGAATCAAAAAAAATTTCTTTTTTTCTCTCTCTTTTTTAAGAAAAAGTTTTTTTCCCCTTTTGTCACAACTTTTTTTTGCATACTTTTTCTGCTCCGCTTTTTTTTGCTCCGCCTTTTTTTGTTCCTTTTTTTTCTTTCAAAAAAAAATGAAAAGAGGAAAAAAGAATGAAAAAGAGCAAAATTTTTTACAAAACTTCAAAAAAACATGAAAACAAAAAAATTGACAATATTTGAAAAAACTTATAAACCGTAAGTCTTCAAAAAGTTTTTTTTCTCTCAAAATAAAAAAAATTGAAAGAAAAAAAAACTTTTTGAAGTTTTTCATTTTGTCAATTTTTCAAAAGATAAAAATTAACGTCTTTTTGCTTTTTTGTCACTTTTTACATGACCTTTAAATGTTCGAGTTGGTGCAAATTCACCTAATTTGTGACCAACCATTTGATCTGTCACAAAAACAGGAATAAATTCTCTTCCATTATATGTTGAAATAGTGTGACCAATCATCATTGGTAAAATAGTTGAAGAACGGGACCAAGTTGTTAAAATTTTTTTTTGACCTTGTGCATTAAATTTTTCAATTTTTTTTAATAAATAATCAGCAACAAAAGGTCCTTTTTTAATTGAACGTGACATAAAAAAATATTTCCATTTATACTTAGCTTTTGATATTTTTTTGACAGCTTTCAAAGACCTCTCTTTTGAAAAAATGCAAAAAAAAATCGCACTACAAAAAACAATTTTCAATTGCTCAAAAGAATCCAGAAGTTTTGAAAATTCTTTTCCACCATTTTTATTCCTTTTTTTCCAATATTTTTTTCTCAAAAAAAAATATTGGAAAAAAGAAAAATTTTTATTTACGTTTTTTTAAGATAAATTTTGAACTATATTTTTTTGGTTTTCTTGTAAATTGACCAAGTGCAGGTCGACCCCAAGGTGTTACAGGATGACAACGCCCAATAGGTGTTCTTCCTTCACCACCTCCATGTGGGTGATCATTTGGGTTCATTACAGATCCACGTACAGTCGGACGTTTTCCTAACCAACGATTACGTCCTGCTTTACCAATTCGTACACTATATGCTTCAATGTTTCCAACTTGTCCAATGGTTGCCCAACAATTTTTTGAAATAAAACGAATTTCTTTTGAAGGTAAACGTACTGTTACAAAATTTCCTTCTTTTGCTAAAACATCAAGTAAAGCTCCTGCTGAACGTGCTAATTGACCACCTGAACCAGGTTGAAATTCAACATTGTGAACTTGAGCTCCAAGTGGAATATTACGTAAAGGAAGAGCATTTCCAACTAATACAGGAGCACGTAAATCAGAAAGAATTGAATCTCCAACTTGTAATCCACGGGGATGAAGAATATAACGTTTTTCACCATCTTCATACATAACTAATGCAATACGTGCATTACGATTTGGATCATATTCAATGCTCACAACTTTTGCTGGAATACCAATTTTATCACGACGAAAATCCACTTGTCGATATAATCGTTTGTGACCTCCACCTTTGTGTCGACAAGTAATAACACCTCTATTGTTTCGTCCTTTTGAACGATGTTTCATTTTTGTCAAAGACTTTTCAGGCTTTGATTTTGTAATTTCACAAAAATCAGATACTGATCTGTTTCGAGTTCCTGGTGTGAGAGCTTTTAGAAAACGAATTCCCATAATTAAAATCAATAAAAAATAAACTCTTAAAAGAGAAATGAAAAAGGTGAATTTGTTCAATTTTTGAATTTCAAAAAAGTTTCAAATCAATTGAATCTTTTTCTTGTGGAAAAAAAAATTGAGAAATTGCATTTTTCTTTTTCAACGAGTGAATTATGATACGAACCAACTTCAATTTGAAGAACAACTTTTGATAAAGGTTTCTGAAAAGTATGAAGTGGAAATAAAAACATTTGGATATAAATTTCTTGGTTTTTACCGCTTTTTTTTGCTCCCCATTTTTTTTTGCATAGCAAAAAAAAAGACGGATGCATATTTTTTTTTTGCTTTTTTCAAGAGAAAAAAAGCAAATACCTTTTTTCTGCAGCCTCGACTTTGTCCTGGCAGCGCTGGGAAAAAGAGTATTTCAAAAACACATGATTTTTTTTGAAAAAAAAAATTTTCCATTGCTCTGATAAATTTTTTATGAAAATTGAAGAGATTGACCTTCTTTTAAAGTTAAAATAACTCTTTTATAAGCTGGTTTGTAACCAGTTGAAGTTCCTGTACGAACTTTTTTACGTGGTGGTCGATGAGTATTCATTCCAATAACATTGACACCAAATAAAGTTTCAAATAATTTTTTGATTTGAGGTTTTGTTAATCGTGAATCAACATCAAATGTGTATTGTTTATTTTGAAATAATGCTAAATATGATTTTTCAGTTGCAACAGGATATTTAATAAGATCCGCAATTTTCTTTTCAGGAGAAAAGCGTGATTTTAAAAACTCTCTCCAACGAGTATATTCTTCTGTTGATGATTGAGATGGACTCATAAAATTTTCTTTTTATTCTTTTATTTTTCAATATCATATTTCAATTTTTTGCATACTTTTTTGCTTTTTTTGAAAAAGCAAGTGCTTTCAAAATAGAGCATAAAAAGTTTTGCAAAGAAATGGAAGTGAGTTTGATTCAATTTTTTATTCACTTTTTTTTGGTCTTTTTTAGTATGTATGCAAAAAAAAAGAAAGTGAAAAAATGGAATTCTCTCAAAGACAAAAGAAAAGTTTTCTTATGAAATAGTGATAGGATTTGGCAAAATGCTAATTTTTTGAATGTATTTTTATCTTTTTTGTTTTTTATTCAAAGTGTATAAAATTTTTTATATTATATCAAAAAATACAAAAAGTTTTTTATTACGTAAAAAATTTTTGAGTGAAGAATTTTTTTAAAAAAAATCCTGAATTTTTGAAAAGATCTCTGTGAAAGGAAAAAAAAAGAATATTTATAAACTCAGTATTCCTTTTTTGAAAAAATTCATAAAAACTTTAAAACCAAAATAAAGTTTTGAATTCAAAAAAAATGAAAATTTATAAAATTTTTTCTTTAAAAAAGAAAAACCATTTAAAACTTTTTGAGTTGTTTCTAAAAAAAAAGAACTTTTTTTATACTTTCAATTTTTGTAAAATTTTCTTTGTGAAAAGAATACAGAGCAAACTTGGGACTGCCATAAGAAAATGTAAAATTTTAAAAAACTCTTTTTTGCTTTTGAAGAAAGAGCCTTTTTTGTTTCATTCTTTCATGTTTTTTGGTTTTTGTACTTTTCTTTTTATTTTTTACAACAAAGCAGTTTTTTTTTAGAAGCACTGCAGAGCTAGTAAAAAGAAAAATTTCAAAAAAATAAAAAACATCTATTTCCTCAAAAGGACCTGAAAGGAGAAATATTTTCAAAATTGCCAGGAACCAGGATTGAACTGGTGACACAAGGATTTTCAATCCTCTGCTCTCCCACTGAGCTACCCCGGCTTTTTTATTTATTCTTTATAGTATCATTTTCCTTAAATTCCTTCTATTTTTAAAAAAACTTCAAATTTGAAGTTCTCTCAAATAAAATTCTTCAAAAGTTTTCTTCTTTTTTTTGTAAAAAAAACATAAATTGTTCCATAAACCAAAAGAAAAAATTGAATTTCAAAAAATAAAACTTTTCAATTTGAAAAGTCCATTCTGCCTCAGTTCTTGACAAAAAGAAAAAAAAAAGATAAAATAAAATAACAAAAACATTGATAAAAAATTCAATCCGCATTTTTTTTGAATGTTTCTGCCCCCATCGTCTAGAGGCCCAGGACACCTCCCTTTCACGGAGAAAACGGGGATTCGAATTCCCCTGGGGGTATAAATTCTTTTTCTCTTTTTCACCGCGCGCGGACACTTTTTTCCTCCACAAAAATTTGGGACCCTTTTTTCATTTTTGCCCCGGCTGCCCTGCCTGCCAGCTGGACTTTGTCCTGGCAGCCGGTGGACGAAAAAAAGAAGGAAAATTCACTTCTCTCCCTATTGCCCTCCTTTTTTCCAAAAAAAATGAGGCAAATTCCTTTGTAAAAAAGGACAAAGAGCAAAATTGAAAAGTTTTCAAAAATTTGAGAAAAGTTTTCAACTCTTTTTAAATATCAAATTATCAACAATTTTTTCAATTTCTTTTATGTCAAGATACATTGGTCCCCGTTTACGAATTATTCGTCGTATTGGAAAATTAAGAGGTTTTACTCGTAAAAAACCTTTTCGCCGTGCATTTCGAGGAAAAGGTGCTTTCCAAGGAAAAGTACTTCCACCAGGTCAGCATGGATTAACAAAATTATTTAAAAGTCGACCTTTTGATTCAAATGAATCAGACTATTTAATTCGTTTAAAAGTAAAACAAAGATTACGTTATAATTACGGAATTACTGAAAAACAACTTGTGAAATATGTTCGTCAAGCAAAAAAATTAAAAGAATCAACAGGTCAAGTTTTATTACAACTTTTAGAAATGCGTTTAGATAATATTGTTTTCCGTTTAAATATGGCTCCAACAATTGCAGCAGCACGTCAAATTATTAGCCATGGCCATATTTGTGTCAATTCAAAAAAAGTGAATATTCCAAGTTACATGTGTAAACCAAAAGATGTTATTTCAGTTTCAATGAAAGAAAGTTCATTAAAATTAGTAAATCATAATCTTCAAGAGTATTCACAAAAAATGAGTTCGTATAAAAAACGTTTTGAAAAAACCTTAGCATATGTTTTATTCCAAAAAAATATTTGCCCAAGTATGGCAAATGCTTTAGAAATTATCAATCAAGGAAAAGTTCAAGTCAATAATCGTAAAGTAACTGTACCAAATTACTTTTGTCGTTTCAAAGACACTATTTCTGTAAGAACAGAAAAAGGAATTCAAAAACTTCAACTGACTGATATTTAGTTCAAAAAAAGAAATTCTCTTCAAAAATGAAGAGAATTTCTTTTTTCTTTCAAAAAAAATTTTGAAATTTTTTTTTTTTTGTTTAAAATAGAGAAAAATCTTTTATGTCCAGAAATACGTTTTCAGTCAGCATTTTTCTTTTTTGAAGTTTTCACTGAAAAATATTTTGGCTTTTCTGAAACCTTGCCTTCGTGATGGAACTGGTAGACATCCTGGTTTTAGGAACCAGTGCACTTGTGCGTGTCGGTTCGAATCCGACCGAAGGCAGATCTTTATTTCACTTTTTCTCTGAAAAAAAAAAAGCAGAGAAAACTCACGCTTCACACCAAAATATTTGTTTTTTTTCTCTCAAAATCAACATTGAAAAATTTGTTCCAGAATTTTTTCTGAGACAAAATTCTTTCGCGCAATGTCATTTCTTTCAAAAAGTACTTATGCCAATCGGAGTACCGCGAATTATTTATTGTTGGGGTGAAGAACTACCAGCACAATGGACAGATATTTATAATTTTATTTTCCGTCGACGTATGGTTTTTTTAATGCAATATTTAGATGATGAACTTTGTAATCAAATTTGTGGTTTATTAATTAATATTCATATGGAAGATCGTTCAAAAGAATTAGAAAAAAAAGAAATGGAAAATAGTGGACTTTTTCAAAGTTCAACTCAAAAAAAACAAACACAAGGAGCAGGTGGTTTGAGTTCACCTCCAAATGCATTTATGGGAGGTTCAAAAAGAAAGGAACGTTCAATTGAAGATTTAATGATTTCAGAAGAAGATCTTTTTATTGATGAAAACAATATGCTTGAAACACATACATTACAAAAAATTTCATTAGAATCTTTAAATTGGAATTCTCAATTTTTTGATTATTCAGAAGAACCTTATTTATTTTATTTAGCAGAACTTTTATCAAAAGATGTAACTGGAAATAATGCAGGTTTATTAACAAATTCAGCTCTCCAAAATTATTCAATGAATGATCGAGAATTTGCAAAATTTATGATGATGTTTAAACAAATGAATCGATCAAATACAACAAATTCATTCCAAAAAAATGGAAATTCAAGTCAAAATTTTGATATTTATTCACCTTTCCGCTTTTTAGCTGATAAAATTTTTGAAAATTCTCAAAATTATGAAAAATTCAACTCTCAAAAAGAAAATTTTCAAAAAAAACTTGCACAATTTCATCCACGTGTTTCTTCAGGAACAGATGGAAAAATGGAGTCTCTTATTTCAGATACAGCAAACAAAGAATTTTTAAATTTCTTTGAAAATCAAAAAAATGAAAAAACTTTTTCTGAAAAAGCTTTTACTCAAAGACAGCTTCGACGTGATTACAGTCAAGAAAATGTTTTTTCTTCTCAATTTCGTTCACGTACACGTAATCAAGGAACTCCTTTTGATTTATTAAATCCTGATTTTTCAAAAGATACTGCATATTTAGAATATCGTGATTCTTATAGAAAACAAACAGAACGTGCCTTTCAAGAAGAAGAATCAAAAAAAGTTTTTATGGTTATTAATTCTTTTGGAGGTTCTGTTGGTAATGGTATCACAATTCATGATGCATTACAATTTATTAAGGCAGGATCAATGACTTTAGCATTGGGGGTTGCTGCTTCTGCTGCTTCACTTGCTTTAGCTGGGGGAACAATTGGAGAACGTTATGTGACTGAAGGGTGTCATGTTATGATGCATCAACCTGAAGGTGGATTATCTGGTCAAGCGTCAGATATTTGGATTGATAGTCAAGAAATTTTAAAAATTCGTTTAGATGTTGCAGAAATTTATTCTTTATCAACTTACAGACCTCGTCATAAAATCCTTCGAGATTTAGATCGTGATTTTTATTTAACTGCAATGGAAACAATTTATTATGGTTTAGCTGATGAAATTGCAACAAATGAAGTTATGCATTCAATTATTGAAATGACAAGCAAAGTTTGGGACTATCATGATAGTCAACAACAAAAATTACTTGAAAGTCGTGAAAGTGCGACTTCTGGATTTGATACACAAACACAAAATTAAATGAATACTTTCTTTGTTTTTTAAAAAACAAAGAAAGTGAATTTTCTTTGCTTTTTTCGTTCCCACATTTTTTCTGTTTTCTGAAAAAGTTCATGTCTTCCTGCATTTTTTGCACCGCTTTTTTTTTGCTCGGCTTTGCTCTGGTGGAGCCGAGCAAAAAAAAAGCGGTGCAAAAAAGGGCAAAAAAACCTTCATGGACTCTTTTGGAAAAAAGATATCAAGACAGAAAAAAGATATCAAGAAGTCAAAAAGTGGAAAGGCACAGAAATGTTATCCCCTCTGAAAATTTTCATTTTTTTGAAATTCTTGAATGAGAGAATTCATAAAAATTCGACCAGGAGTTGTTTTTATAAATTTTGAAAAAATTTCATTTTTTTGATTTGAAAAGGTTGTCATTTTTGGATGAATTTGGTGCCAAAATCCATTTTTTCGGACTTGTATTTCAAGAGGTTTTGTAGAGTCATTTCCAAAATCAACAAAACCATTCCATCGAATCCAAATAGGAGAATGTAAAGAAATTTCTTTTCGTTGATATGCTGACAAAACTTCAGAAAAATTTGAAAAAAACAAAAAGTTTTTGTTTTTTTTTTGAAAATCATAAAAGAAAAGAGTTTCTTTTTTTCGTAAAGAATTCAAAATGTGAAGAGCTGCACTTTTTGCATGGAAATCTGTTGTTAAATAATAAAGACCTAAAACCATATCTTGAGTTGGTAAAAGAACAGGATCTCCTGTCGCAGAATTCATAAAATTATTTGTTGAAAGCATAAATTTCCAAGCTTCTGCACGTGCTTCAACAGTCAATGGCACATGAACAGCCATTTGGTCACCATCAAAATCTGCATTGAATCCAGGACAAACCATTGGATGTAATAAAATTGCTCTCCCTTCAATAAGTTTTGGTAAAAAAGCTTGAAATCCTAAACGGTGAAGTGTTGGTGCACGATTTAATAAAACAGGAATATTTTTCATAATTTTCTTTAATAAAAGAAAAGCAAAAGTTGAATCTTTTTTTAAAAGATTTTTTGCACCAATCACTGTTTTTGCAAGATTCAATTGTAAAATTTGACCAATTAAAAAAGGTAAAAAAAGTTCAAAAGCCATTTCTTTTGGTAATCCACATTCATAAATTTTTAATTTTGGACCAACCACAATGACTGAACGGCCAGAATAATCAACACGTTTTCCTAACAAATATTGACGAAATCGACCTTGTTTTCCTTTTAAAATTTCCGATAATGATTTTAATGGAATTCCTCTTGAATTTGTTTCAGGTTTCACTCCTCCTTTTCCATTTTGAATCAAATTATCAACTGCTTCTTGTAATAATCTTTGTGCATATCTTAATTCAAAAGATTGATTTGTTGCTGAATCTTTTGAAAACTTTTGAAGTCTTTCATTTCGATAAAGAATCCTTTGATAAAATCGATTTAAATCAGAAGCAGCAATTTGATTTTCTAATTTCAGAATTGGTCGTAAATCTGGAGGTAAAACTGGAAGATTTCTTAAAATCATAAAAGTTGGATTTGAATTTTTTCGAAAAAATTTACGTAAAAATTTGAAACGTCGCACAATGTGTTCACGTTTTTGAATATATTTTTGAATTTTCAATGATTCTTTTTTTGAAGTTTCACCCATTTGTTTTGATGTACGAATAACTTTATTTATTTTTGGTAGTAAAATTTGATGTTGTTTTATCATTTTTTTTAAAGAAAGAGGTGTATATTCTGTTAAAAGTTTTTCAAGAATGCCTGCACCAACTTGAGTTTGTTTTTGTGATTTTTGAAAAGATGATAAAAATTGCATTGATTGATTTTTTTCACCTTTTTTTCCCATCAATCCTTCCTCTGTACCAGGGCTAAGCCCTGGTGGATGCAGAGCAGAAGAAAAATCCAGCGAGTTTTTTTCTGCTTCGCTCCATGGTATTTCAAGCTGTTCATTAAGTGGAATATCTTCAAATTCAGAAAAAAAGAAAGAATTATAATAAACAAAATATTTCCAATCTGAATCATTTTTCCACATAAAATTATACCCAATTGTAAAAAGAGGATTTTTAAAAAATTTATCTCCATTTTTTTTTTGAGTTCGTGTTTTATAAATTCTTTTATTTGAAAGAGTATATGAAGTTTTTAAGGGCAGAACTTTTTCATATTCAAATGAAGAAATATTTTTTTCTCTTTTTGATTTTCTTTCATTTTTGAAAGTACTTAAAACAAAACCACTTCGAAAAAATTCATGAAGTTTTTTTTCCTTTTTTTCTATACTTTTTTTCTTTTTTGAAAACACAAATGGATTGGAGATTTCAAAAAAATTTTTTTGCAGACTTTTCTCATTTTTCGTAAAATTATTTTCTTTGTTTAACTGCCAGGGCATAATCCAGGCAGACTCTTTTGAAAAAGTCAGATTGCTTTTTTCCTTTGTGAAACAAAAAGAGTATGCATTCTTTTCAAAAGGGTGTAAAAGAAAAACTGTTTTCTTTTTATTGAAAAGAATTTTATTTGTATTTTCAAAGAAAAAGAACAAAAGTTCAGGAGTGGAAACACTGTTTTCTTCAATAAATTCTTCCGTTCTTTTTTGAATATTTTCAAATGGAGTATATGCAATTTTTGAATTTCTTTTGAATGTATTTTTCAAAGTTGGAAAAAAAAAGCATTGCACAAGTTCTTGCAGTTGATATTTAAAAGACAATTTTTTCTTTTGCTTTTTTTTTGAAAAAGAGCTTTCAAATTTTTTATATTTTTTTAAAAAAGAAACCATTATCAATAAAAAAAAGAAATATCTTTTTGATTTTGTGTATGTTTTTTTGGCTTCTGAAAGTTCAGGTTCTTCATTTTTTTGCTGAGCAAAATAAAGTTGATTTTTCAACAAAAATTTCTTTTTTTCTGAAAATTTTTGTGGACTGTTCAAATAGAAAGAAAAATTCATAGAAAAATGGAAAAGGAAAAAAAAGAAAAGAAAAATGTTTTCTCTTTTCTTTTTTTCATCTGTTGTTTTTTTTGTGTTTGGAAAAAAAGAATCCATTGCTCCTTTTTTTCCAAAGCAAAAAAGGACAAGAATATTTTTCTCCGCTGCATCCGCTGCACGGAGAGTCAATTGTTTATCCTGTTCACCAAATTGAGTCAAAAAGAACTTTCGTGAAAAAATTTTTAAGAGATTGTTTCCATATGTCTTTTTCAAATTTTTTTCATACATTTTTTCAAAAAGAGATGTAAGAAAAATTTGCTTTTTTTTTTCTTCAATGTTTGTTGAAATTTTCAATTGAACAGGAGAAAGATTTTCTTCTTTTGTGAGATAATGAAAAAGTGAAGAAAATTCTCTTTTTTTCTTTAAAATTTTTTTTTTTTCAGGGTTCTTTGAAAAAAGTACAGACTCAGTTTTTTGAAAGCATAAAAAAAAAGAGTTTCTCTCACTTCTTTTTTTTTGTTTTTTCTTTTCAAAATGGTGATAAAAATTTTGTTTTTTTTCTACAAAATTTTTTGATTTTTGCCATGTTGTATATAAATCTGAAATTGAACCGGAAAAAAGTGTTTTTTGATCTTCATATTTCCAGACATTTTCAAGAGTCAAACAGTCCGTACAGTATACAACAGCTTCTAAATCTTTTCTTTTCATATCAAAAAAAATACTCAAATAACTCGGATTTGTTTTTAAATACCAAAGATGTGTCACAGGTGCATTTAATTTAATATAGCCAAGCTGATAACGACGAATAATAGACCATGTATATTCAACATCACAATTTGAACAAAAATATCTTGTTGTTTGTTTATGTTCTAAAATTTTCTTTGATTCAAGAGCAGTTGGTTTTTGTCTTTTTCCGCAAGCACATTCAAAATCTTTTAAAGGTCCAAAAATTCGTTCACAAAAAAGACCTCCTTTTGTTGGTTGAAAAGTTCTATAATGGAAAGTATTTGCATTTGTGACTTCACCAAAAATTTTTCCATTTGGTAATTCTTTTTCTGCCCAACTTTGGATTTTTTCAGGCGAAGCAAGTCCAATAGAAACTAACTTCAATTCATGAATTTTTGAATACCCTTTTAAAAACTTTTTTTTAAAAAAAGAAGAGGACACTTGATTTTGGGTATTTTGTATTTCAAAACTTTGCATTTTGTATGTGTTTTTTTTTTCCAAATAAGAATTCTGAATTTTTCTTAATCTCTCAAAAAAAAATTTTGGAATATTTCAAAACTTACCTTTTAAAAAAAGATACTTCTTTTCATCTTTATTTCCTTCGTGTTTTGAACCACTTTTTTCATTTTTTACTGAATTTCCAAAAAACTACTTTTTTTGAGAGAAAGAACACACAATCTTCGGAACATTCTATTCATTCAAAAACTGGGACGGAAGGATTCGAACCTACGAATATCGGTACCAAAAACCGCTGCCTTACCACTTGGCGACGTCCCAAATTTCACCCAAGAATTGACTCGGAAAAAAGAAAAAGTATGCTGCTTCCATATGGTTCTGACATGATCTTTTTCTTTTTAAAAAATAAAATCTGGGCTTCTTTTTAGAATATCATTTCTAAAAAAAAAAATCAACTTTTTTTTTTGCATTTTTTACCGGCTACGCTGGTGAAAAATGCAAACTTTTTATGTACACCGTATAGGAATTGAACCTATCTAAAAACGATTATGAGTCGATTGCCTCATCCGCTCGGCCAACGGTGTTTTTTTGTCTGCGGGAGGACCCCCAGCTTCTCCTCCGTTTTTCCTATGCCTTAAGGAGAAACAAACTCCTTTTTTTTTCGTTTTTTTTTTCAAAAAAGGGCTGCATGCCTGCCAGCACAAAATCCAGCCAGCAGCAGCAGTTTTTGAACCATTTTTTTTAGCATTTTTGACTTCTCCTTTTTTCAAAAATAAAAAAGAGAAAAACTTGAAAAAATGAAAAAATTTTTTGTTCTTTTTGTCATTTTTTAAAAATTTGACAAAAAGAACAAAAAAATGAATTTAAAGAGGTCCTGAAATACCTTGTTTACGGATCATTAAGAAGTGTGCTAACATAAATACTGCTGTTAATAAAGGTAAAACAAAAGTATGTAAACTATAGAAACGTGTTAATGTTGCTTGACCAACACCTACACCTCCACGTAATAACTCAACTAAAAAGCCTCCAATTCCAGGAATAGCTTCTGGTACACCTGTTACAATTTTTACAGCCCAGTACCCAATTTGGTCATATGGTAATGAATACCCTGTAACACCAAATGAAACTGTACAAACCGCCATGATTACTCCACTAATCCATGTTGATTCTCTTGGTTTTTTGAAACCACCAGTTAAATACACACGGAATACATGCAGAATCATCATAAGAACCATCATACTTGCTGACCAGCGGTGAATTGAACGGATAAGCCACCCAAAATTCACTTCTGTCATAATGTATTGAACAGAAGCAAAAGCTTCAGCAACAGTTGGACGATAATAAAAAGTCATAGCAAAACCAGTTGCAACTTGCACTAAAAAACAAGTAAATGTAATACCCCCTAAACAGTAAAAAATATTTACATGAGGTGGTACATATTTACTCGTAATATCATCAGCAATTGACTGAATTTCTAAACGTTCTTCAAACCAATCATAAACTTTACTCATACAATAAAAAAGATAAAAAAATTAGTACCATTAAACGAAAAAAAGAAATTTTTGTGTGAAAGAGGTCTCAAAAACAAAAAATTTTCTTAAAGAAATTTTGAGAAAAACTGAATGAAACTTCTCTCAATTATCTGAAATACCCTTTTTCTTTTGTTACAAAAGGCAATAAGCCCATAATACGAGCACTTTTAATTGTTTTTGCTACATATCGTTGTTGTTTTGCTGTTAATTTTGTTTGACGACGAGGTAAAATTTTACCTCCTAAACCAATATAACGTTGAAGTAATCCACAATGTTTGTAATCAATAATGCGACGATTATAAACATATTTTTCTGGTTTTTCTTGAAAAAGAAGAAGAAATGATTTTGGTGGAATAATAGGTTTTAATGGTTTTTTACGTTTTTTTTGATCAAATTTTCTTTGTTTTTTTTGATGAACACGAGCTACAATTTGAGAAACAGAAAAAACTTTACGTTTTGAAGAAGCACTTCCTTTCAGAAATGTTTGTTCCCCTCCTTTTTGAGAAGTTGAACGATTACCATTTTTTGAAGTTTGTACATTTGTTTGATTTGATTTACGTGAAAGTTGAAGAGGCACAAGAGATTTTTGAACATTTTCAGATGAAGAGTTCGAATTGGAATTTTCAAGAGAAAAATCAGAAGTATAAATATTTGTCATAAAAACTTGAGAAGAAAGAATAAGAAAAAGTCTGTTTTGTTTTTTCAAAGCACACACTTTTTTGAGGGAGAAACTTTTTTACCTGATGCCTGCCTGTCGCGAAACAGGCGGCAGGCAGACTTTTTTTACTATTCAGGGGGTAGGGGCAAAGCCCCAATGCCCCCTGAATAGTAAAAAAGTTTTATTTCAGTGAAGCTGCTTTTGATAAAGCTTCATTAATATTTCCTACAAGGTAGAAAGCTTGTTCAGGTAAATCATCTAATTCACCAGTTAAAATTTTGTTAAAGCCTTCAATTGATTCAGCTAAACTTACGTATTTCCCAGGAGATCCTGTGAAAACTTCTGCTACGAAGAATGGTTGTGATAAGAAACGTTCAATTTTACGAGCACGTGCAACCACTAATCTATCTTCTTCAGAAAGTTCATCTAAACCTAAAATTGCAATAATATCTTGTAATTCTTTGTAACGTTGTAATGTTCTTTTCACACTTTGAGCACTTCCGTAATGTTTTTCACCTAAAATCCAAGGCTGTAACATTGTTGAAGTTGAATCTAATGGGTCAACAGCAGGGTAAATACCTTTTGAAGCTAATCCACGTGATAATACAGTTGTTGCATCTAAGTGAGCAAAAGTTGTTGCAGGAGCAGGGTCAGTAAGGTCATCGGCAGGAACATATACAGCTTGAATTGATGTAATTGAACCATCTTTTGTTGAAGTAATACGTTCTTGTAATGTCCCCATTTCAGTTGCTAATGTTGGTTGGTATCCTACAGCAGAAGGCATACGACCTAATAAAGCAGAAACTTCAGCACCAGCTTGAACAAAACGGAAAATATTGTCAATAAAGAATAATACGTCTTGTTTGTTCACATCTCTGAAGTATTCAGCCATTGTTAAAGCTGTTAATGCTACACGCATACGAGCTCCTGGTGGTTCATTCATTTGACCGTAAACTAAAGCTACTTTTGAATCAGTTAAATTTTTTTCAACAATTACACCAGATTCTTTCATTTCTGTATACAAGTCATTTCCTTCACGAGTACGTTCACCTACACCGGCAAAAACTGAAACCCCACCGTGTGCTTTCGCGATGTTGTTGATAAGATGAGACTAAGTACCTTTTCGAATACTCGCCCCCGAACTGTACGTGCACCTTACAATGCATACAGCTCTCCCAAGAATTTTGTATATATATATTTGTCTAACTGTTTATTTACTTTGTCTATTTAATCTGTTCACTCAAAACAAAATTAATCTTTACTTTTTTTTGCTAATGCAATCCCTAACTATTGAGTGGTTAATAAAAATAGTTTCATTGTGAATTTATCTATTTGTATCAGGTCTGAATCTATTTTTGTAGTTTTGTAAAAGCCAAGTTCTTACATGTTCAGGCATGGCTGGATTTTCTGAAAATGTTTGGAAATCTGATACCCAAATTAAATCTTGTATGTCACAAGCTGGGTTTTCTAGTTTGTAGTTTTTTGCTAAATTTCCAGAAATATTATATGCTGTTGCAACTTTGGTTACTTGGTCACGAATTCCTCGTGCATATTTTCTTACAGTGATACCATTTCTTTTGCAAGCTTCTTTTAAGTCACCTGCTCTAATATCTAATCCATAATCTGTGACCATTCTTGATTCTGCAAATTTTGGTGATGTTGCACCAATTTGTACTAAATGTGCTGTTGTAACTAAAACTTTTGTGTATTCTTTTTGGTTCTGTGGAATTTTTTTGTTTGTCATAATAGTGTTAATTACTGCATCAATTTCTTGTGGGGTTGCCACAGCTGAGCTTGACTCATTAGTTACTTTCACTTTTGCTTCACTTAATAATTCATCAATTCCGTCACCTACATTATTGAAACCAATTGTTTCAGCTGCTTTTGATGTTGTTTGTTCCTTTTTAGGGTCCATATAATTTAAATTAAATGTTATAAACTTTGCTAAACCTTTCTACTATTTCTATCAACTGTTTTTTATTTTTTTTTTTTTTATAAAATGATGAGTTCTTCATCATATAAATCTTTTAATGCAATTCCATCATATTGTCCATTATGGATTTTTTTATGACATTCCCTGCAACAAGGAATTTGTTTTCTGTTAAGCTGTTTCATAATTTGTAAGAAACCACTAACTTTTCCAATTTTAATATGTTTGACATGGTGATATTCAACATGGTCTTCTGAACCACAAACTGCACAATGTTTAGAAAGTTTGTATTTTGTCCTCCAGTTGATTTTCACATTACAAATTTCATCTATTGCTCTATCTACTGTTGAGATTGATTGTTTTTCCTTTTGTTTTTTTCTTGTTTCAACTAATGTGTCATTCATGATTTTTAAGACATCTTTCCAACTGAGTAAGCTGACTGTTTTGTTTGTTTCTTTGACTGTTTTATTTCCTTCCCTGTCTAAATTTTCAACTTTTTCTGTGTATTTGATTTTGATGTTTTTTCCGTATTTTTTGAATATTTTTCTAATTGATAATTTTCTTTTATGAGCTAGTGTCTGGGCACAAGAATATGTTAATAAATAATGAATAAATTGTATATCTGTTGGGTAATCATTTACTGGTGTGTAATAGTTTACATAACCTCTGATGATGTAGTTGTATCTCTGTACAATTTCTGGTTCACTAAGGGTGGTCCAAGGGTATTTTGATTTTCCTCTCCAAGTATTTCCTACTTTTCTGACAAAGCCATTATTTATAAGTCTTGGTAAAATTCTATCTCTGTCCCATGACACAATTAAACTTGGGTTGGTTGCTCTGATTTTGTATGTAATTTTTTCACTATTTTCAATTTTTACTTTTTCAATTACTCTTCTTTTTACGATACTTTTTCTTTTAATGAGGTAACTGCCAACTTTTTTTAATCTTTTGTTTCCTTGTCTGCACAACTGATACCCTAAAAATTTTACATATTCTTCATTTCTTAAATTTGTGAGTCTTGTTTTTTCAGTACTTACTGTTAATTTCAGTTTTTCATGAATCCAATCAATGAATAATTGTTTCCATTCTGTAACTTTTTCTAGTGAGGCATTTGTGAAAAAGACCCAATCATCTGCATATCTGGTGTACCAGTATCTAATAGTTTGTCGACTTTTTGCAAAAGCTGGTACTTTCTTTTGAAGTTTATCAATTTCATTGTACTTTTTAAGTGTATGTTTTACCAGTTCTGCTTGTTTTAGTGTTTTTATGTTTTTTGGTCCTAATTCAATGAGAAGTTTTTTATAAGTTGTTAATTTTTCTTTAAGTTTCAAAGTGGTTTTCTTCTTTGAATAGCTGTTGTAGAGTTTGTTAATTGGTCTGTCTTTTCTTTCTTCTTCTTCATTGATTTTTCCAACCATTTGTTTAAATTCTGTTTTTATGAAGATATCAAACTCATGGAAATAAATGTTGTATAGTAGTGGGCTAACAACACTCCCTTGTGTTGTTCCTAATTCAGAATCTTGTCTGTAGTTTAGAAAGATAACACCACACTTAAGTCCACCTTTGATTAGTTTTAAGAATTTTTCATCTTTGATTTTTTTTCTAAGAATTTGAATGAGGATGTCATGGCAAACATTGTCGAATGCTCCCTTGATGTCACCTTCAATAGCGTAGTCCATTTGTTTGGCATATGTTTTGATTTGATTGATTGCATCCTGGCAGCCTAAGCCTGATCTGAAACCAAAGTTTGTATTTATTTTTGCAAATTCAGGGTCATATATTGCATTGAGCACAATTCTTATTGCTTCTTGTACAATTTTATCTGGAAAAGAAGAAATACCTAGTGGTCTTGCTTTTAACTCTTTAATTTGGTCCATAGTTACCTTTCCATTTTGGTGAAGTTTAATTAATTCCTTTCTTTGATCTTCTGTTACTGGGTTTTTTCCTGATTTATCCATATATACCCTTCTGATGGGTTTGAATCTGAAAGTTCCTTTTTTTAGGCTGTTTGATAATTCTTGAATGAACTGGTTTGAACTTTCATCTGCTGTTCTTGGATCTAATTTTGTTCCTGGGGTAAGTGCACCTGATTTTCCTTGAATATTTCCCATTGCTTGATACAAAATTCCTGTATCTGAGATGATATACATCAAGTCATTGAACACTGCATTTGGATATTTACTGGCTTTCACTGCAATTCTATTAACTGTCTTTAATCTCTTAAAGTCTATTTCAGTATATAAAAACTCTAATTGTTTTCTCTTTATTTTTAGAGGTATTTTTTCCATGAAAATTTCATTTAATTTTAATCTTTTACTTTGCTGTGCTTTCATATGTATCTATATATTTGCTTTGATAATTTATTTTACTTGACTGACTATATAATTATATCATTTTGTTTTTTTTATTATTTTTCAAAAGAAAAATAAAGACTTATTTTGACAAATTTTTTTTTATACAATCCCACATAGATCTACTCAAACTAATGGATTACAACTTTCCTCCATGTGTGTCTCTCAACCTTGTTGGGTTTCTTCTGGCCCTCCACCCTAATTTCTTAGGTCATGGGCCTCTCCTGTCCATATATGGGGGATTTTACACCCTAGGCACTTTATTTACTGTTCTTTACTGTTTTATTTTCTTTTCTGCACAGTGCCCTTAGACAGTCTACTAGGTTCACATTTTATTCTTATGGTGAGTAGGCATTGATATAATAGGTTATTTCTAACAAGCTAAGGACCCTCCTTGCTTTTGTGAATTTCCAAACCTGGTCATTTTAGTAATGGAACCTTACTAAATGGGATTCATTCAATAGGATTTTTCACCCATGTGCCTCATAATCACCAACTATCAACAATACCTCAATTCCACCTTTCCTCGCAGAACAATCTCTCGACTGCCCTGCTTTACTAGCATGCTATGGTCCCCTATAGATTTCTCTACTTTATTGTTTCATTTCTTCCCTTTACTTTTCTGTTACTTGCCTTTTCTTCTGAGTAAGCTAGTTGGATTCAAGGGCCAGGCACCCTTGACAACAATCTCAGTTGTAGAATATAATGCTATCCTACGCGCACTTCCATGATTAATACCGTTTTTCCTACGCCTGCACCGCCGAATAAACCGATTTTTCCTCCGCGACGGTATGGTGCTAATAAGTCAACAACTTTAATACCTGTTTCAAAAATAGAAAGACGAGTGTCTAAATCAACGAAAGCTGGAGCAGTACGGTGAATAGGAAGACTTTCTTCATTTTTTACTGGACCTAAGTTGTCTACTGGTTCTCCTAAAACGTTGAAAATACGTCCTAAAGTTGCTTTTCCTACAGGTACACTTAAAGGTTTTCCTGTGTCAAAAACTTCCATACCACGCATTAAACCATCTGTAGGGTTCATAGCTACTGCACGAACACAACTGTCACCTAAAAGTTGTTGGACTTCAACAGTAACACTCATTTCAGAACCAGCAGCATTTTTTGCTTGAATTGTTAAAGCATTATAAATATTTGGAACTTGACCTTGACCAAAAGCAATGTCTAATACAGGTCCAATAATTTGTGAAATTTTTCCTACGTTTTTCGTATTAACTGAATCGCTCATTTTTGAAAAAAGAACTAAATGAAAAATTGAAACTTCCGTTTTTCTTTTTTCTCAGAATTTTTTCAAAGAACAAAAAAAATTTTTTGATCAAATGCCTTCATCCACATTTTTTCCCAGCACTTTTTTTTTTGCCAGGGCCCTGGCAAAAAAAAAGCAAAAAATGAAAAAGCAAAAAAATCATAAAAATTTCTTTTTTTGAAAACAAACAGGGAGGAGTCATTTTTATTAAGTTTGAAAAAATCAAAACTTTTTAAAAAGACCCTTTCTTTTTGCCATTTTTGAAAAAAGCACTTTTTTTACTCCACTCTACTCCACCGGGGCAGAGCCCCCCACTAGGTGGAGTGGTAAAAAATGCAAAAAAAAAGCTACTCTCTTTTTACCTGCTGTGGGGGAAAAGAGAAAAAAGAATTTATAAATGAACAATGTTCAAATTTTTTTTTGTTTTTTAGAACACTTCCTTTTTTTCGGGATGACAGGATTCGAACCTGCGACACCATGCTCCCAAAGCATATGCGCTACCAAGCTGCGCTACATCCCGTTTACCATTTTTTTTTTCAAAAGAAAAAATGTGGATTCAAAGACTTTTTCCTTTTCTGCATTTTTACAAAACGGAAAAACCTAAAAAAGAAAATTTTTATCAAAAAATTTTCTTTTTTTAACAAATTATTATAAATAATTTTGGAAAAAAAAGCAACAGAAAAAGAGTAGAAATTCTTTGAAACATTGAAAACTCTTTTGATGTTTGTAACTTTTTACAAACATCAAAAGAGTTTTCAATGTTTCAAGAAAGTATTTGTTTTTTATCATTTTTTTGTAAAAGAAAGTATACCCTTTTTTTACAAAAAAAAGTACATGCCTTGTTCAAATTTTTTCTTTCTTTGAATTTTTTCAATTTTGAAAACTTTGCTCTCAAAATGAAGAGTTTCAAAGAGGATAAAAAAATTAATCAACAATGTTTGTAACAACACCAGCACCTACAGTACGACCACCTTCACGAATAGCAAAACGCATACCTTTTTCAACAGCAACTGGATAAATTAATTGAACTGTAACTTCAATACGGTCACCAGGCATTGCCATTTTATTTGAATGTTCTTCAGCAACTGAAGAAGGATTTTTCATTTGAATGTGTGTAAAACTTACAATTTTTCCAGTTACATCTGTTGTGCGAATAAAAAATTGTGGTTGGTATCCAACTAAGAAAGGAGAGTGACGCCCACCTTCTTCTTTTGTTAATACATAAACTTGAGCTTCAAATTTTGTATGCGGAGTAATTGAACCTGGTTTTGCTAAAACCATTCCACGTTCAATTTCTTTTTTTTGAACACCACGTAAAAGTACACCAACGTTATCACCAGCCATTGTTTCATCTAATGTTTTTTTGAACATTTCAAGACCAGTAACAACTGTTGATTTCGTATCTTTTAATCCAACTAATTCAACGTTTTCACCAACTTTTAACGTTCCACGTTCAACACGACCAGTCGCAACTGTACCACGCCCTGTGATTGATAAAACGTCTTCAATTGCTAATAAGAAAGGTTTGTCTGTTTCACGATCTGGAGTTGGGATGTATTCATCAACACGATCCATTAAATCATAAATTTTGTCAACCCATTTGTTTTCACCACGTTTGATTGATGAATTTTCAACAAGAGCTTCTAAAGCAAGTAAAGCTGAACCACTTACGATTGGAATTTCATCACCTGGAAATTCGTATTTATCTAATGTTTCACGAATTTCTAATTCAACTAATTCTAATAATTCTGGGTCATCAACTTGGTCTTCTTTGTTTAAGAAAACAACCATGTTTGGAACTCCTACTTGTTTTGCTAATAAAATGTGCTCTTTTGTTTGAGGCATCGGACCATCAGCACCTGAAACAACTAAAATAGCACCATCCATTTGAGCTGCACCAGTAATCATGTTTTTTACGTAGTCAGCGTGGCCTGGACAGTCAACGTGTGCGTAGTGACGATTTTCTGTTTCATATTCTACGTGAGCTGTATTAATTGTAATACCACGAGCTTTTTCTTCTGGAGCAGAATCAATTTCATCATATTTTTTTCCTGTTGCACCACCTAAAGCTGCTAAAGCCATTGTGATTGCAGCAGTTAATGTTGTTTTTCCGTGGTCTACGTGACCAATCGTACCAATATTTACGTGTGGTTTTTTACGTTCAAATTTTGCGCGTGCCATAATTTTTCAGTTTTTGTAAAGTATTTTTTGTCTGTATAAGCCAATTTTCCAAGTATCTAGAAGTATACCAAAAAATTTTTTTTTTTCTATTTTTGTATTTCTTTCAAACTTTTTTTAAAATGTGTCCACAGGGCTGCAGAGCTGCGGAGAAAATTCACTTTTTTGTTTTTCAAATAGGCCCAACCGGACTTGAACCGATGACTTATTGCTTGTAAGGCAATCACTCTACCAACTGAGTTATGGGCCTCAAATCTATGTATATTTTATACTAGAAATAAAAAAATAGCAAATTTCAAAATGCATCGGAATGACTGTCTTTGTCTGCTTTTTTTCTTTTTTTGTATTCTTTTCATATGAAAAGATTATTTGAGCAAGGAGGGATTCGAACCCCCGACTCTGTGGTTCGTAGCCACATGCTCTAGTCCACTGAGCTACATGCCCTTTACATAAAATATTTCCTTTTTTAAGAAAGATATTTTTTTTGCTGCTGCCCGCTGGACTTTGTCCTGGCAGGCGGAGAAAATTTTCAATTTTGAGCTTTTTGTTTGCTTTTTTTCATTTTTATTTATTCTATCTTAAAAAAAATAGAAAATCAAGTTTTTTCTATTCGTGCACTTTCTTTTCTGTTGTCTTTTCTCATTTTTGGAGATCCTTTTTTCCTATAGTTTACCTTTTTTCCCAGTTTTTTTTTGCCCTATGTTTTTCTTTATTCTTTTTCATAAAACTCTATTTTAAAAAAGCAGTTTTTCTTAGAAAAAGGTTCCATAGAAAAAATGAAACCTTTTTCTAAGAAAAATTTTTTAAGCAGATTCATTTGATGCAGTTTTTACATATAAAATAAGAAGAAATGAAGTCGGAATGATGATAAATAATGCTGTTGCTGTTAAGCCAAAGATATTAACTTCCATAAAAAAGTTTTTTCAATTTTTATAAAATTGTTTTTATAAAGAATGCATTTTTTATAAAAAAGCACTCAAATTTTTTAAAAACAATATATTTCTCAATGTGTAGTTTTCTCAAGTTTGAATATTTTCAAAAAAGATAAAAAAATACAAAAAGAAAATTTTTTCAATTCAAAAACTGGAATAAAAAAAGAAAGCATGTCTGCTCTTTTTTTTTGAATCAGTTCAAAAAAGTTCTTTCCACTCTTTATGTTTAGAATCTTGAAAAACAAAAGACGTTTCCCACAGAGCAGTTTTTTTTTCATTTTTCGCAAAAAAAGAAAAAAGTGATAAAAACTGCGGGAAGAAAAAAATGCATTTTTTCTCTTTCTTTTTTGCCTTTGGTTCAATTGAACCAAAGGCAAAAAAGAAAGAGAAATACAAAATAAAAAATCAGTTATTCTGAACCTTTTCGGATATATTTTTTTTAGAAATTCTTTAAAAAAAGTTGAAAAAACCAGAAGAAAAAATTTTTTCTTCTGGTTTTTTCATTAAATAACAAATGAATTAAAAATTCCTACAGCAAAAACTAAAAGAAGCCATAAACTTAAACCAGAAAAAACAATACCTTTGTTTTCTGACCATCCGTTTGGTGTTGCAAAAACAACTGGTACACCTACCACTAGAGCAAACGAAACAGCAATTAAAGCTAATAATGAGATTTGAAGAATAGATGTCATAAAAATTGAAATATTCTTGCTTAGCAAGAGTTTTTTTGGGAAAGAGGCGTAGAAAGAAAAATGATTTCAAAAATTAGGGAAGTTCTTCAGGAATAAAACCTGAAGAACTTCTCTGGTTTTACCTCTCTATTCTTTTTTATTCAAATAAAAAATCATTTTTTTGTACGATTTTTCAAAAACAAGAAATTTTTTCCTCTCCTTTTTCAAATGAATCCACTTTTTTGAACGAAAAAGCGGGAATACAAAGTCCTTTGTTTTCTCGTTTTTTTTTCAAATTTTGCAAATGATTTACAACTCTTTCTTTTTTTGGCTGAAAAAAAATGTATAAATCAAAAATGTCAAAGCAGAAAAAAATCTTTATGAAACAAAAAACTGAAAAAAGAAAAAAAATCAGTTCAATTTGAACAAAATTCTTTTTAAAAGAACCTTTATGGAAAATAATTTTTTGTAAAAAATTCTTTAAAAAACTTTTCATTTGTTTTTGTGGTGCTTCTCCTATTCAGACATTTTTTGTTTTTTCACTCTTTTTTACCGGGGCTGCTTTGCTGCATTTGCAACTGCTTTGCTGCTTCACTGCTTCTTTTTTTGCCGGGGCCCTGCCCCGGCAAAAAATACCAGGTAAAAAAATTGTGTTCAAAAAAAAGCAAAAAAAAAAGCGGAGAAAAGAAGGGGAGGTTCAAAAGAACATTCAATTAAACAGAATCTTTTAAAAATCCATAACTGTGCAATCCTTCTCCTAATAAATTCACACCTAAAAAACAAATCCAAACAGTAACAAAACCAACAGTTGCAAGAATAGCTGGTTTTTTTCCTTGCCATCCTTTTGAAATACGAAGATGGAGATAAATTGCAAAAACAAGCCAAGTTGCAAAAGCCCACGTTTCTTTTGGATCCCAACTCCAATAAGATCCCCATGCTTCATTTGCCCAAACTGCTCCAGATAAAATACCAATTGTTAAAAGTGGAAAACCAATTCCTAAAATTCGATAGCTCAAATTATCTAAATTTTCTGCAAATTGTTTTTTCATTTGCATTTGTGTTTCATTTGGAATTGTATTTGCTCTTTTTTGCTCTTCTGCAATAAAAGATTCAGTTGATGAAGCGAACAGAGAGTCTGCATTGTTTTGAAGTGTATTCTTTTGAGAATCAGAGGAAAAAGCATATCCTTCTGGTGAAGCAAGTTCACCATTTTTTCTTTCAATTTGCGTCTCCTTTTTTCTGAGCTCAGTAAAAGAAAAAATGAAAGGGATGTCAAAAAATGAAGAAAAGAGAGTTTTTTCTTTTTTCCCACTTTTTTCAACATTCAAATCAAATTGTACATTTTTTGTAACAATCAAAAAAGCAATTGAAAGTAAAGAACCACAAATTAAAGCAGAATAGCTTAAAATCATAACAGTTACATGCATCATTAACCAATTTGATTGCAATGCAGGAACAAGAGGAGATGATTGCTGCATTTCTAAAGGGAGACGAAAAGTTGCAAAAGCATTAATAAATAAAGCAGTTGGAGAAGTCAATGCACCTACAAAAAAACGTTTTTCAGCATTTTCTAAAAGAAAATGAAAAGTGGATACACTCCAAGATAGAAATATAAGTGATTCATATAAATTGCTTAAAGGAAAATGGCCAGATTCCTTCCAACGTAAAATCAAAAGGCTTAAAAGACAAAAATTTGCACAAACCATTGCAATTCTTCCAATATTCCATTTTTGTACATGAAAAGCAATTTGAACCCAATATGAAATCATTGAAAGAAACAAGAAAAAAAAAGAAGAATTTGCAAAAAAATTCTCATAGATAAAAATATTCATAGTATGGGAACTTGAATTTGTCCTTTGGTGCATAGTTTTTTTCCTAGCAAAGCTGGGAAAAAAGTGCTTCTCATCCATTTTTTCCACTTTTTTTTGTCTGCTCCACTCCACGTTGTGGTGGGCTTTGCCCAGCGAAGCAGGAAAGCAAAGCCCACCACTCCACGTTGTGGTGCCTGCTTCGCGGCAGTGCCGGGACAAAGTCCAGGCGGTGGGGCGTAAGGCAAAAAAAAGCGGAAAAAATGAAGAAAAGGATACAATTTTTTGTGGACAGAGAATATATGAAAGTGTATTATTCTCTTTGTTTTTCTGGGCTGTCAAGAAAAAAGCTCAACTCAAGAAAAGAGTCCAAAAAACAAATGGACCCATTTTTTTTGTTTTTTACTTTTTTTCAAAAAGAAAAAAGGCATAGGTCAACACTTTCCTTTACCAAAGGAAAAAATCAGTTCATTTGTTTTGCTCCGTGCCCATTGTAATTGCTTTTGAAACAGTCAAAAGAAAAAAATATCCTTTCATTTTTTGTGAATACTTTCTTTATTACCCCAAGTGAAATGTTGTTTTTGTAAATCTCTCTGTTGCTTTTTTTTTTGCACTGCAGCGAAGCAATACTTCGTAGTAGTGGAGGGGCAAAGCGCTGACAGACTGCATTTTTTTTCTATTGAAAAATTGAATATTTTATTTCGAAATCCTTTCTATAAATGTATTTTATAAAAAGGATTTCGAAAAAAGTTTTTTTATTTTTGAAAGCATAAAAATTTCTTTTTTCTTGAATTGAGAAAAGAAATTTTTATCCAAATTTTCCAGAAGTTGAAGCTAATAAGAAAGCAGCATAAGTAAATACATAACCTACTGAGAAATGTGCTAAACCTACTAAACGAGCTTGAACAATTGATAACGCAACAGGTTTGTCACGCCACATAACTAAGTTTGCTAAAGGAGTTTTTTCGTGAGCCCAAACAAGAGTTTCGATTAATTCTTGCCAGTAACCACGCCATGAGATTAAGAACATGAATCCTGTAGCGTAAACTAAATGGCCGAATAAAAACAGCCACGAGTAAACCGAAAGGCTATTCATACCAAAAGCATTGTACCCGTTAATTAATTGTGATGAGTTTAACCATAAATAGTCACGTAACCACCCCATTAGATATGTTGATGATTCATCAAATTGAGAAACGTTACCTTGCCATAAAGTTAAATGTTTCCAATGGAAATAAAATGTTCGTTGAGAAAGCAAAGCCCCTTTTTTCAAAGGCAGTACCATTTGCTCTCAGGAGGACTATATCTTCAATTTTTTTCCTCAAATAAAACAGAAAGAACAAAAAGAAAAAACTCTTATTGTTCAAAAGTTTTTACTTTCAGGAATGATTTGAGCTTTCATGAAAAAGACTCTTTTTAAAAAAGCGAAGCGCTATGCAATACTATTTCCCTGCTTTGCTTCGCAAGGCACTTTATTGCGAGTCTCTGAACATTCTGAACACTGCAACAAATATTTCTTTTCAATTTTTGGAATAGAAGAAAGTGTGTTTTCTTCCTTGAAAGCTGAAAAGAAAGTTTTCACGAATTTGAAACAATTCAGATTTGTTGCGGATTTTCTCTTTTCTCAAAATATATTTAGGAAAGATAGATTTCCCGCAATTCACTTCGTTTAAAATGTCTTGGAACAAATTTTTTATTTTTTTTTATTTTTTACCCTTTTTGACCACATTTTTTTTATTTCTTGCAATTGCATTCTGTCGTAAAACTTCTTGTTCAAATTCGAGTTCCTTTCTTCTTTCAGGGGTTAAGTTTGGATTTTGTAAGCAATTGTCAAAATGCCAACGTTTTCCAGCACTGCATGGGACTTGTTTGTGACAATGAGGACATTCTTTTCGCATTTGTGAAACAATTTTCATATTTTTTGAGCGATTTTTTGTTTCTTCTTCAGAACGTTCTCGTGTCAATTGTGCAAGTTTGATTTTCTCACGAGTGGAATGACTCACACTTCTTCCTTTGAGTTTTTTTGAACGTTTTTTGTTTGCTTCAAAAGTTTGAACACGTCCTGTATTATCATAACAAAATTTTTGAGATGTTTGATTTGCTTGATTTAAAAATTTTGGATGATTTTTAACATCAAAGAAATGGTGATAAGAAACTTCAGCTTCAAGAGCATCTTTTTCAAACAAAAAAATTCCTAAAATTTTTTTTGTGAAACAGTCTTTTTCAGAAGTTTTTCTCAAATTTTGAATAACTTTACTTGAACTCCAGTATGCCGTATCCTGAAAAGGACTAAAAAAAGTTCCTCGATACCCAGAATAATATTTTTTGGTTCTTTTCTCACTGTGACCGGTAATTGGCTCTGATGGAGAATACGTAATTCTATAGAAATAAAAAATTTTCTTTTTTTTGCGTTTTTCACCTTGCCAAAGGCAAGGCAATTCACTCAAAAATTTTTTTTTCTCACTGGGACAAGTAACAAAATCTTGAAACATTTGAAGAATTTCCTTTTCTTCTGAAGAAAGATTGTCACATAAAAAAAAAATTTCAATTGTTTGTAAAAGATTTTCATATGTCAAATTTTCTGTTTCAAAAAGAAATTTTAAAATTTTTTCAAAAATCTCTTTTGAAAAATGTTTTGAATTGAATAAATCGGAAAGAATTGCACCAATAATAAAAACGGAACCAGATTTTTCTTTTTTCCATTTTTTCTGAAAATTTGATTCTACCAAGGATATTTTTTTCGAAATTCAGAAAAAAAAGGATTGAAATAAAGATTTTTTGAAGATAACAAATCTGTGAGAGATTGAAAGACACTTTGCATAAAATAATAAGTTTAAAGAAAAAAAAAATGCAAAAAAATGCAAAAATAAAACCAAGACAAAGCAATAAATTTTTTTGAATTTAAAGTGAGCAACTTTTATTTACCCATCCAATTGTGTTTAACATCCAGAAAACAGCTAAATAGAAAGCATCGTAAGCAGAAATATCACAAGTACCTCCACGACCAGGACCATCACAAGGGAAGCTGTATCCAAAATCTTTTTTATCAGGCATTAATTTTGATCCACGTGCATCTAAAGCACCTTTTACAAGAATTAATGTCGTTGTGTGTAAACCTAAAGCAATAGCATGGTGAACTAAGAAATCACCAGGACCAATTGTTAAGAATAAAGAGTTTTGGTTGTTGTTAATAGCATCTAACCAACCAGGAAGCCATAATGTTTGACTTGCTGATGAAGCAGAACTTGAAGATGATGATAATAAGAAATCAAAACCATATAAAGCTTTTCCATGTGCAGCTTGAATCCATTGTGCAAATACAGGTTCAATTAAGATTTGTTTTTCTGGAGTTCCGAAGGCTTGCATAACATCATTATGTACATAAAGACCTAATGTGTGGAAACCTAAGAATAAAGAAACCCAACTTAAGTGAGAAATAATAGCTTCTTTATGATCTAACATACGAGCTAAAACATTTCCTTTGTTTTGTTCAGGATCGTAATCACGAATCCAGAAAATAGCACCGTGAGCAAAAGCACCACACATAATGAAACCAGCAATATATTGGTGGTGTGTGTATAATGATGCTTGTGTTGTGAAATCATTTGCTAAGAATGCATACGGAGGTAAAGAATACATGTGTTGTGCAACTAAAGAACAAATAGTCCCAACAGAAGCTAATGCTAATCCTAATTGGAAATGTAAAGAGTTGTTTACTGTATCAAATAACCCTTTGTGACCTGCACCCAGACGTCCACTCGGAGCCACGTGTGCATCTAAGATAGCTGACATGCGGTGCCCAATACCAAAGTTTGTACGATACATGTGCCCAGCAATAATAAAAAGAACAGCAATAGCTAAGTGGTGGTGAGCCATGTCTGTTAACCAAAGACTTTGTGTTTGAGGGTGGAAACCACCTAAAAACGTTAAAATTGCTTCACCTGCACCATCTGATGTCCCAAAAACATGGCTTGCTGAATCAGGATTTTGAGCATAAGCTGCCCAGTTTCCTGTCCAGAAAGGAGTTAAACCTTGAGGGTGTGGTAATTGTGTTAAGAAGTTATCCCAACCTACATGTTTTCCACGTGATTCAGGAATAGCAACGTGTACTAAGTGACCAGTCCACGCTAAAGAACTTACTCCAAATAAACCTGAAAGGTGGTGATTCAGACGTGATTCTGCATCTTTAAACCAAGATAAAGAAGGTTGGAAGCTTGGTTGTAAATGTAACCAGCCAGCAAATAAAAAAACTGCTGAAACAAGTCCTAAAAAAACCGAACCAACATATAAATCTTGATTTGTTCGCATACCGATTGTGTACCACCATTGGTACACACCAGAAGTTGAAATGTTTACAGGGCCAGAAGCTCCACCACGAGTGAATGCTTCAACAGCTGGTTGACCAAAATGCGGATCCCAGATTGCATGAGCAATTGGACGTACGTGAATTGGGTCTGCACCCCACTGTTCGAAGTTTCCTTGCCATGCTACGTGGAATAAATTTCCTGATGTCCAAAGGAAAATAATTGCTAATTGTCCAAAATGAGAAGCAAAAATTTTTTGGTATAAATTTTCTTCAGTCATACCATCATGACTTTCAAAATCATGTGCTACAGCAAGTCCAAACCAAATACGACGAGTTGTTGGATCTTGTGCTAAACCTTGGCTAAATTTAGGAAACAATTTAGTTGCCATAGTTTTTTATCCTCATTTATCCCACTTTTTTTCCCTGCATACGCTGCATAGCGTATGCAGGGAAAAAAAGCAGAAAACAATTGCAAAGCGAACTTTGCCTTCAAGTTTTTGAAAAGTGATTCATCCGCTGCTCACAATGTACCATTTTTTGTTTTTTCCCGCCAAGACAAAGTCCAGGCATGCGCTGCATGGTAAAAAAGAAAGAAAGGCAAATAAATACTGAAAAGAGTGGATTCTTTGCCATATTTGAATTTTACTATTTTTCTTTTATACTTTGTAAAGAAAAAAGTATCATCCAACTTTTCCACTTTTTTTCAACAAAAAATGTATACCACTTTTTTTCAACAAAAAATGTATACCACTTTTTTTCTTTAAGAAAAAAAGTATAATTTATGGAAATAAAGAAAGTGGAGTTGACACTCGAAAAAAACTCAAGTGCTACGCACTTGTTTTTTACCATGGTTTTTTTGTTTTGCTCTGTTTTCCCAAAAAGTTGGGAAAAACGCCAGGATTACTATGCAAGGATGTAAAAAAGCCAGGTATGCAAGAAAAAAGAAAATTCTTTCTTCTAAACTTTTTTACCTTTTTTCATTTTTGATACAGAGAAATGGAGAGAAAAAAGAGATTACGAAAAAGGAGATTGAATTCAAAGTTCAAAATTGAAATTCAATTTTGAAATCCCTTTTGAATAAAATGTGTATATATACACAAAAATGTATTCAAAAATCTGCTCTTCAATTTTTTGTTATTTTCTGAGTGGTTTGAAAAAAGGAGAATGTCTTTTAAAAATTAGACTTTCAAAAAAAATTTCTGAAATATGTCGAGTGGAATTTTATTTGCTCATACAGAAATAAAATGTATTTCATTTTTTTCATTTTCTTCTATTTTATCAATAAAAAAAGAAATTCAAAAATGTTTCTTTTCAAATTTTTGAATGAAAATTTGAGTCTTTTTTCAAAATATCTCCTTTTTTTTTTTAAGAGAGTGAATTTTTACTTTTTTGATTTCTTCAAAAAATTGCTATATATTCAAATTGATTCTCTTTTTTTGAGTGCACAATGAGAAAAAAAAATTTGTTTTGCATTTTTATGCTTTGCAGACTTTACTATGAGCTTTAAACCATTTTTAATACAAATAATTTTTTTTGAAAAATTTTGTACAGCCATGCATACTTTTTTGAAAACTTCTTTTCAATAGACTCAAAACTTTTTTTTGTTTTTTTTGAAAAAAAAACAAAAAAAGCAAAACTTCTGCTTTTCACGAAATTGAAATATTTGCGTTTATAGAATTTTGTTTTTGTTGACTTTTTTGAACTTTTTTCTTTTCTCCTCCTTTTTTTAATTCAAAAAAAAATCAGAGAATAAAAATTTTCATTCACACCAAGTTTTTTTACTTTTTTTATATTTTTTTCCAATTTTCTCTAAAAAAAGAATATATTCTCAATACTTTTTCTTTCGTTTTCTTTTTTTCAAAAAAAAGGAAAAAAGAAAACAAAATATACCCCCAGGGGAATTCGAATCCCCGTTTTCTCCGTGAAAGGGAGGTGTCCTGGGCCTCTAGACGATGGGGGCACATAATTTTCAAATTGGAAACACAAAAAACATCCTTTTCAAAAGATGAAAACATTTCAATTGACTTTACATATTTTATATATCAAGTCTAAAAAAACGTCAATATATTTGAAGTTTTTTTTTATAATTTTCAAAAATTTGAACTTTTTTTCATTTTTTGAGTCTTTATTTATAAAAAAAATTGGATTTTTTTCTCGAAATGAAAATTTATAAATTTATTCTTTTTTCTTCTTTTAGACAAGAAAATTGGATTTTACAAAGTAAAAACCTGAGGAATCCATTTTTTTTAACAAAGTTATTCAGATTTTCCTTCTTTTTTTGAGCTTTTTTTTGTGTTTTTTACTGCTTTTTTTGGACCACTTTTTTTACCAGCATAGCCACCAGTAGAAAAATGCTGCCTGGATTGATTTTTTTGTCCTGCCTGCTTCGTGGCAGTGCTTTGCCCCCCTGCCGCGAAGCAGGCAAGACAAAAAAAGCGGGAAAAAACAAAAACTGCAGAAAAAACAAAAAAGAATATCAAAAAAGTGCAAAAATGACTTTATTCTTTTGGAAAATCTTTCACGCCCTGTAGGACTTGAACCCACGACATCAGGTTTTGGAAACCTGCGTTCTACCAACTGAACTAAGAGCGTTTGTTTGCTTTTTAAAACTCTTTATCTTTTGGTAAAACGATAAAAAAAAAGAAAAAAAGTTGTTTTCAAGGAAATTTTCCATAAAAATTGACAGTCCCCCTTTCAAAAAAGAAAGTTTATAAATATATATTTATTATTCCATTTTTTCTTGAAAAAGTCAAATATTTGAAATTCTCAAACTCTTTCCAAGGGACTTCTTAAAAAGCGGGTAACGCCACTCAAACGCGCGACATCCTCCTTGGCAAGGAGGTGTTCCACCAACTGAACTATACCTGCAAACTTTCTCATTCTTTTTATTTTAGAAAAAATTTGTAGAAAATTCAACTTTTTTACCTTTTTCTACTTCACAAAGTTGTATTTTTAGAAAAAGGTAAAAGAATTGAATTTTATTTTTCATTTCTAAAAGAAAATCCCATTTTTTTAAATTTTTTTTGGATTAAAGAAAGGGAAAAATTTCCAATTCCATAAAAGGTTTGTAATTGTTTTGGAGTATATTTGAGAATGTCTCCAACCGTCAATAAATTATTTTGGAGAAAACAATGGGTAATTCGAAAAGGAAGAGAAAGTTTTTCAACTGAATATGATTCATTTATTTCATTTTCAAACCTGAATGTACTTTTTTCCTTTTTATCATCTCCATTGCTGCGCTGAGAAAAACGCTGAGAAGAGTTTGCAAGTGGATCGTTTGAAAGAGAAACTTTGAATTTTTCAGAAAAACTTGTTTTTAAAAAATCAGATGCATCAATAGATACATTTGTGTTTTTCAATTTTTTTTTTGTATCAAAATTTTCAAGTTTTTTGAAAACATCATAAAACGCATAATCATATTCATAACTTTTTAAAATTTTATTCAGAGTTTCTTCTGATTCAAAAAATTGACTATTCAATTTTGAATTCACATTTTTCATAGAGTCAAATTTGAAAAAAATATTTTTATAAAAGTCAAAAGTGAAATATAAAGCTTTCCGAGGATGAATGCTCCCATTTGTCCAAATTTCAATATGAATAACTTGACTTTGAGAATTTTGACCAATTGGCGCAAGATTTTGAATCAAATAATTCACTTTTACAATTGGATTGAAATTTGGATCCACCCATAAAGAATTTGTTTTTTTGTCTTTTTTTTGAAAATCTTCTGTTCCAATTTTTCCCAGCCCTCCTTCCTCCGCACCAGGGCTTTGCCCTGGTGATTCGCTTTGTGGCAAAGAACGTAGTTTCAAATCTGACATTTTTTCTGGAATACCATTTTTTTGAAGAGGAAAAAATTCAGGGGTATTTAAAAAATCTGAAATTGTAAATTTTAAAGAAAGATTTCCATTTTCATTTAATGTTGCAATATATTGATCAGGATCAACAGAGTGAATATGAGGGGGTAATTTGAAGTCAGACGCGCGAACAATTCCAGGTCCACGGACATTCAAATACCCATAAAGAGGTTTTGAGAGAGGGAAAGAAGTTTTTAAAACAATTTGTTTAAAATTCAATAAAATATCTAAAACTGATTCACGAACACCTTCTATTGTTGAATATTCGTGAAACACACCATCAATTTCAATATGTGTAATTGCAATATTTGGAATTTCAGTTAAAAGTGTTCGTCTTAATGCATTTGCAATTGTTAAACTTTGACTGTTTTTAAAAGGGCCTAATGAAAAACTTCCATAAAAACTTCGAGGATTCTCGAGAACACAGTCTTTACACCCTAAAAAAAAATCTTTAAAAGTTTTATTCATTTTTTTTCAAGTCTTTTTTTTTCTTAAATCAAAAGAAAAATACGAAAAAAAAACATTTTTTTATATTTCTACAGCTTTTTTGAAAAATGTATACAATTTTTTATTTTTCAGAAAAAGTGGAATTGTCTTTTCAATTTTTTTGCACATTCCTTTCTCCTTGTATTTCAATATTTTTTCCTTTTTTTGAAAAGAGGGATTCAATAAGTGAATCATTTCTCTTTTTTAAGGGGCTGCTTTGCGCCCAGGCAGAAAAGAAAAACTGTTCAAAAAGAGAAAAACAAAGAAAGTTTGAAAAAGGGAATAAAAAAAAAAGAAATATCAACTCTTTTGAGAGATGTGAAAAAATATTTTAGAAAACATTTGTCTATTTTCCAAATTTCAAAAACATAACTGATAGCAAAAAAAAATTTTTTCTCTTCTTTGAAAACAGAAAAGTATTTTCAAACCTGATGAATTTGGAGAGAATGAGAAATTCACGTACAAAAACAAAAAAATGTTTTTGTACTTTTTTATGCCTACTACTAGATTCGAACTAGTGACTTTCCGCGTATGAAACGGATGCTCTGGCCAACTGAGCTAAGTAGGCTTTCTTTATTATACAAAATTTTTGAAAAAATAAAAAGTTTTGAGATACATCAAAAAGAATATTTAGAATTATCTAAAATGTTTGAGCTTAGCAGGAATCGAACCTGCATCAAAAGTTTAGAAGACTTTTGTCTTATCCGTTGGACCATAAGCTCTTCTCAATTATTATATGAAATTTATACAAAAAAAACAATTGAAGAAACTTTGATTTTCTAAATTTTTCTTTTTTGTTTCCAAAATGTCCATAAAAATTTGACTGCTATTTACCTTTTTTTGGTTTTGACTGCTCCTTTTTTTCCCACCTGCTTTGCGACAGGGAGAAATTGAATAGAAAAAAAGGAAGAAAAAAGGATCCGCTTTTTTTTTTCAAAAAAAAATGCGGCCTGCATCTACATAGTGGAGCGGTGAGACATTTTTCTTTTTGTTCTGTTTTAAAAACAGAACAAAAAGAAAGAAAAAGAAATTAGAATAAACCAAAAGTTAAACTAATTTCAATAGGTAAAGTTGCACCGATACCTAACCAAACAGCAACTAAAGTTCCTACAAGGAAAAGAGTTGTTGCAATAGGACGACGAAAAGGGTTTTGGAATTTGTTAATGTTCTCAATGAACGGAACAAATGCAAGTGCTACAGGAACTGCAGCCATTAGAACCACACCTAATAGTTTATTTGGAACTGTACGAAGAAGTTGGAACACAGGGTAGAAGTACCATTCGGGTAAGATTTCTAATGGTGTAGCAAAAGGATTCGCAGGTTCTCCGATTGCTGCTGGATCTAAAACTGATAATCCAATAACACAAGCAAAAGTTCCTAAAATAACAACTGGGAAAATATATAATAAGTCATTTGGCCAAGCTGGTTCACCATAATAGTTGTGACCCATACCTTTTGCTAATTTTTCTTTTAATACTGGATCTGTTAAATCTGGTTTTTTTGTAACTGACATAAAAATCTTTTTTCTTGCATAGAAAAACCATTTCAAAAATTTGTATGTTTTTTTTACAAATTTTCAATTCCATACTTTTTTTTTTGGTTTTTTCATATTCAATATGCAATTTGAAAGAGTCGATAATTTTGTTTTTCACAAGTTCTCAAAAACTCTTTTTTTTTTTGTTTTTTGAACAAAAAAAGGTGAGAGCTTTGATATCAAAAATGAAAAAACAAACTCAAAAACTTTTCCTTTTTTTCTTCTTTTTTATCTCAAAAAAAATAAAAAATGGAAAAAAATTGCTTTTTTGCCCCGTTTTTTGACTTTGTTAAAAAATAGAAATGGGTAAAAAACAGATAAAAATATCTTTTGATTTTTTCTTTCAACTTGAGACCCTTTCATTTTCGTTTTTTTTCTAGCGCTTTTTTTTGCCTGGAAAAAAGGAGCAATTTTTTTGTTTTTGCTTTTGAAATGAAAAAAGAACTGTTTTTTTCAAATATTGAAAAAAGTTCTATGTGGAAAGAGAAAGTTTTTTTTATTTGCTTTATTTTATCTTTTTTTATCTTTTTTTTTTGAAAAAAGGATAAAAAAAGATAAAAAAATGGATTAGAAGTTCATCTCAGCTAATTGAACTTTTTCAAATTGTTTTTTCTTCAATACTAATAATACTTGTGCAAGTAAAACAGAAGCAAAGAAAACAATTAAACCTTGAATACGAGCAGGATTTTGTAAAACAATTTCAACGTCTTTTTGTCCAAAACCACCAACATTTGGATTGTTTGTTAAAGGTTGATCTGGTTGAACCAACTGACCATTCGTAACGATAAGTTCAGGTCCTGCAGGAATTTTTTCAACAATTGTTTCACCATTTGTTGTTTCGATAGTTACTTCAAAACCACCTTTTTTCTCAATGTTTGAAATATTTGTGATTTTTCCTGTAACAGAAGAATTGTAAACTGTGTTGTTTGATTTTGAACCATCAGGATAAACTTGACCGCGCCCACGGTTTCCACCTACATAAAGAGGATACTTTAAGAATGAAACATTTTTATCTTTTGCTGGATCAGGAGATAAAAGAGGAATAACCATTTCGCTGTATTTTTTACCAGGAACTGGCCCAACAACTAAAATATTTTTTTTGTCTGGACTGTATGGTTGATAAAATAATTTTCCTACTTTTTTCTTCATTTCTTCTGGAACACGGTCAGCAGGAGCTAATTCAAATCCATCAGGAAGAATTAAAACCATACCTACATTTAAATCACCTTTTTTCCCATTTCCTAAAACTTGTTGAACTTGTTTATCATAAGGAATTTTTACGACAGCTTCAAAAACAGTATCAGGAAATACTGCTTGTGGAACTTCAAACTCAACAGGTTTTTGAGCTAAGTGACAGTTTGCACATACAATACGTCCGTTTGCTTCACGAGGATTTTCATAGTTTTGTTGAGCAAAAATTGGATATGCTTCAGCAAAAGGAGCAAAAGCTAATGAAAGAGTCAGGAAAGAAAAAAGAGTTCCGAAAGAAAAAGATCTTTTCTTTTCTTGTAAAAAAGAATTCATGATATTTTTTTTATAAAAGTAAAAAACTTTTTTGGCTCGTCAATGATATTTCGAGCAATTCCATTTCTTTGAAGTTATTTTCGAAAAAATCTTCAATCTTTTTTTCTTAGAAAAAAAAGAGAAAAGAAATGAAATTGAAAAGTCTACCTCTCAAAAGTTTTCATTTTTTTTTGCTCTTTTTTTCTAAGAAAAAAAGAGCAAAAAAATTCTTCTCAATATTTGAAGTGGAGTTTTTTCTTTTTCACCACATTTTTTTTGCACCCTTTTTTTTGCATAGCAAAAAAAAGGGTGCAAAAAAAATGTGGTGAATAAAAATGAAAGAAAAAAACTGAATTGGAAATGGAAGAATTTTGACAAAGAAAGTATTATCCTTGACGTTGTTTATGTTTTGGATTTGTACAAATAACCATAACAGTTCCTTTTCGACGAATTAAACGACATTTTGTGCAAATTTTTTTTACAGAAGAACGAACTTTCATAAAATTTGAAATACAATTTTTTGTGTGAAACTTTCACACGTTTTCTTTGAGTTCTAAAACATGTGACGCTTCTTTTTTTTTGAAAAAAAGAATAAAAAAACTTTCACGTTTTTTTGATTTTAAACAAAATCAAAAAGGTCAGTTTCGATTTTTTGTGAACCAGTTGAAAGATTTGAAGATGTTAAATAGAAATCAGATAAAAGATGAAATAATTCACGATCTCCTACTTCTTTTGGAAGAACACCTTCAGGTTGTGTTAAAAGTTGATCTGCAATATTTAAATAAAAATCACAAACAAATTGGAGAGCTGGTTCTGTTTCAGTCATTTCAAACAATGTTTTTCCTTTTACTCGTGAAATACGAATATCTTCAATCAATGGTAAAACTTCTAAAAGAGGCATTGGACAACTTTCAACATATTTTTCAATTAAATCTCTTTTTCTTGTACGATTTCCAATTAATCCTGCAAGGCGAAGAGGATGTGTACGTGCTTTTTCTCGTACAGATGCAGCAATACGATTTGCTGCAAAAAGTGCATCAAACCCATTATCTGTAACAATAATGCAATAGTCAGCATAGTTCAAAGGAGCAGCAAAACCTCCACAAACAACATCTCCAAGAACGTCGAATAAGAGGATATCGTATTCATAAAAAGCATTTAATTCTTTTAAGAGTTTTACAGTTTCCCCTACAACATACCCACCACACCCAGCACCTGCTGGAGGACCCCCTGCTTCGACGCAATCAACACCTGAATAGCCTTGGTAAATAACATCTTCTGGCCAAACATCTTCATAATGATAATCTTTTGCTTGTAACGTGTCGATAATTGAAGGAATTAAAAAACCAGTAAGAGTAAAAGTGCTATCACTTTTTGGATCACATCCAATTTGCAAAACTTTTTTTCCACGTTTTGCAAATGCAATAGATATATTACAACTTGTGGTTGACTTCCCGATTCCACCTTTTCCATAAACTGCAAATTTCATTTTGTTTTTTGCAAATTTCTTTTCAAACAAATGACTACAACCGTAAAAAAAATAAAAGTTATGAAAGACCTGTCGTACGACCAGTCATTTTCAACCAGTTTTGGGCTTCAATATAATTTGTTGGAGCAAGTCGAATAGCTTCTTTCCAATAATCTGCAGCTTTTTCAAACAAAATTTGAGAAATTTCTGTTTGTCCATTTTCAATCGCTTGTTCACCACGATAATGATAAATAACGGCAATATTATTTAAAGCACTTGGTAGAGAAGGATTTCTTTCTAAAGCTTGATAATAATATTCTAAAGCTCGACCATGTTCTCCATTACTCGTGTGAATTAAACCAATATTATATAAAATGTAACTTCTATCGTACGCATCAACTTCTAAACGCATTGCTTCATAATAATTTTGTAAAGCTTCGGCGTATTCACCTTCTGCTTGAGCAGACATCCCATCACGATAATATGTAAATGCTTGCTTTTCACGCTGTGAAGTTGGTAATACTTTTAACAAAATATCAGCAATAACAGTAAATGTTTTATCAATAAAATTGTCATTTCTTTGAGAACGTGGCATAAATACATGAATTTTGTATTTGAAATAGACAGTGCCTTTTTTGCACTGTAAAGGAAGAAAACTTTTTCTCTTTTTTTCAATTGTTTTTTGAAAAAACAAAAAAGTCCTTTTTCTTTTTTCTTTTAAAAATTTATTAAAATTTCTCTTTTTGTTTTCTTACCTTTCATTGTTTCGAAAGCATGCTTTTTCTTTTTTTTTGCAAAAAAAAATGAGCAGCTCTGCAGCAGAGCTGCTTCGCAGAAAAGAGTAGTGTTTGACTTTTCTTGAAAAGGACAAAGAGAAAAGAATTTAAAATCCTTCTAATGAAACTTGTAAAAAATTTGCAAGTTCAGAAGCTTGTTTTTCAATTTCTTTTAAAGTTAAAGGTTGACCAATTCCTGTGATAGGAATTTCTCTATTTCCTTTGAGTTTTAAATAAATTGTTCTTTGAGAATCAAAACCTTGTTGAATTTCAACACGAATTGATTCAACATCTTTCAGGGTATAATACAAGTCAATTTTTCGATTTTTTCCAGGGTATCCCCAACGAAAAATTCGAATACAATTTTCTTTTTTGTTGAATTCATTAAATCCCCCACCTACATTCCAAAAAATTAAAAACCACCAATAAATACTCAATAAGAAACCTAAACTTCCATAAAAACACATTAATAAGCCTTGTGGAAAAAAATGAATGTTTGTATCAAGACTCCCAGAAAAAAAATTCAAAAAGTGAGATTCAAATTGGGCATCTCCAGAAGTGAGACGTGTATTCAAATAACTTGAAATTCCCGTAAAGAAAAACCCAAAAGATCCAAGGCAAATAACAGTTGCCCACCAATAATTACTGAATCTTCTTTCACCAACAATAAAATAACGACGAATAGAATTTTCTTGAGTCATAAATAAAAAATTGTAAAATTTTGAAAAAAGAATTTTTGTCAAAAAGAGCAGTTTCATTTTTTCCTTTTTTTTTTTGAAAAAAAAGAAAAGAGCTCACTTTGCAGGAACAAATTTTGACATTTGAAAAAGAGAAGTTTTGAAACAAAAATTCTCTTTTTTCTTTTTCTTGCCATATTTGAGTCATCTCAGATATTTTCTTTATCTTTTTGGCTTTTCAAAAAGCCAAAAAGATAAAGAAAATATTTTTTTTGTTTTTTTATTTCAATAAAAAAACAAAAAAAATATATAGAAAAAAGAGGTAAAAAAGTGAATTGAAAGCTTAACGTTTGTGATATTGTGATGCTTTTCGAGCTTTTTTTAAACCATATTTTCTACGTTCTTTTACGCGAGCATCAACTGTTAAGCATCCTTTTTCTTTTAATGATTTTTTCAGGAAAGGCAAATTGTTTTCACTCACTGTTTCAATTTGACAAATTGCACGAGCAATTCCTAATTTGATTGCTTCTGCTTGACCAATTAAACCCCCTCCTTTTACTTTTACAATTGTATCAATTTGATTTGCTACAGAAACTTCATTTTCATCTGCATTTTGATAAACTTGAAAAGGTTCTTTTAATGCAAAGAGAGAACATGAATTATTATTTAAATAAAGAGAAGCAGCTTTATTATTAATAAGAAATTCTCCTGTTCCACGTACAAGTTGAACTTGTGCAACAGCTTCTTTTCTTCTTCCAACAGCAGTTGCTAAAATTTCTTTTTTTTCTGATTGCATACATAAAAAATGAAAAAAAAATCTCTTTTGTGAGGACTTAACTCTGTTTCTTTTGAAGCACTTTTTGAAAAAATTGCTTTCAGGTAGAGTGTGTCTTTTTTTGAATAAATAAATTTTTTGGAGAGAGTACTCCAAATGAAAAAGAGAAATCTCCTGTTTTTAAAATAAAATTTTACTGCTTTTTTTGTTTTTTCACCATATTTTTTTCCGCATTTTTTTTTGCTCCGCTCCACTACGTGGAGGCGGGTGCAAAAAAAAATGCGGATGCATTCATTCGGCAGAACTATGCCCTTTTTCCACGGCAGCGAAGCAGGCCTGGACATTGTCCAGGCCTGCTTCGCTGCCGTGGAAAAAGAGAGCTGCATTTTGTTTTGACCAGCTCTGCTGGTCAAAACACTTTTATCAGTTGCAAGTGAAGTAAATGGGGAAAAAAGAAGGAAAAGTCAGATTCCTTCAAAGGAGAAATTTTTAGAAATACTTTCTTTTTTAATAGAGATGAGTGAAAACAAATTTGTTTTGAAATTCTTCAAAACAAATTTGTTTTCAAAAAATTTTTATTGAGATAATTTTTGAACTTGTTCTAAAGCATTGAAACGATCTGTAACTAAAGGAGCATCTTGACGATCTTCTGTAAAGTATTCGTTTGGACGAGGACTTCCAAATACATCATATGCTAAACCAGTACTTACAAAAAGCCACCCTGCAATAAATAAAGCTGGAATTGTAATACTGTGAATTACCCAATAACGAATACTTGTTAAAATATCTGAAAACGGACGTTCTACTGGTTTTCCTGCCATAAATTTTTTGTTTGCTACTTTTGTAGAAAATATTTTAACCTTTTGTGTGCAAAACCAAAATCAACAAATTTTTTGATTTTTGAGCATTTTTGAAAAAAAACCATAAAAAAAATTTTCATGAGAATACTTCAAAAAATACTCATATTTCATTGAATTGAACGGCTATGTTCAAACAGAATGAAATACATTTTTGAAAATTTTTTTTTTCAAAAATGTCTGCTCTTTTTTCTCCACACTTTTTACCAACATAATTGGTAAAAAAACTGCAGAAAATAGTAAAAAATTTTTCTTTTTTTTGAGTTTTCAAAAAAAGAGAAATTGTGCCAAGTTTTTTAAAATTCACACTTTGGTGAATATTGTTCAAAATATCTTATCCTTTTTTCAGGTCACACGCCCATCTTTCAAAACTTGTTTCAACAGGGTTACGGTCAACTGCAATTTTGACTTTTTTAGCTTCGCGTTCTGGTGAACTAATTGTCATAAAAAAGAGTTTTTTTCTTTTTTTGAAAAACAAACTTTTTGGAAGAAAAAAAATGTAAAAGAGCCTCGCTTTTTATTTAGAAACCATATTTTTTCACACAAAAAGTTGTTTTTCACAGAGAAAATCTTTTCAAAAAGTTTTTTCCCATTTTTTTGCTGAATTGAAAAATTTGGTATATTTGCAAATATTTGGAAAGAATCAATTCATTGAAATCTCTCATACAAAAAAAAATTTTTTTTTCAAAAAAGAGAAGAATTTTGGAATTTTTCTTTCTATTGTAAAAAAAAATTTTTCTTTTTCTCAAATTTTTTCTGTTTTTTTGGAAAAAAAAAGCCTGCTCCTTTTTCTGGATACTTTTTTTCTTTTTTCTGGAAAAGAAAAACGAAAATGCAAATTCTTGTTCAAATTCTGTTCTTTTCAAAAGAGAAAAGGAGTATTTTTTCATTTGCAAACAAGTTTGCAAATGAAAAAACTTTCAAAAAAAAATTACCACACCGAACATAAAATTTCTCCTCCAACACCTAAAGAACGAGCTTCACGATCTGTTAAAATTCCAACAGATGTTGATAAGATTACAATGCCCGCACCTCCTAAAATACGAGGAATATCTTGACTTTTTGTATAAATACGTAATCCTGGTTTACTCATTCGTTTTAAATTTGTAATACAAGATTCTTTTGTTTTTGCATTCAATGTTTTTTTTGAACGGTATTTTAATTTTAAAACAAGCATTTGTAAATCTGAATCAAAAACAACACTTTGAATAAAACCTTCTTTTTCTAAAATTTGTGAAATTTTTTGATTTAATTTTGTAAAAGGAATCAATACAGTTGATTTTTTCACCATAGATGCATTACGAATACGTGTTAACATGTCACTAATTGTATCATTTACCATAAGAAAGAAATCCGCACTTTGCGGTCATAATTTTGTATTATTCATCGAGAAAGAATTTGAAAAATTCTAAAAAAAAAACGTTACTTTTTTCAAATATTTTTGAAATTTTTGTTTTTTTTCCTGTTTTTGAAATTTTTCAAAAAAGAAAGAAAAGACAAAAGAACGTTTTATAAATTTTCAAAAAAAAAAAAGAAAAACAGTTGTTTTCTCTTTATTCATTTTGAAAGGTTGACTCTTGTTTTTTTCACTTTTCTTTTTTTTTGAAATGCTCCCCGTTGTGGGCGTGAAACAGGAAGGCAAAGCCCACCGCTGAAAAAGAAAAGCGAAAACATTATGCTTTAAAAGGTAAGCCAAATTCTTTTAAAAGAGCAAAGCCTTCTTCTTGAGTTTTGGCTGTTGTAACAATACTTACATCCATACCACGAATTTGATCAATTTTATCATATTCAATTTCAGGAAACATTAATTGTTCTTCTAATCCAAGACTATAGTTTCCATTTTTATCAAAACTTTTTGGGTGAATACCTTGGAAGTCACGTACACGAGGTAAAGCAAGATGAATCAAACGATCTAAAAACCCATACATGCGATCACCACGTAATGTAACAGAAACACCTACAGGCATTTGTTCACGAATTTTAAAACCAGCAATTGATTTTTTTGAACGAGTCACAACACCTTTTTGTCCTGAAATAAGACTTAATTCTTTTAAAAAAGTTTCTAAAACTTTTGTATTTTGAGAAGCATCACCAATACCTCGATTAATAACAATTTTTTTTAAAGCAGGAACTTCATGAATATTTTTATATTCAAATTGTTTATAAATTTTTGGTAAAATTTTTTCTGTGTATAAAATTTTTAATCTTTGTGTCATATGAAAAAAAAGAAAGGAAAGAAATAAACAAGACTTTAAAAAAAAGTTCAAAAGAAGAATTTCTTTTTTTTAAAAAAACTTTTTTTACCTTTTTTCCTATGGAAAAAAGGTAAAAAAGGAGCTCAAGAAAAGCAAAAAAGAGACATTTTTTTAAAGAACTTCTGGAGCAAGTGAAACAATTTTTGAAAAATTTTTGTCACGAAGTTCACGAGCAATTGGACCAAAAACACGTGTACCACGTGGATTTCCCTCTTTATTGATCACAACAGCAGCATTTTCATCAAAACGAATCATCATACCATTTTCACGACAAATGCCTTTTTTTGTTCTTACAACAACAGCACGAACAACATCTGATTTTTTTACAGGCATATTGGGTAATGCATCTTTTACAACTGCAATAATAATATCTCCAATAGTTGCTGTTTGGCGTCTCCCACCTAAAACTCGAATGCACATTAATTTACGAGCTCCGCTATTATCAGCAACATTTAAATATGATAAAGTTTGAATCATAGAATAGAATTTTTTTTTTTTATTTTCATCAAAAAATTGAACACAAAAGAGAAAATTGTGTACAGTTTTTCTTTTCTTGAAAATGTTAATTTTCGAGGAAAAGAAACATGGTTTTTTTTGCTTTTTTTTGATTTCTAAAAGAAACAAAGCTCTGCTTCGCAACAAAAAAGTGCAAAAACACAATCAAAAAAAAAGAACAAAAAATGAAAAAGCAGTCAGATTGAAAAAAACATTTTTTTTTGAAAAAACAATCCAGTCTTTTTTTTGTTCACAAACTTTTATTGTGGATGGACAGCTTTTACAAATTTTGTTTGAATTGGCATTTTATAAGCAGCTGTTTTCAAAGCTTGTTTTGCTACAGTTTCAGGAACACCTTGAATTTCATAAATGATTTTTCCGGGGTGCACAACAGCAACCCAATATTCAGGAAAACCTTTTCCTGATCCCATACGTGTTCCTGCTGGACGCATTGTAATAGGTTTATCTGGAAAAATACGAATCCATAATTTTCCAGTACGACGTACATAACGTGTTAATACACGTCGTCCTGATTCAATTTGGCGCGAAGTAATCCAGCAAGGTTCAAGTGCTTGAAGACCAAATTCTCCAAAAGCAATTGTATTTCCACGAGATGCTTTTCCTTTTAAATTTCCTCTGTGAGGACGACGATATTTTGTTCTTTTTGGACTTAACATAAAAAGAAATTGAAAGAATTTTCAAAAATCTCATTTTTTTTTGAGTTCAATTCAAAGACATTTTTTTGAAAGAAATTTTTCTCTGATTTTGAAAAAATGGAAAAAATTTTGTTATTTTTGAAGAAAGAAAAGAAAGAAAAGAGAAACTCTTTTTTATACTTATAAACTTCTATAAGTATAAAAAAGAGTTTCTCCGAAGAAATGAGTTTTCTTTTCGGAAAAATTCAAACAACTTCTTTGTAAATAGGCGGCACCCGGATTCGAACTGGGGAATAAAGGATTTGCAATCCTCTGCCTTACCACTTGGCTATGCCGCCTTTTCAAATTTTCACAAAAAATTTTTTTTTTCAGCTTTTGATTATTCCAATTTTTGAAAAGATTCTTTTTTGTATTTTACCAAACAAAGAAAAAAAAATCTATTCCTTTTGGAGTTTCCCAGGACAAAAAATGTATTTTCATTCTTTTCAAATGGATTCTTTTGCTGATTTTTTCTTTTTTATCTCCATTTTTCTTTTTGAAAAAAATGCAGAGAGGAAGAAAGAAATGAAATTCCTTTCTTCCTCTCTGCATTTTTTGCTTGCTTTGCTGCAGCAAAGCAAGCAAAAAATGCAGAGAGGAAGAAAGTGAAGAAATGGAATTTAAAGAGTCATTGATTTTTCAATTCTTTTCTTTAAAACTTTTAAGTTATGTTTTTCATAGAAATATCTTTTTGGTTGAATTTGCCATTCTTGAAGAGTTCGTCGATTTTTTTTACGAATTTTTCGTGGAGAACTTTGAGAATTTTCAAATTCAAAAGGAGTTTCATTTTTCTTTGCGCTCATTTTTTCACCTGCACTGCGCCCAGGCTGATGAGAAGAAATTGTTTCTGATTTTAAAGGTGATGCTTTTACTGATTCAAAACGTAAGTAATCACCTGGCCAAACAAAACCTCCAGCTCGTGGTCGAGATCTCCATACAGGTCGATAAACCTGTCTTTGAACTCTTCGACGTAATTGTCGAACTCGAATGTTTTCGTTTGCTTGTTTTGAATCTCGAATTTTACGTCTTTGTTTTGAACGAAGAACTTTTTTCTCTTGTTTTGTTCCAGTTGATGTTTGGACAAAAAGTTTTGAAGTTGGACGACTTGTTTCTGTTTCATCAAAAAATCCTCGAAATTTACGACGTCTTTGAAAAAATTGAGTTTTTTCTGAACCATCACCAAAGCGTTTTCTGTGATATTTACGACGTGGTTTTGTTCTTTTACGAAGAGTAAAATCAATCATTTTTGTATGATCTGAAAAAGAAGTTTCTTGAAGAGAATTTTGAGTGTTATCTGCTTCACCATGCAAATGTATAAAATTCGTACGTAATCGACGACGAATGTAACGATCTCGAGGTAAACGTGAACGTTTGTAAAAAACATAAATATAATGAACTGGTAAGACTTGTTGAGATAAAGAGCCTGAAGGAAACCAAACAGGAGGTCGTGGATGTTTTTTCAAACGCTTTTGTTTTTTCAAAATTCTTCTATATTCAAAATTTTTGTCAATTTCTTGTTTTCTTTTTGGAAAACGACTGTTCGCAGAAAAAGTTTGGGTTGAAATTTTGAAACGCAAATCACGAGAAAATGTTTTTCCAGTTGAATCCTCAGTACCAAAAGAATACATATTTTTCACAAGAAGAGGTTTTGTTGTTTGCTTTGAATGTTTGAAAGAGAAATTACGCCACCCAAGAGGAGAAAAACCATCCATACCTAAAGCAAAAAATTGATCAGGATCATAAGTTGTAAATGGAATTTGCCAATAAAGAGTTGTTGCTGCATTCATTCCTTGTAAAGGTGATTTTGCAGAGTCAAAATTTTCTTTTCCATTTGCTTGAGAATTCTCAGCAGAACTTGTTTTGTTCTGCAGAGCAGAACAAGAAAAACAATTTTGACGTGCTAAAAATCGATTTGTAAGAACGAATTTACGAATACCATTATCCCATCCTGCGTAGAACGGCAGAGGATTTGTATACGCCATAAATGGAGAATTTGTAAGTTTTTGTGTTTTTTGGTTTGCTCCACCAAAAAAGTCTTGTTGATTGAGAAGAGAATTGTTTACTTTCTCAAAAATATGGATGTTTTTTTCTTCTTTGATTTTGGCACTTTTTTCAAAAAAGTCGAATTCATTTTTCTTTTCAGAAAAAAGGGTATTGCTATAGTTTTGATTTTTTTCGTTTCCATTTGAATTTTCAAAACGTAAAAGATTTTTTTGGACAAGTTTTTCACGAATTCGTAAACTTTCTGGAAGAGCAAAAGGTTTAAAATCTTTATTTCCAATTTGTAAAGAATTCATTTTAGAAATGTCAATTTGAGAATTTCCATTTTGGAAATTTTCCCAATTTCCTTTGTTTTTCAAGTCTCGTTCAAAAATTTCTTTTTCAGAAAGTTCACTTAATTGTTTTTGAATTTGTTTGTTTTTTTGACTTTGCCATGTTTTTTCTGTTGTTTTTTGAAAATGTGGAAGAAATGTTTTCCACCACCATGTTTGAATTTCTTTACGAGAAAGAATTCTATAGATTTTTTTATTATATACTCGAATTTTTGAAACCGTTGAACGACGTCTTTTTCGTAATTTTCTTCTTTTTTGTGCAAAATTTTGTTTTTTCTTTTTCCAAGCTCTTTGTTTCATTTGACGAGTTCGTCTTTGTTTTTCATCTCGTTTTTGAAATTTTCCATCTGATGAAAAACTTCTTTGAGTAATAAATTGAATAAGTTCAGCTTTTTTATTTTCACGTTCTTTTTGTTTTTCTGAAAAAACTTCATTTCCAGTTTTTCCATATTTTTTTAATGATTTAAACTGACGTTTTAATTTTTCTCGAAGAGTTCGTTTTTTGATTGGTCCTCGCCCTTTAAATGAACTGTATCGACGAAGACGTGTACGTTTTCTCATAAATTTTTTATCAAAAAGAGAATTTCCAATTTTTGAGCTTGCTCTACGGATACCAAAAAAATCAAAAGTTTTTTGGTTTGCAGACTGCGCACGATTTTTTTCTCCCTTCTGCTCCACAGAAGAAGAATTTCGAGTGTCAAGAAAGTTTTGCCAAGAACGTGAAGAATTTGTATAAATATATTTGTTTAAATCTGTATCAATTTTTTGACGATTTTCAGTTTTTGAATTTTTTTGAACTGACAATGAAGCAAAAAAATCACTGTTTTCAAACAAAATTTTCTGTGTCTGAGTTTTTTGATTACGTAATCGTTTTAATGTTTTACGAAGTTTCTTTCTTTTGAAAAGAACATTTTCACGTTTTTTCCAAAAATCAATATTTTTTTCTTTGAAAAAAGAGATATCATTTTTTTTGTGAGCTGAACTTCCAAATGGAATTTCAATTGCTTTTTTACGAAAAACAAAAAAAGTGTGTTTTGTTTTTTGAAAAACAGAATTTACAATTCGAGAAATATTGAAAAATGTGAAGTTTTTGTGAGATTTTTCAAACTTTTCTTGAACTTGTTTTTCAGCTTTTAAAATTTGAATTGCTTGTTTTTTCACAACAAAATGGAGATTTTTTGTGAAAATAAACTCTCTTGTTTTTCCGGAATTTCTTTTTCCCTGTAGGGAGAAAAATCTATTTGTTTTTTGATTTTGAAATGTTTGAGAAGAGAACTCTGTTTCACCTGGTACAGATACAGTTCCTTTTTCTGTATTTTGACTCAAAAATGAAAAGAAAGGAAATTGATTTTTTCGAATATTTGTTTTTTCTAAAAAAAGTTTTTTTCCAAACGTATTGAATTCATCTGCACCAAAAATTTTTTCAACAGTTCGAAAAGATGAGTTTGATAAAGAATTTTTTTCCCAAAGAATGCTTTCCTTCAATGCTTTTTTGAAAGAAGAAGGAGACCCTGAAAAATTTTCAAAATTTTGAATTTCATTTTTTTGTGCTCCTGTAAGAATTTCCTGAGAATCTTTTTTCTGAAGAACTTCTGAATTTTGAAAAACAGCTTTTTGAATTCTTGTGATACGACTTTTTAAATATTTTTCATGACGTTGTTTTTGAATTTCATATTTTTCTTTTTTCAAAGACACATAATTTTTTAATGCTTCTTGGTCATAAAGTTTTTTTTGACATTTTTGAAATAATGAAATCCAAATTTCATCTTTCAAGGTATCTTGATTTGCTGAGTCAGTGAATTGAGTCGAAAAACTTGTATTTTCAGAACTGCTCTCACTTGGAGGTGTCAATAAAAGATTTTTTTCTTGAAAAGAGAAATCTGTTTCATTTGTAATTGGACGAGTTCCTCGAATTTTTTGTCCCCTGAATAAAAAACGAGAAAGTTCCCAATAATTTTTTTCTATAAGTAAATTTTCAATATACTGTTGGCGTACTGGAGCTGCTGTTGCTAAATATTCACGAAGAATAGTGATTGATTGATTTACCAAATTTTCAGGATTTTGAGATGGGGTAAAATTTCCAGAAGAGTCTTTGTTTTTTTCGTATTGGTCTGCCTGCGCATCAGCACCCACCACTGTTTGAAGCGAAACAGGTTGAGAAAAGTCATTTGAAAAAAAGTTTTCAGATAACAATTCTTCATGGAGAATTGAATCTGCAAATGCACTTGGGGGAGTTGCCCCTGCATGCGAAGCAGGGACAAAGTCCAGGCGCCCATTTGATTTTTCAGCACTGTTGAGAAAACCACTTTGTGATGATGTACTATATTCATTATATAAAGGTTGATCAAATTTTAAAACTGAAGTTTCATGGAAACTGGGACTCATATTAAATAAATGACGAATTTTTTTCAAAGTTCCAGCAAATTGTTGATTATAAGCACGTGAAAAGAGACTTTTTGTACCTCCAATTTGATTTTTCATTGTGCTATAATTTTCCATTGATGTATACCAACGTAATGTTTCGTAATATTCTGAAAGAAGTTGACGTTTGAAGTGTAAAAATTTTTCATCATTTTTTGTTAAAAAATATGAATTTGGTTGACGGCGAATAAAAGAATCAATATCAAGTTTTAAAAGGAGACGATTGAATGGTGAATAATACCAATGTTGTAAAACATCTTTATAAATTTGAAAACGATAGCGACTTGCACGTTTATCAACTAAAGAATAAAAGTGAGTTGGATCTGTTTTCTCTGTATATAAATTTTTTGAAAGATTTGAAGTATCTTCAGCAAGAATTTGAGTACTTTTTTGAATATTCAATTTTTTTGGAATGCGTGAACTTTTTCTACGAGCACGACGAGTTGATGCAACACGTAATGTACGTTCCCATCGTAAACTTGGTTTATAATGGTAAAAAAATCTTTTCATAAAAACACGAAAATAAGGGGCGTTGTTTTCAACACCATAATTACGAAAAAGTTTTGCACCATAAAATTGAAATTTACGTTTCAAAGCTTGTTCTTTTTGAAAATAAAATTGTAAGGGGTGAAGGAAAGTCAGTGGACGATAGACACTTTCATTTTGGTCTACAAAAAGTGTATTTCCTTGTTTTGAATTCACCTGATTTTTTCTATTTGTTTTTAAAAATTCATTTGTGATTTTTTCTTGAGAGTTTGAGACAGTTAACAAAGGCAATTCTGGAGAAGAAAAAAGAATAGTTTTTTCTTTCTTGCTTTTCTTTTCCTCTGTTGCGCTGGAAAAAGAAGGGTCTGCATCATGGTATGAAATTTTTTCATTTTCTTCTTTGTTAGTGAAGCTCGGAGAAAAATTTGAATTGGTTAAAAAGTTTTTATATCTTTGAAGAAAACGTTCTTTTTTTGACATGTTTGTTTGTGCTTTTTCAGAATTTTCTGCAAAAAGTTTTTTATAAAAACGTCGAAAATAAAAACTGTCTTCTGATTTTTGAAAAAGTGGAGATGCCTTGTTTGTTTTTGAAAAATTGTTTACTCCACTCTTTGGAAGAAGAGGTTTATAAACATTTTTTGAACTTTCTAAAGAAAGTTCAAAATTTTGTGGATTTTGAATTTCTGATTCAATTTTTGCTCTTTTCAAGCGAGTTTGAATTTTTCTTGTGAATTTACGAAATGCAGAACGTTCTTTGAGAATTCTTTGTTTTTTATTTCCTTGAATATTCCAAGAAATAAAATTTTGAGTTTCTGTTGACGTTTTTTGAATTTCAAAATTTTTTGCTTCTCCACCTTGGCGCAGCCCTGTTTGAATTGATAAAATATTTTTTTTGGTTTCACGCAATCCTGATTGTTCACCTCTGGATGAAAATTCATGGAATTCTGGATGATATGCTTGTTCAAACAAAATTCGAAAAAACTCAACTCGAGGTCCTAAAAAGGATTCCAATCTTGGTCGAGAAAGTTGTTTTTTAAAATTTCTCATCCAAGGTCCTGGGAAAAAACGAAAACGTACTCTATGATTTCGAATTTTTCGACGAAGCCAGAAACGGTCAAAACCGTAATTTAAATCTTCAATTGTAAATAAATCATAAACACCTTGATCATATAATGATGCATCAAAAGTTCGATATTTACGAATTCTTCGTTTCCATCTTTCTCGTCTGCCATGACGACCACGATTTCTTCGTGTATTTCTGTCAGATGCTTTTGTATTTAAAAAAGCAGTTTCAAGAAAAGCTTTTTGTTCAAGGAAGCGATCTTCGTGAACAAAACCTAAAGGATTTGTCAAAGTATAATCAAGTCCAAAATATGAAAAATTTGCAATTGCACAAATCATTGTCAAATAAAGAAAAATGAAATTCACGAATTTTGAAGAAATGTTTTTTGTAATTTGAAAAGAAGAAAGAAACCACATATAGATTTGAAATGCGGGATTTTCCCAAAACCAACATGTAAATTGAAGAAAGCTTAAACTTCCAAAAAGAAGACCAAGTAAATAGCAACAATGAACAATTGTAAATTGAGAAAAATTGTCAGTTGGAAACGTTTCAAGAAGAGTTGAATCCGAACCAAAACTTAAGTTGCTCAAAAATGGATAAAGAGTTGTTTGTTCTGTAAATGAAAGGAGAAAAGTTAAAAAAAAGATTTTATATTTTGAAAAATCTTCAAGAACCATTCTTCTTTCTTTTGAACTATCCCACATATATTTTACAATTAAAAGAAAACCTAAAAAGTAACGAAATAAATCAAGAGATAACCATGGAATAACAAAAAATCGAAATCCAAAAAGAATACTTCCAATCCACACAATATTTCCAACAATTGTCCCCAAACCAGAAATAAAACCTGCTTCTAATCCTTGCATCACAAAACGACGTAATGTAATAATATGTGCAATTGATGTTGGAAAACATAAAAATAAACTATTTAAAAATCCAATTGTAAATTTTTCAAGACAATAAAGAAAGAAATTTTGATTTCCATAAGATAGAGGGCTTTCAAGAAAAGTTTGTGTATTTTGAAAATATCCATCAAAAACTGAAATTTCAGAAATTAATGAAGAAGCAATATCTGGAACGAGAGTAGGAATTGACCAAACATTTTGGAACCATTGAAAAGTTAAAAAATTTTGGAAAAACTCTTTTCCACTAAGAATAACGAATGTAAAAACAGATCCAAAATCATAGTATGAATTGACTGCTAAATTTGAATCTGTTTCAATCAATTTATGAACAACTTCAACATAATCTTTTATTGAAGTAATAAGAGAAAGAAATGGTAACATATTTTTTTTTTATTTTTTCTGTCCTCCTTTTGACAGAAATTTTCTACTTTTTTTGTTTTTTTCTGAAAAGAAAAAAAATCAAAAATTGAAAAATGAAAAAATTTTTGAAAAAAGTAGTGAATTGAGATGTATTTTTTTCTCATTGTTTTGAAACTTGTAACTTTTTGAGGAAAAAATCAAAACAAATGAAAAAAGAAAATGAAAGAGTATGCTTTTTTCTTTATTTGTGCATCTTTTTTTTTGTATTTTTCAAAATTTTGAAAAAATTTTTTGAGAAAAAAATGATAGAAAAAATTTTCTTTTATTTCTCAATAAGAAAAAATACAAAATTTCTCCATTGAAGGAGTCTGCTGTTGCTATTTCAAGATGGTAAAGAAAAAAAGTTTTTTTTTGAAATGCTTGTTTATTGATTATTTATGCAAAAAAGAATTTTTTATTTTATCATAAAAAAATGAAAAATTCTTTTTCTATCGAAAAGGCGTGGAGGGAGCATTGATTGAAGGAAAAGCATCAAGAGAGGGGAGTCAAGAAAAGAGTAGCAAAGTCGTACGTTTCACAACAGAAGGCGAAAAAAGCACTGTTGACAGCACTGCAAAGTGGACTTTTCCTCCCGACTTCTTTTTTGCACCGCTCCACATCCACGGAGTGGAGGGCCTGGGCAAAGCCCTGACCCAGGTGGATGTGGATGCGGAGAAAAAAGCAGGGCCCTGGCAAAAAAATGCAGAGGATTTTTTGAGCACCGATTTTTCGAAAGAAAAAAAGGAAACCGTCATGTTTGAAACAGACCAAAGTCTCTCTTTCTCGACAAACTTTCAAAATTCACTTCAAAAACGTTTACAAACAAAAATCATTGAATTTGCAAAGCATTATAATGAAGAAAGTATTGAAGCAGTCACGAATTTTTTTGCAGATATTTTGAGTTTTGCAACACTCTGGTTTTTACTCGTACGATTAGAAATTCAAATAAACATTACAAAATCATTTTTGCTGGAAGTGTTTTTTGGATTGGACGACAGCAAAAAATCATTGCTCCTTTTATTTTTAACAGATCTTTTAGTCGGCTATCATTCACCAAATATCTGGGAATTGTTTTTTCAAACGTTATTTGATCATTATGGGCTGCCAGAAAGTCAAACAACGATTTTTTTATTAGTTGCCACACTTCCAGTTTTATTAGATGTTTTATTTAAATATTTGATTTTTCGTCATTTAAATCGAGCATCTCCAGCCACAGTTGCAACATATCATGCAATGATTGAGTAAAAGTGTCTTTTTTTCTTTCACCGCATTTTTTTTGTCCTGCTTCGCATCGGGACAAAGTCCCGCATGCACGCCTGCCAGCTGGACTTTGTCCTGGCAGCTGGCAGCGGCAGCGGGCCGCTTTTTTCATTTCCCGCTTTTTTTTCCTGCTCTTTTTGAGCCTTTGGTTCAATTGAACCAAAGGCTCAAAAAAATGCAAAGCAGCCCTCTGCTTTTTTTTTGCACAGGATTTTTTTTTTGCAAAAAAAGAAATCCTGTGCAAAAAAAAAGAATATCAAATTGTGGAAAAAAATGAAAAAAAAAACAGAAAGTGATACAATACAAAATGCAGTTTGTTTGTTTTTTGGGAATATATTTTTGTTTTTGACCGCCGGCTGCCAGCTGGACTTTGTCCTGGCAGCTGGCAGGCGGGCCGCTTTTTTTTTACCTGCATGCCTTTTTTACCTGCTTTGCGGCAGGCGGCAGCAGGTAAAAAAGGCAGAACAAAAAAACCAAAATCTTTGATATACTTTTTTGACTTCTTTTTTTGACCATTTGCCGCTTTTTTTTTTTGAAAAAAAGAAGAAAAAAGCAGGAGTGAAAAACAAAAAAAACCACTTTTTTTGCATCTGTGCGTCTTGCCATTTTTGTAAAAAAGAGGTGAATTCAAAAAATCAAGAAAAGAGAAAAAGGAGCCCTGCGAAGCAATGCATGCGAAGCAGCGGCGGTTCAAAATATTTTCTATGTCAACAGTGAATGAAATCATTGAAAAATTAAAAACGTTAACTTTACTTGAAGCTTCAGAATTAGTTTCTCAAATTGAAGAAACTTTTGGAGTTGATGCTTCAGCTCCTGTTGGAGGTGGTGTTATGATGGCTGCAATGCCTTCTGGAGGTGCAGCAGAAGCAGCTCCAAAAGAAGAAGAAAAAACATTATTTGATGTTGTATTAGAAGAAATTCCTGGTGACAAAAAAGTAGGAGTTTATAAAGTTGTACGTAATATTGCAAACATTGCTGTAAACCAAGTAAAAGATTTTACAGCGACATTACCAAAAACATTAAAAGAGTCAGTTTCAAAAGAAGAAGCTGAAGCAGCAAAAGAACAATTAGAAGCCGTTGGTGCAAAAGTAAAAATTGTTTAATTTTTTCCTTTTTTCGAATTTTTCCTTTTTTTGTGAGATCAAAAATCCATCTTTCTTTCTGATCTTTTTGACCTCACAAGAAAAAAAGAAATACAAAACAACAGTGAAAAGTATGAAAATTTCTCCTTTTCATTGTTGTTTTTCTTTTTTGACATCAAAGAAGAGAAAAAACAAGAGTTTTTTTCTTTGAAAAGAAAAAAATTTTTTTATACAAGTCTTTCGTCTTTTTTGTGGAGTATTCACCACCTGGTGTACCATTCCACTATGAAAGCATTTTTTTTGCCCTTTTTTCCCGCTGCCGGCTGCCAGGACAAAGTCCAGCTGGCAGGCATGCAGGGACAAATGAAGCAGCCCCAAGGGTGACCAGCTCCCCTGCTAATATGATGCTCAACACCCAAAAATTCAGGGGTGTCGAACATAAAAAAGAAAAAAAAATTATTGACTTGCTGAAAAGAGTTCTCTCAAATTTTGAGTTCTGAATCATTTTCAGGAAGTCATCAAAATTTCCCCCTCGACTCTTCCTGATTTTGAAAAGTTCACGAACTTGTTTCATTTCCTGGCAGCGGGAAAGACACTTCATGTTGATGAACTCGCTCCATTCCGTGTTTCAAATATTTTTGAAATTTTTTTTTTTTTTCCTGTTTTTGAAATTTTTCAAAAAAGAAAAGACAAAAGAAAAGTTCTGTCATGAAAGAGTGAGTTGATTTGGCAAAATGGAAATTTTTCATTTTCGGAGAGAGAGGGATTCGAACCCTCGGTACGAATTGAGCTCGTACAACGGATTAGCAATCAGCCGCTTTCGACCACTCAGCCATCTCTCCTCATTTTTTTTTGCAAAAAAAAAAGAAAAAAACACACAAAAAAACTGCAAAGAAACTGCAAAGAAACCAGGCGGACCCGAAGAAAAAAAAGACTTTTTTGTCCGCTCCACACGGCTGCATGCCTGGACTTTGTCCTGGCAGCAGGCGTGCAGACGGGGCTTTGCCCTGACCCACTGCTCATTTTTTTTGCAAAAAAAAAAGAAAAAGAAATCACCCTGGCACTAAGTTGATGTTTCCTGCTAGACTTCCAACAAGTTTGTCAACTTCTTCAGAGTTTCACAGCCAAGTTCGGGATGGATTGGCGTGGTTCCACTGAAGCAAAGAGCACCAGAGTATCAGCGGAGCAAAGCTCCGGAGAAGGTTTTTGTGCACTTTTTTTCTGCTCCACGCTCCGCGGAGAGTGCACAAAGAAAAAAAAGGTCAAAATCAATTCGCCTTTAGTATATCTCAGCTGAAACCATTACTGGCCTTTCACTTGATACCTATCAAACAGCTTATCTTGCTGCGGCTTTAAAGAGAATACTCATCTTGGTCTGGACTTCGTACTTAGATGCATTCAGTACTTATTCACTCCATGCATAGCTACCCTGCGTTTACCTTTGGAAAGATAACAGGTACACCATAGGCATGTTCACTACAGGTCCTCTCGTACTATGAGTGATTGACCTCAATATTCTAGCGCTAATACTGGATATGGACCGAACTGTCTTACGACGTTCTGAACCCAGCTCACGTACCACTTTCATGGGCGAACAGCCCAACCCTTGGGACCTACTACAGCCCCAGGATGTGATGAGCCGACATCGAGGTGCCAAACCTTCTCGTCGATGTGAACTCTTGGAGAAGATCAGCCTGTTCAATGTGTTACATAATAATTTTGTTGAAATAAATCACAAAAATTATTTTGATTTTCACCAAAAATTCGTTTTTTGTATGAAAATTCTCTTGTTTTGATAACAAGAGTTCAGACTATGTCATAAACTTTTGATTATGGAACATCTCGATATTTACTTCGTAAAGAGCGAGACGTAGGAAACTTACGTAAAAATGAATCTAAAAGATAAGGTTTTAAAATTTTTTCCACAGAATGAAATGATCCTGAAGCCACTTTTAGGTAGTATCGGTCAATATTATTCTTTTCGCTAGTATAATCGTAAACAACCTTTACATCCCAACCATATCTTTTTCTTAATGCATTCGCTAATCTTTGATTACATTACATTCAAAAGAAAAACCATGCGTTGCGAATTCAATACCTTTTCCTTGATTCGAAGTATAATCAGATTTTCCACCATCACCACAATACCAACTTGAAATTGCAATAGGATGCAAATATTCTTCAATATTTGAAGGAATAATTTTTTCAACACAACCTTCTCTCCCTAATTCACTCATAGGGTTTTGAAAAATGTCATGGAAAATATTAAATGCTTCGTGTCGAATTGTGTCAATAGTAAACATTTCCTTTCTACCTTTCACAGGTGAAATACCAAAGACATATGGTTTTAGGAGTTCAAGAGTTACCTCTAAAAGTTCTAGATTGTACCCAACTTGTTGAATTTTCAAACGAAAGGTTACATTCTTCAGAGAATAACTTTTTTGAATTGTTGCATCGCTCAAAATGAAACCAATGCACCATGAAAACACGAAAGGTGAAAGTTCTTTAGGAAGTAATGCTTTATATTCCTTCAATAAGAGATTATTTCCACCAGTTTTGTTTAATCTTATTAATTCTTCTCGTTTTTGCAGTAAGTCTGCCTTATAATCATGAAAGTTCTCAAGCACTTTTGGGACTTTTTTTATATTTTGACCCAAAGGAAGTCGTTGAGCATATTGAAAATCATTATCTTGGTTTTGTTTTGTTGTCATAAATGAAAAAAAGTTTGTTAAATATTAAAAAAAAAACAGTCAATAGAACAGCTCATAACACTCTTCTTTATTCAAACACTCAAAAAATTGAAGAAAAGAACCTACAATTATGCTGCAAATAATCTTTTTTTTGAGAAAAAAGGATTTTTTGCAATTCACTTGATTGTTAAACTCCAATTGTATTCAATTTTCTTTATTTGCAAAGCAAATATGAAAAACCAAATCAATTCTTTCAAGTATTTCTACTTGAGGGGACAACAACTTATCCCTAGAGTAACTTTTATTCGTTGAGCGACGGCCCTTCCACACGGCACCGTCGGATCACTAAGGCCAGCTTTCGCTCCTGCTCGACTTGTAGGTCTTGCAGTCAAGCTCCCTTTTGCCTTTACACTCAATGTCTGATTTCCGTCCAGACTGAGGGAACCTTTGCGCACCTCAGTTACCTTTTATGCAGCCTATTGTTAAACTTTGTTTCACAAATAGTCACATTCATTCAAAAAAATACCCGAACCTCAAAAAAAATAAATATGTTTCAAAAAATGACCAGAGAATTTAAGATGCATCTCCAGTTTTGTCTTCTGCTGCTTTGCGAGCTGTTCTTCTTTTCGAAGCTTTTGGTTCAACAGGTTTTTCAGACTCTGTTGGAACCACAGTTTTTTCGTCAAGAAGAGCTTTTAAAGAATTGATAAAGACACCCCCGTTTTTGATAAATTTTTGATTCACAATAAGCGTGTGTAACCACTCAACAACAAGTTCTTGTACTTCAGCGCTATGAGTACTTGAATAAAGTTTGTTTAACACAGACTTTAAACTACGTGAAACATATTGACCTGAACCAGAAAAAACTTGTTTTTCAGTATTTTGTTGAAGCAAAATACTTCCGACAGCATATAATTTCATAAAATCCTTTTTAAACAACTCCAAGAATGAAGTTGATGAAATAGAATTTCATGTTGTTAAGATATGAAATGCAATAACATCAACTAAACCACTTTGTGCATTTGCTTTCAACAAGTTCCCAATTTTTTCAGCAACAGGACCTTTTGCTTTCAAAACCATGACAATGCTTTCAAGATTCCCACCAGGAGATTTCAAAGCAGAAACACGGATTGAATTGTTTCCTGATTTACCACCAACATAAAGAGTCCCTTGTTTGACTTCAACTTTTGGCACAGTTTTTTGTTGAACGTTACAACATTCTTGAATAGCATTCATGAATGCTTCCGGAGTTGAATAATTCCCCGGCATTGCAATCATAATTGCTTCCACAGAAGTTAATCGCACATCTTGACCAATTTCTTCGACTGTACAAGGAAGTAAGAAGTTTTCAACAAAATTTTGAGATGATTTTTCCACTTCTTCTCCTGAAAAGCGTAAAACATATGTTTTCAACACTTCACAATACCCCAGAAAAACTGTACCAGCAGCATTGGTTTGACCAATATATTTTGTCAAACCTGAACCGCTGGTCAAGTTTTTTACAAAAAAAGAACCTCCACCAAAATGAGTATACACTGCTTCATTTGTTTTTGAACGCGTGAGTGTGTAACTCATTTGGTTAATAGATAAGCCAGTTTTCAACTTTTGACTTAAAAGCTGTTTCATATTACGTGTCATCGTTTTTTAAAATAAGTAATCAGTAAATTACCTTTATTCTTCAAAGATATCTTCAATTCAAGTTGCATTTTTGTTTTCATGATACCATTTTCGCCAAGGACTCACTCTTGCATCTCGAATCTGAGTAACTTCTTTTGTTGGAATTTTATATGTAAAAGCAGGAAGCATATGTGGCAAAAGTTTATCGCGAATAATGTCAACACTATAAGCTGATATTTGAATATGGTACTGCGTTTCCTCACCACTCAGTGATTCTCCATAGTAAGAAGGGAAAGCTTTTATACCAAATTTTCGATACAAAGCGATACAAAAACGCCCAAGAGGCTTGTAACCCTTAAAACCTTGAAAGTGAAGTTCCATACCACGTCCTTCTGCACTTTTACGACTTCCATCACACATAAAGATAACTGCAAGAGTTTCCCAATTGAGCACCTCCATTAGGTATGACACTGCTGGAACTGTTTTGTTTTTGCCATGACCTCCAAATGCTTTCACAAATTGGTGCATTTGTGGGTGTGAGACTGTACGAATTTGGTATTGAATGAACGTTTTCTCGCCGCTGCTGAAGGCTTCACGTTCACGCGGAAGTGGTGTTCCTGTTACCACTTCTTGTAACTCTGTCACAAATTTTTCAATAAGTGAATAACTGCGTTTTGCTAATTGCAATCCAATAGATGGATTTCTATAAGTTGGTCCCATAGAAAGCCAACCATCTGTTAAAAGAAATGCTGTAATCAATCCAACTTGGTGTGGAGTCAGCACATAACTTGCGTTATGTGTTGGTCGACCTGTTGGTTTTTTCTTTTCCAGCTTTTCTTCAGAAGCGAAAACTGCCTCACTTTTTACAAAAATTTCACTCTTTACACTTGATACTTCATTATTTACATTTAAAAGTTGATTTTCCGCATTTAAAATTTGCATTTCCGTTGCTTTTTGTACGATTGTTTTCTGTGTTTTTGTTTTGTTTTGAAGAATTTTACGGCGTCTTCTACCCATAGTGAACCTCTTTATTTTTTAAAAATTATGAATAATGATCTGCAATAAATATGAACTTTTTTGTGAAACAAGGTTTCCATTTTCTTTCAAATGGATCTTGTATTCACATATGAGCTCAGACTCTATCATAATGCTTCTTTTTTTTCAAAAAAGAGCATTGTAGCATCAAGTCGTTGAAGGTTTTGAGAACAAAGAAGGAGTCTTTTCTCAAAAAACCTTGCTGGTTGTCCAAAGTAAATGAACATTTTCCAGCAATTTAGCTACTACTTATTCTCTTTTGCAAGAGAATAGCCCTTAAAAAGTGGTAAAGGTCTCCGCCCCAGAGAAACTGCCCGCCTGAAACTGTCAAGTGTCCTGATTCAAGGATCACCATGAGGATTCTAGCCTTTCCAGAGTGGTCTCTCACTGTTGGCTCCAACTTCCCCGGAAGGAAATCTTCGTCGCCTCCCACCTAGTCTGCGCAAGAAAAGCCCGAACCCAATTCCAGGCTACAGTCAAGCTTCATAGGGTCTTTCTGTCCGGGTATTAGTAGTCCGCATCTTCACGGACAAGTCTATTTCACCGAGTCTCTCTCCGAGACAGTTTTCTCATGATTACGCCTTTCGTGCAGGTCGAAACTTACTCGACAATGAATTTCGCTACCTTAGGACCGTCATAGTTACGGCCGCCGTTCACCGGGGCTTCAGTCGTCAGCTTCAAGACAAAAGTCTCTAACCAACTTCTTTGACCTTCCGGCACTGGGCAGGCGTCAGCCCCCATATATTGTCTTACGACTTTGCGGAGACCTGTGTTTTTGATAAACAGTTCCGAGAAACGCTTCACTGCGACCCCCCGTTGAGGGGGCACCCCTTCTTCCGAAGTTACGGGGCTAGTTTGCCGAGTTCCTTAGAGAGAGTTCTCTCGCGCCCCTTGGTATTCTCTACCAACCTACCTGTGTCGGTTTCAGGTACAGGTGATTTCTGTGTTTTTTTTCATAAATGAAAAATGGTGTACGAGCTTTTCTTGGAAGCATAACGTCATTGGCGCTATTTCAGACGAATCTCAAAAGCGGGATCACGTCTCAGCAGATTGAATCGTTTTTTTTCGATCTTTGCCTCGAGCGCTTCCACTGCAATCCATAAACAGACCCAACTTAGCTTTCTCCGTCCCTCGGTTCCCACAAAAATCAGTAGAGGAATATTAACCTCTTTGCCATCGACTACGCCAAAGGCCTCGCCTTAGGTCCTGACTCACCCCCCATGGACGAACCTTGTGGAGGAACCCTTAGGTTTTCGGGGCATTGGATTCTCACCAATGTTTTCGTTACTCAAGCCGACCAATGTGTTTCTGATTACATTTTGAAACGCGGAGCTCGCTTTTGTCGAGAAGGGCTATTTAGCCAAAGAAGACCCCATTCAAGGTACTGCTCTTTTGGATATTTTCGACTTCCTTTTTCCGCTAACCCATATGTCAAATCAAGTAAACGAACAATTCCTTCTTCTGAGAAATGTTCTTGATTCTTCAATAAAATGAAACTTTGTTTCCATCGGTCAAATTGGTCTTGTTTGTAAGCTGGCAGCCACGGCACATTCTCAAAGAAGTCGACAATTGCCAAACATTTTTGAATACCACTTACAACAAATTTGATCTGCCCGCGAGCATCGACCTTTTTTGTTACCCCACCATATTTTTTTGCGAATGCTTCGCAATAAGCTTTTTTGTAACCGCAGATTGCCCATTCTGGTTCGCAACGTAAACGATGTGATTTTTCTGTTGGTTTCCAAGAAAGAGCAACATAAAATGAACCATCTCCTACATGTGCACCATAAACATAATCAGCGGACAATTCCATTGTTGGTAACTGTTCATTATAAATTTCAAGATTTTTGTTGATGACTTCCATAATCTGATTTGCCGCAACGAGTCCTTCTTGAATTTCATCATTTGTTGCTCCTAAATGTAAACAACATTTGCTGAAATATTCTTCAGAAGTCTTTTGATTCAGCAAAACAGATTTTTGTGAAACCAAATAAGCTACTTTTACTTGCTGAGCAGTAGTCAATTTTCTATTTAAAAAAGGAATAACTTCTTCAGAAAGTAAAAAATCACGTCGTCGATCTGGGTGTTTTGGATTGTTTTCCAAAAGAAATTGCCGAAATCTTTGACCCGCAGGTGAACTTTGGTTCATTCGACATTCTCGATTTGGAACATTTCCGCCAAACTTTGTTGCAAATTTTTGAACACTTTCGAGTTTTGACAATGATTGACCAACAAAATAAATAACTTGAAATCCTAATGTATTTTTCAACACAGAATTATTGCGAAAAGTTGTGTTCATAAGAACACCACCATCAGCATCATAAAAGCCTAAAGCCATGTCATTTGACAATAAATATAAATTCGAGTTTCTCTGGATCATAAATTTGTTTTTTTTGAATTTGGATTATTTTCTATTTCAAAATTTCTCTCACAGAAAGAGCATTCTTTGATGTCTTTCTTTCTTTAAATTTCTTTAAAGTTCAGGCTATGTCATAAAAGTCTTTTTACTTTTTTGGGCTCTTGAAGAGGCAAAGCTCTAGTCGTTGATCGTTTTTACTCAACGTAAACTACGATGCAAGTGAACTGAATCAAAAATGATCCCTCTTTTCCTTGCAAATCACCCATTTTATCGAGAACAATTGGCTTATTCTCGCTTCAGCACTGTCCACAAAGATTTCCATCTCAGCTTCACCCAGTGCTGAACGCTCCCCTACCGATTCATTTTTTCTTTTTTCTTCTGAAGGGCTTCGCCCAGGAGCAGAGCTTCGCAGGAAAGAAGAAATGGTAAAAGAAAGAACAAATCCCATAGCTTCGGCAGGATGCTTAGTCCCGGCCATTGTCGGCGCAAGAACGCTTTACCAGTGAGCTATTACGCACTCTTTCAAGGTGTAGCTGCTTCTAAGCGAACCTCCTGGTTGTTTCAGCATTCTCACATCCTTTTCCACTTAGCATCCATTTAGGGGCCTTAGCTGATGGTCTGGGCTGTTTCCCTCTTGACTACGAAACTTATCTCCCGCAGTCTCACTGGCTCACGGAATCCAATGCCAAATATTCGGAGTTTGCCACGACTTGGTACCGCTTTCGCAGCCCGCACCGAAACAGTTGCTCTACCCTTTGACAGGACATCGTTGCCGCTGCGCCTCAACGCATTTCGGGGAGATCCAGCTAGCTCTGAATTCGATTGGAATTTCACCGCTAATCACAACTCATCGCCTGATTTTTCAACACCAGTGCGTTCGATCCTCCGATAGGTGTTACCCTAGCTTCAATCTGGTCATGATTAGATCATCCAGGTTCGGGTCCATAAGAAGTGACGATCGCCCTTTTCAGACTCGCTTTCGCTTGGGCTCCGGAATGAAGATCCTTAACCTTGCCACTTCCTATAAGTCGCCGGCTCATTCTTCAACAGGCACGAGGTCAGACTCTTCATCCTCCCACTGCTTGTCAGCTTACGATTTCATGTTCTTTTTCACTCCCCTCCAGGGGTTCTCTTTCACCTTTCCATCGCTGTACTTCTTCACTATCGGTCACTCAGGAGTATTTAGCCTTACGAGGTGGTCCTCGCTGATTCACACGGGATTCCACGTGCCCCATGCTACTCGGGATTTTCAAAAAAAAAAGGAGAAGGTTTTGACTACTGGACTTTCACCATCTTTGGTGCAGGATTCAGCTGCTTCGTCTCATCTTTCATCATTTTTTGTAGTTCTTTGACTCCCACAACCCCATTGCTTTGACACAATGGTTTAGGCTGTTCCCATTTCGCTCGCCGCTACTCCGGGAATCGCTTTTGCTTTCTTTTCCTCTGGCTACTGAGATGTTTCAGTTCACCAGGTTGCCTCTTCCTTTTCTATGAATTCAAAAAGGAGTTCCATAGGAGGTTGCCCTATTCGGGAATCTTCGGATCTATGCTTGTTCCCAGCTCCCCGAAGCGTATCGCCGGCCTCTGCGCCCTTCATCGTCTCTGAGTGCCTAGGTCTCCACCGTAAGCCTTTATTTCTTTGACCTAAAAAACCAAAAAAAATGAATTTTTTCATTTTTTTCCTTTCCCGGATTTTTTTGCTCCGCGCGCGGGTGCAAAAAAAAGCGGTGCCGGGGCTATGCATGCCTGCTTCACGGCAAGGCAAAAAAACATCAAAAAATCAATGGATCACTTCTTTTTCACACGAAAGCGGAAAAAGGAGGGTGGAAATAGAGGGATTCGAACCCTCGGCCCCTGCCTTGCAAAGGCAGTGCTCTACCAACTGAGCTATATTCCCATTTTTGCGATTTTTTTTTTTTTGCAAAGCAAAAAAAGGAAAAAAAAAGCTGGACCATACTGGACTTGAACCAGTGAACCTCTCGCTTATCAAGCGAGCGCTCTACCAACTGAGCTAATGGTCCTTCGTTTTTCTCAAAAATCACTTTTTTTTTTGAGAAGAAAAAAATGATTTTTGAGAAAAACAAAAGATATATTCACATGAAAGAGAATATAAAAAAAAGAGGTTCTCCACCCACTCCTTCCAGAACGGGTACCTTGTTACGACTTCATATTAGTCACCGACCCAACCGTTGACATTCGCATCCTCCTCTTTCCTTTTTTTTCCGAAGGAAAAAAGCGAAAGTGAGGTTCACAACCTGTCTTTGGGACAAGACGGCTCCCAGCATGTGACGGGCGGTGTGTACAAAATTGGGGAACGTATTCACCGCCGTATAGCTGACCGGCGATTACTAGCGATTCCGGCTTCATGAAGTCGAGTTGCAGACTTCAATCCGAACTGAGACAAAGTTTATGGGATTTGCTCCCCCTCACGGGTTCGCGTCCTGTTGTCTTTGCCATTGTATTACGCGTGTAGCCCAGGATGTAAGGGGCATGCTGACTTGACGTCATCCTCTCCTTCCTCCGATTTACACCGGCAGTCTCTTTTGAGTCCTTTCATAAAGAAAGTGGTAACAAAAGACAAGGGTTGCGCTCGTTTAAAGACTTAACTCGACACGTCACCGCACGAGCTGACGACAGCCATGCACCACCTGTGTTTCAGCTCCCTCGTCTTGATGGGCGAAGCCCTGACAGGACAAGGGCACCTTTCAATCTCTCAAAAGTTCTGAACATGTCAATCCCTGGTAAGGTTCTTCGTGTATCATCGAATTAAACCGCATAATCCACCGCTTGTGCCAATTCCCGTCAATTCCTTTGAGTTTCACTCTTGCGAGCATACTCCCCAGGCGGGATACTTAACGCGTTAGCTACAGCACTGATTTTGTCAGCACTTAGTATCCATCGTTTACAGTCGGGACTACAAGGGTATCTAATCCTTTTCGCTCCCCCGACTTTCATCTCTCAGTGTCAGTCATGGCCCAGTAGAGTGCTTTCGCCTTCGGTGTTCTTCCTTATCTCTGTGCATTTCACCGCTCCACAAGGAATTCCCTCTACCCCTACCATACTCGAGTCCTTAAGTGCTCAACCGCTTTTCCAAAGTTAAGCCCTGGGCTTTAACAGTTGACTTTAAAAACCACCTACAGATGCTTTACGCCCAATCATTCCGGACAACGCTTGCACCCCCCGTATTACCGCGGCTGCTGGCACGGAGTTAGCCGGTGCTTATTCCTTAAGTACCGTCATTTATTCTTCCTTAAGAAAAGAGGTTTACAGACCACGATCCTTCATCCCTCACGCGGTATTGCTCCATCAGGCTTTCGCCCATTGTGGAAAATTCCCCACTGCTGCCTCCCGTAGGAGTCTGGGCCGTGTCTCAGTCCCAGTGTGGCTGATCATCCTCTCAGACCAGCTACTGATCGTCGCCTTGGGGAGCATTTACCTCCTCCAACTAGCTAATCAGACGCAAGCCTCTCTCTTGGCAGTTTCCCTTTCGCTCCTCAGCATTATGGGGTATTAGCAACAGTTTCCCGTTGTTATCCCCCGCCAAAAGGTAAGTTCTTACGTGTTCCTCACCCGTCCGCCACTGCAATCATTCTCTTGTAAACAAAAAAAGAATCTCGTTCGACTTGCATGTGTTAGGCATACCGCCAGCGTTCGTCCTGAGCCAGGATCAAACTCTCCATTGAAATTTTTGTGTGTGGCTTTTTTCAACTCTCTATCGTAATGCAGAGAGCAAACAAAACCACCTGCTTTCTATCAAAACTGCTCGTTTCCTGATCTTTGTCTTTCGACATTTCTCAACTTTTCGAGGTTTGTGATATTTTTTTTTTGAACATTCGG